GCAATCCCCTTCTCTTCCCCGGGAAGCCTCCAGACAAGGGCCGGAAAGCCCCCAGACAAGGGGAGGGGTGGTATACCACCACCATGATCTTCTTCACTGCCCCCCCCCTGAGATACATATTGATCAATCGATACGGTGCTGCAAATCTGCCAGTTCCCTAAGTATGCTCCCTGTTGCCTAAGGGCAACAAGGAGCTCTCTACCCCTGCTTGCCTACTGCTTGTGCTAAAAGCTAGCAGGTAATGGTTAGATAGTCTCAATTAACCTCCTTTACCTGTCTTTCCGAACTCTTCATTGAGTGAAACAAAGCGGGCATCGTAACACTTCGAACTGCTATTTGATAATCAAATTCATTTCTTCTCAAACAGTAGAAGGTTCTTGGTCCTTTCATCTCTCTACCTGCTCCATGCCGTACAGCCTCCGGATCATGGGCTGGTTGATAGGATACGTGGGATCTTATCCGATCTGCCCGGTAATTTTGGTAGATGAAGTAGTATAAAATGGCAAAGTGAGGGGAATTAATCTCATATCAGCGGTCGTATCTTCAACCGAAAGACAACCCCTATTTTTTTTTTCTTTCCTTTTTCAAAGATTTCAATTAATAGTAATCCTTTTTGTAATATTTCTCTCTCTATATCAGTTCCATATAAATGAACTGATGAAATCAATGAATCATCTTAATTCACAAATATCTGTATCTTTACAATATAAATTCTCTTAAAGAATTGATCATCCCAGGGAATTATACACAAAGGATGGGACTTTGTTATGAACACAAAATGATCGAATCTGATAATGGATCAGTAAAAATATTTATATCCTTTCTTTTATTAGTTAATATGGATGGAACGGAAATCTTCATTGTTAGAATGGAAAATAATAGATTAATGTAGATATTAATACACAGAATAAAGACCCAAATATATAGGAAGATATACGTCCCCCCCCTAAATATCTCATTCCTTCGCCTACAAAGAGACCTAAAATACCTACTCCGTTTGGTATTCCATCAATTGCCCATTGATCAAATGATTTACTTGGTTCAGCTAATCCTCGTATACCTCTAGTCAAGATTATGTCATAATATATGTCTATATAAGCTCGATGGTATGACCAATTATATATGACATTGATCGATTGATCCCAGATACTCTTCATCTGAGGATGTGTTCTATTCTGTACATCCTGTGGTAAGAAAGGAATAGGTCTATATAGAACATAGGCCATCAATATACCGGGAAATGCTATACCAACTGAGGGGATTGCATCTGTGAAAGATTCGGACCAATTCTCCGGATGGTTCTTATAGAAATGGTTCATCGATGGAGTCAACCATTGAGTTAATATATCATAACTCATTTCTCCTCGAAAAAAAGGAACTCCTATCAATCCAACGAACAGAGTAAATATTCCTAATACAACTAACGGGAATAGCATTGTATTGTCCGATTCTTTTGGGTATGCAAAATATCCTTTATTGAAGAAAGGATAAGGGGCAACCAAATTCCCCTTCTTTTTAGAGAATTGTCCCATCTTATCTGAAATTTTCAATGTTTCTTTGGAGAAGCAGTTCTTCGTTCCTGTAAATTGAGACGATATAGAATCCATTCTAGTTCTACTGAATGCGCTGGATTCCCCCACTCCCCACATAGAAGTGGAATAGAACATAATATGGTCGTTATATGAATTAACTAAATTTATACGGAAGTCCCCTTCAAAAGTAAGCAAATACATACGAAACATATAAAAGGCAGTTAATACTGCTGTGAACCAAGTTATTTCCCCGAGAATGGGGGAATATAACTTACTATCACTAAGAATTTGGTCTTTGGACCAAAAACAAGCAAAAGGTGGAATACCAGAAAGAGAAAGTGTCCCTAAAAGAAAAGTTATTCCTGTAATTGGCATGTATTTCCTCAAACCACCCATAAGAGCCATATTCTGACTTTTATCGGGACAATATCCAACAATGGGTTCCATGGAATGAATCACTGATCCAGATCCTAGGAACAATAATGCCTTAGAATAAGCATGTGTAATCAAATGGAACAGAGCAGCTCGATAAGAATCGATACCTAGAGCTAACATCATATAACCTAATTGAGACATAGTGGAATATGCCAAGCCTCTTTTAAGATCTTTTTGAGCGAGAGCCATAGTAGCTCCCAATAGAGCTGTTATTCCCCCTGTCCAACAGATGAGATTCATTATTAAAGGTATAGCTCTGAAAAGAGGAAACAATCGAGCTACAAGAAAAATTCCTGCTGCTACCATAGTGGCGGCATGTATAAGAGCTGAAATAGGAGTAGGTCCTTCCATAGCATCAGGTAACCATACATGAAGTGGGAACTGTGCAGATTTGGCTACTGGGCCTAAAAATAAGAGAAAAGCACACGAAGTAACAAAGAATGAACTAACCCCATCATTGGTAATCAATTCGTTCAATTTTTCGGACAAATATTGAAATTCGAAACTACCTGTTACCCAATAAAAACCTAGTATTCCTAATAAGAGTCCGAAATCCCCTGCGCGGTTAGTTATAAACGCTTTTTGACAAGCATTAGCCGCACTGGGTCGCGTAAACCAGAAACCTATCAATAAATAAGAACACATTCCTACTAATTCCCAAAAAAGATAGATTTGTACTAGATTTGGACTAATCACTAGTCCCAGCATAGAAGCATTGAAAAAATTAAGATAAGCAAAAAATCTCACATATGCTTCATCATGAGACATATAATTATCACTGTAGATCATAACCATGGTTCCAACAGTAGTAATTAATACTAACATAATGGAAGTAAGTGGATCAATCAAATAGCCCAACTCCAAGGAAAAATTATTATCGATGATCCAGGACCAGAAATATCGATGGATGGGACCGCCGGTAATCTGTTGTAAGAACAGATTGAAAGAAAGAAACATAGCTGTGCTTAGCAGAAAAATGCTAATAAGAGCCCATGTACGACGAAGACTCTTAGTTGCTCCTGAGAAAAGTAAAGATCCTAATCCTATTGTCACAGAAGCTGAAAGCGGAAGGAAAGGCACGATCCAAGCATATTTATATAGAAATTCCATAGGAAGATCAAATCAATTATTAGAAATTTTTATATTCCCCATTATGGGTTTCCAATCCACTAGATCCTAAAGAGAATCAAATAAATAGAAGAGGAAGAGGCTATCGAACCAAGAGGAACAATAGAATATGGATCCCATCCATTTCATATTCCTTTTACTTTTCTTTTAACCTTTTTTCTGCAAATACCAGATTTGCACCGATCAATACTAATCAAATATTTCTCAGATGAACAACAAAGAACTCTAGTTCCTAGTTTTCAGTCTGGGTATTCAGATATAGAGAGAGAGAGTTGTGTACAAGTACACCTACCTTTTTTTTTATGAATGATTTCTTATCATCTAGTTTTAGGAACTAAAGCACTAGAGATATTTTAGTTTCTTTGAAACTTCTTATACTGCAAATGAATAGTAGTATTTCTAATGAAGCTTAACAAAAATGAAACCAATTCGGGAGACTACTTTTATTATTCTATATCCCAGGATATTATTTGATGTAATTTGTTCAAATTACATATTTGCTTTCCATCCAAAACTCAATAATGAGTACATACGCAAGAATTGAAACCAAAAGTTAACAACTCTGAATTGGTTCGATTTTTTGATTTCCGCCGCTCCACATCATAATTAGGATCATGATGATGGGCAGATTGAGAAAAAAAAAACGAATCAATTAAGTGTTATTGATTTGTGTCATAGATCTACTACTAATCCGGGACATCCCCGCTTGAAAAATGCAAAAGTTAGGGGGATAATCTGATAGCTAAATACCTAAAACTCTTTCAAAAATCAAATGATCATTTATGAGATGCGTTCTGGAAGAACGACACGGCGCAAATACAAATCCAATTTTGGATTTGGTTTGTAGATTTCATCCATTTTTACAAATGGATGGGAACAAATTCTGCAAAAGAATTTGAATATTACATATTCAAAATTGAAATAATTAAACTGGGGAGTTGGAACTTTATTAAAGTTCCCTTCCTTCAGAAAGAACTATATTATATTAAATACATAGATGTCCTTCACATCGAACTAGATAGATGAATTCAAACCATTATTCATTATGGCAGTTCCAAAGAAGCGTACTTCTAAATCCAGAAAAAAAATTCGTAGAAATATTTGGAAGGGAAAAGCATATCGGGCTGCAGTAAAAGCTTTTTCTTTAGCCGAGTCTATCTCGACCGGTCATTCAAAAAGTTTTTATTGCACGGCAAAGGATGAGCCCTCTGGATCACCCAAATAAAATAGAAATCCATCAATGAATTGGATGATTCGTAACACCAGCAAATATACTACACCCCCCTAGGACCCTGGAGAACAGCGATGGGAAAGTCTCTTTTAGGTAGGGATACTTGGAAGGGTAGTCGGATGAAAGGGACACGGTCATAAATTAGTTCCACTACAGCCGTTCTCTCCGACCAATTTTTAACATGGGAGATTTCTCAACCATTCCTCCATCTACTTTCCCTTTCCCACTGGAAAAAGATTAGAGTGCATCATTCTTCCTGTTGCATTTCTGGTAGCTCTACCTTATGAAAATTTCATTCTATTTATTCCGAAAATAAACTCGATCGAAACGTATTCTTATGAATAACTACATAACCTACGGAATCATCAGGTATTTCATCACAGAATCGCTCGTTTCTTTTGGACAACTCTGATAGTTGCATGAAGCGTTGCTCTGGTTATGATAAACCATTCGTAATTTATAGTCCCAGATCTCCCGATTAATCCTTTTTTCTTCTTCCTCAAAATTCATTTCGCTCTTGATCTTGATTAGGTATGAAATGATCCATTCTTCCCTTTATGGTCGGATAACAAGGAGTGCTCAATTGTTTCAGATGACTCACAGCTATATTCTTTATAGCTCTACCGTGATGCGTAATGCCAAGACCATTTCAATTGAACTTTTTTGGCAGACATAGGGACATAATTCATAAGCAATGAATAATTAAACCCCTTTAACATCTCAGTACCTAAAAAAAATGGGATTACTTAACCTGTGATATTTCTTAACCTGTGATATTTCTTGCGATCATATCAAGAGGATTATTTGAATGTCTACCTCTCTATTTGCATCGCAATTTCTAAGGTCTAATTGCGCGGACAATCGATCGAAGAAGAATAAGAAAGATATCCGCAATTTCTCATAGTTTCTTCATTTTATTTAAAATGACCCGATATCTCTCTTTTTCAACCATTTCCGAAGAATGGTTATAATGGGAATAATAGAAAACCCTTTCCTTTCTCATTCTTTCATGTTGGAAATCTAGCTGCTCTGATTCCATGGAAATCATTTTTAGTTAGATATTGTTTAATCACGGAATTGAATGGGATTATTTCTCCTCCTTCGGAGCAGCGGGATTTGAACCCACGACCTCCATCACCCCAAGATGGCACGCTACCAAACTGCGCCATGCCCCGTTATAACGACTAACATCACATTGATTCGAATAAAAAAAAAAAATAATAAATGGAAAAGAGCCAAGTCTTTGAATCTATTGACAAATTAGCATATCTATCCTTATAATATTGAATACCAACCCAACAAGCCGCCATGGTGAAATTGGTAGACACGCTGCTCTTAGGAAGCAGTGCTAGAGCATCTCGGTTCGAATCCGAGTGGCGGCATTCTGGTAATAAGATACCACGAATTCAACCCCTTCCCTATAGACATAGATTACTATCATTATTTGATCTCTGTCTATTGTTTTATGACAGATAAATCAATTTTATCTTTATCTCATCGATCCTATTAAAAATAAAATTAAGAAATGGGTTTATTATTATGTTAATCACATTAGAACATATATCAGCTCATGTCTCTTTTTCTCTGATTTTTGTTGTTACTCTCATTTATTGGGTAACCTTAGTTTATCCAATTGAAGGATTAACTAGTTCGGGAGGAAAGGGCATGATAGTTACTTTTGTTTGTATAACCGGATTATTAGTTACTCGTTCGCTTTATTCGGGACATTTACCGTTAAGTAATCTGTATGAGTCATTCATGTTCCTTTCATGGAGTTCATCCGTTATTCATATAGTTCTAGAAGTACGGAGCCAGGATTCCCGGTGGTTAGGTGCAATCACCGCGCCATGTGCCATGTTAACCCACGGTTTTGCTACTTTAGGTCTTCCGGATAAAATGCAGCAATCTGCAATGTTAGTACCTGCTTTACAATCTCATTGGTCAATGATGCATGTAAGTATGATATTGCTCAGTTATGCAACTCTTTTATGTGGATCCCTATCATCAATAGCTTTTTTGGTCATTACGTCTAGAATAAATAGAAAAATTGTTCTTAGCGCGGGCAATTCCTTTTTACAGTCCTTCCTTACCAATAAGAATTGGTATTTGTACGACCAAGAAAAAAATGATTTGCAAGACACTTTTTGTTTTTCATTCACAAATTCTCGTAAATGTCAATTGATGAGCCAATTAGATCAATGGAGTTATAGTGCCATTGGTCTAGGTTTTTCTCTTTTAACTATAGGTATTCTTTCTGGAGCAGTATGGGCCAATGAAGCATGGGGATCTTATTGGAGCTGGGATCCAAAAGAAACCTGGGCATTAATTACTTGGACCATATTTGCAATTTATCTACATACTAGAATCAATAGGGGTTGGCAAGGTGAGAAACCGGCAATTGTGGCTTCTCTAGGATTTTTTCTAGTTTGGATCTGTTATTTGGGGGTTGACCTTTTAGGAATAGGTTTACACAGCTATGGATGGTTGATTTAGCATAGAACCATAAATGGATGGAATGAATTCCCACAGGATAGATTCAATACAGTTATTTATTTATTTATTTTTTTATTGCTAAGTGAGATAAATAGTTAGTTCGTCCAAGTTATTTCAAGTAGTGATTCTACGATTCTAGAATCACTACTTGAAATAACTTGAACTTTCTATTCTATAGAAATAGAAGTTATTTATATTTAATTATATTAATATCTCGTAAAGAAAAGAAGATATCTGGACCTACTAGATACCTGACAAATCATTTGGAAGAAAAATTTGACTATTCATAAAAAGATCGAGCTAAAATAGCTTCTACCTTATCATTGTATAAAAATAGAACTAGATCGGGGTAAAGACCAATACCTATTATTGGTAGAAATAAACATATCAAAATAAAAATTTCGCGTGGTCCAGAATCCGTGAAATAAGGGTTCGGGACATCCAAAACCTTATATCCGTAGAACATTCGGCGTAACATAGATAACAAATAAATGGGAGTTAATATCATTCCAATTGACGCTATTACAGTAATAATAATTCGAAAGATTGAAGAATATTTATTACTGGTAATTATTCCTAAAAATATCATAGATTCTGCTACAAAACCACTCATTCCTGGCAATGCGAGAGAAGCCATTGAAAAGCTACTGAACATAGTGAATATTTTAGGTATTGGTATAGCGATTCCTCCCATTTCGTCAAGGAAAAGAGTACGTATCCTATCGTAACTTGTTCCTACCAAGAAAAAAAGTGCAGCACCAATTAATCCATGAGAGATCATTTGCAAAATGGCTCCCTTGAGACCTGTATCTGTCATAGAACCAATTCCTAGAATTACAAAACCCATATGAGATATTGATGAATAGGCTATCCTCCTTTTCAAATTACGTTGACCCATAGAAGTTAGAGCTGCATAGACAATTTGAACCGCTCCTATTACTACCAACCACGGCGAAAATAGAGAATGAGCATGAGGTAGCAATTCCATATTGATTCGGATCAATCCATATCCCCCCATTTTCAATAGAACTCCGGCCAAAAGCATACATGTACTATAATGCGCTTCTCCATGAGTATCCGGTAACCAGGTATGTAAAGGGAAGATTGGCAATTTGATGGCATAAGCGATAAAGAACCCTAAATAGAATACTATTTCGAGTGTTATTGGATAATATTTATTAGCCAATATTTCTAAATCGAATGTTGGTCCATCAGATCCATAGAGACCCATACTTAAAGCTCCCATTAAGATAAAAATAGAACCACCCGCAGTGTACAAAAGGAATTTTGTAGCCGAATATAAACGTCTTTTTCCCCCCCACATGGATAGAAGTAGGTAAACAGGAATTAGTTCCAACTCCCACATGAGAAAGAAAAGTAGAATATCTCGAGAAGCAAATAATCCTAATTGGCCACTGTACATTGCCAACATCAAGAAATGCAACAATCGCGGATTTCGAGTAACTGGCCAAGCAGCTAAAGTAGCTAAAGTAGTAACAAATCCCGTCAATGAAATAAGTCCAATGGAAAGTCCGTCAATTCCCAGTCTCCAATGAAAATGAATAAGATCTATCCAGTTAGAATCCTCTTCCAATTGGATTAATGAATTATCAAAATGGAAATGATAACGGAATGTATAGGTGATTAAAAGGAGCTCTAATAAGCAAATACCTAGAGTATACCATCGAATCATCTTATTCCCTCTATGGGGAAATAATGGGATTAAGAAACCCGCAGATATGGGCAAAATAACAATTATTGTTAACCAAGGTAAATTGCTCATAATGGAAAGCAAAGAGACTTTCGATATCAAAACCCATGCTCGAGATCTTGGGTCGAGTATGGGTTTTGATCAATGAAAGAAAAAAAGGAGAATTCAAAATTGGTATGGGATGGATCTAACCATTTTGGTTGTGCATATAGATCAGTAAGCTAGACCCATACTGCGAGTTGTTTCATGCCATAAATAAACGCGTACACTTAAGAAATCCGTTGGACAAGCGGATTCACACCTCTTACAACCTACGCAGTCTTCTGTTCTTGGAGCAGAAGCAATTTGCTTAGCTTTACATCCTTCCCAAGGTATCATTTCCAATACATCCGTGGGACAAGCTCGTACACACTGGGTACAACCGATACATGTATCATAAATTTTGACTGAATGTGCCATTGGATCTAAGAACTCCCATTAGTTAGTATGTAAAAAGGTATCAATTTTATAAGATCTTCTAATTAATATATGGCCAATAACGAAACGATGGCCAATAACGAGATATTATGAATATCAAACAAATCAATAATTGTACTATCAGTGATATAATGGATATATTCAGATTCCATCTGTTCAATAAGACAAATAAATTTATATAAGTTTCCTCTCTCCAGATTTAACCAAATCTGGCCCAATCGTGTTGGGCAGGTGATTATAATGAGTTCAATATGAATCATGTTCTTGATTGATCGTAATACTATATCAATCTTTATCACATACAGATAAGAGATATATCTAGATTTATCTCTTAGATAGATAGACTTATTATCTATTTTAATCGGGGTAGACAGACTGATTGAAAATCTGGAAATGGAATAGATTCTATTACCATTTTGACAAATTAAATTGATCAATACGAGTTGATTTTCTGTTACGATATATTGCCAGAACAATAGCTAATCCAATAGCTGCTTCAGCGGCTGCAATAGCTGTAACAAAGATCGAGAAGATGTCCCCCTTTACTTGCCTATTATCAAAAGAATCTGGGAATGTTACTAGATTTAAATTAACCGCATTCAGTATTAGCTCAAGACACATAAGTGCTCTAACCATGTTCCGACTTGTTACTAGCCCATAAATGCCAATAGAAAATAAATAAGCACCTAAAATAAGCGCATGCTCGAGCATAATAGATTAACTCCTCATATCTCGGCCTCTTCAGATACAAACAAAAGTTTTATCAAGTTGGTTATTTTCCATTATCTAATGAATGAAAGGATTCCTCCATGATCTAGAAGATCAAAGATCTTACTTATCCTAATAACACGCACGAGAACGTTCATTTGCAACTTTTTATTCAAACTGTGTCTTCTCGGCGAGCTATAGTAATTGCTCCTATTAGAGCAACTAGAAGAATTATAGAAATAAGTTCGAATGGGAGGAAAAAATCAGTGGATAAATGAGCCCCAATACGTTGAACATTGTTTGTTAAGTCTCGTTCCAAAATTTGATCTGATTTTTTAGTCAGAGATATTCCGAACCATGATATGTTCAGGATAATAGTAGTTAATGAACAAAAAAGACTCGTACAAACTATTGAAGTGATGCTATCTCCGATGGTCCAGGGGGGAGCAGAATTTAAATATTTCTGGTTATTAATCAACATCACGGCGAATACGATCAAAATATTGACAGCTCCTATGTAGATCAGTATTTGTGCAGCAGCTACAAAATCCGCGTTCAATAGAATATACAATAGGGATATACAAAAAAGAACTAGTCCCAATGAAAGGGCAGAATAAATTAGATTAGTAAGTAATACTACTCCTAGACCTCCTAATATGAGACCTAGTGTTAGAGGGGCCAAAATAATATCATATATCAGTTCAGGTCGATTCATTATGTGCGCGATAAGTTCTAATATTATTCTTCACGATCCCATTCACTAAACAAAAAAGTTACCTCATTTACCTATTTGGTATACTGGATATAAATATTTGTACTTCAGATATTTCATTCAATATGGGCACTGATTCATTATTCTATTGGTCAATAATAGATTCCGATCAATCATACATGTTCCACTCTTAATGGAATTTTCAATAGGATTCTGAATTCCCGATTCATCCAAAAAAGGTATCTGATTTATTCATCAGTCCCCCCTTTATTGGAACTCAATCTGAATAATTGGTAGAAGTGATTGAATCAGAATATTTGTCCATAGTTCCTTCAGACAAATAAGTTGAACTGGGAATTGCTCGAATTGTTAAATCTTCAATCACCGATATTGGTAAACGTCCTAAAGCAATATGATCATAATTTAATTCATGACGATCATAGGTCGAAAGTTCATATTCTTCTGTCATTGACAGACAATTTGTGGGGCAATACTCCACACAATTCCCACAAAAGATGCAAATTCCAAAATCAATACTATAATTTTCCAATCGTTTTTTTCCAATATCTCTTCCGAATTTCCAATCAACAACGGGTAGATTGATCGGGCACACACGGACGCATACTTCACAAGCAATACATTTATCAAATTCAAAATGTATCCGTCCACGAAATCGTTCTGATGGGATCAATTTGTCATAGGGATATTGAATAGTAATAGGTAAACGATTCATGTGATATAAGGTAACCATAAAACCTTGACCAATGTATCTCGCAGCCTGTAGCGCTTGTTGACTATAATTTATAAAACCAGTCACCGTGGAGAACATGCGGCAAATCTCCTTAAATAATCATTTCCTAGAGAATTCTTTCTCTTCATAGACTTGATCTATCAATTTTAGATATTATTGCAGAACCTCTTCACGAAGAAGAAATATTTGGTCACAATAGAATAAGTTGGAAAGAAGCTGTGAGTAATAGATTGCCCAAAGCGATAGGTAAAAGGAATTTCCAACCAAGATCCAATAATTGATCCATTCTTATCCTAGGCAAGGTCCACCTTGCCGTGATAGAAAGAAATAAAAACAGATAAGCTTTAGCTAATAGAATAAGGATCCCCATCGTTATATTAAATACTTCGCTAATTCCAGAAATAGAATCCCATTCAAAATGTTCCAGAATTGGTATGAATGGAATTGAAAAGTTCCATCCGCCCAAGTAAAGAATTGTTACAAAGAATGAAGAAGCTAATAGATTTAAGTAAGAAGCGACGTAGAAGAAACCAAATTTAATACCCGAATATTCAGTTTGATAACCCGCTACCAATTCTTCTTCTGCTTCTGGTAGATCAAAGGGCAATCTCTCACATTCTGCTAAAGACGAGATGAAGAAAGCTAGAAACCCTATGGGTTGACGCCACAAATTCCATCCTAGAAAACCATATCTGGACTGTGCTTCAACTATGTCAATTGTACTTGAACTGTTGGATAATTCTAGTCGATGGGAACCTCACGGTTCTCCTCTCTATTCCAAAACCGTACGTGAAACTTTCGCTTCATACGGCTTCTCAATGGCCATTGAAAAAATAAAAAGAACAATATGAAAAAGAAAAAAAAAGCATCAGAATGTTCATAAATTGGACCAATGAGATTCTGTCTGCTTCAATATTAGGAGCTTTTGAACCTATCTCAACCTTCACTATTTTTTTTGTGGGAGAGGGGGAACTGTGTAAAGGATTACTTCGTTCTGGATAGTCATTCTTTTTTCCAGTAGATAGAAACATACTCTAGATCGGGGTTCTGGGGAAGTACTGCTTGATCATCCCTACCAATGACAAGTCCTTATTGTCATCCCTTTTTGATGGAAACATCTCTGATCTGGAAAGAGGTTTATCTTTTTCACTAATCTTTTTTATATCTTGGTATTTCTCACCACCTACCTTTGCTCATTTTTGGCATGTATGATAGTAACTTCATACATTTTTTCTTTTGCCTCCCCGCTGTTGGGCCCCAATGACTAATATATGAACTGGGGTACACAGTTTTCACTGATTGTGCATGCTTTCACTCTTGTACATGGGGAATGGGACTCAATCATCTTACTGCGGATTCATAAACTGTTTGATCTCACCCATATGACCATCTAGTTTTTTGATCGGAATGAAAAATCCATATTCATCCCATTCACTTGTTTTTTCCTTGTTTCTTCTAGAAAGAGGGTAAAATCAAGCTCATATTCCAACGGATCACACGTAGAGATATAGATAACACACATAAAGCTAAAGGAATTTCGTAACTAATAGATTGAGCAGCGGCTCGGAGACCACCTGAAAAAGAATATTTATTATTTGATCCATATCCTGCTATAAGCAGCCCAAGGGGAGCAATACTTGAAATGGCAATCCAAAAAAAAACACCTATACTAAGATCAAGTAGAACGATGTGGCGGCCAAAGGGAATTACTATATAACTTGAAAAAATAGGTATGACCACTACAACTGGTCCAATACTAAATAACCAAAAATCTCCCCTAGATGGAAGAATATCTTCTTTCAGAAGTAGTTTGATCCCATCTGTCAAAGCTTGAATAATTCCCAAAGGACCAGCATATTCAGGTCCAATACGCTGTTGTATTCCCGCAGATATTTTTCTTTCGAGCCATACAAGAACTAATAATCCTATCGTAATTCCTAATAGAAGAGTAATAATGTCAATTAAAATCCATATAAGACTAGAGATTTCCTTTGAAAATCCCAATCGAGAAGAGAAATTGATTGCTTGTTCTTCGGGATCCACTATATTAATCACCATTTCAACGATCAACCTCTCCCATAATGATATCTATACTACCCAAAATCGTCATGATATCGGCCAATTTCATCTTTTTAACCAGTGCAGGAGGAATCTGCAAATTAATAAAACCAGGTGGGCGTATTTTCCATCTCCATGGAAAAATGCTATCATCTCCTATTAGAAAAATTCCTAATTCTCCTTTGGGAGCTTCTACTCTCACATAATGTTCTTGTTTTGATAACTCAAAAGTAGGGGAAGCTTTTTTACTAATAAATCGAGATTCAAAATCGTTCCATTGCGAATCTTTTCCCTTATTGAGACGTCGAGCCTCTAAATTCTCATAGGGTCCCCCCGGAATTACTTCTAGAGCCTGCCTAATGATTTTTAGAGATTCTTTCATTTCCCCGATTCGTACCAAATAACGAGCTAATGAATCTCCTTCTTTTTGCCATTGGATCTCCCAATCAAATTCATCGTAACATTCATAATGATCAACTTTACGAAGATCCCATTGGATTCCGGAAGCTCGTAGCATGGGTCCTGATAAACTCCAATCTATTGCTTCTTCTCTACCAATAATGCCTACTCCCTCAACTCGTTTCAAAAATATAGGATTGTGTGTAATAAGTCTTTCATATTCAGCCACTTTTGGTAAGAAATAAGTGCAAAAATCTAAGCATTTTTCTATCCAACCATAGGGTAAATCTACAGCTACTCCTCCGATACGGAAATAATTATGCATCATTCGCATACCCGTGGCAGCTTCAAATAAATCATATATCATTTCCCTCTCTCTGAAAATATAAAAGAAAGGAGTCTGTGCACCAATATCAGCCATGAAAGGTCCAAGCCATAACAAATGAGAAGCTATACGACTCAACTCTAGCATAATCACTCTGATATAGCTAGCCCTTTTAGGTACTTGAATATTTTCCAATCTCTCCGGCGCATTTACCGTTATTGCCTCTGTGAACATAGTAGCTAAATAATCCCATCGTGTTACATAGGGGAGATATTGGACAATTGTTCGGTTCTCAGCAATTTTCTCCATCCCTCTATGTAAATAACCTAATATAGGTTCACAGTCAATAACATCTTCACCATCCAGAGTAACAATAAGTCGAAGAACACCATGCATTGATGGATGATGAGGACCCATACTGACCATCATGGGGTCTTTCTCCGTAGCAAGCATGATCATAACTCTCCTCCGGTTTGTTTTATAAATTGATTAGAACAAAAGAATGACTTATTAGTCAGGAAATTTTATAAACCAAATTTTTATTTTCAAACTTCGTTCAAAATTAACGTGTTTTTAGTCCACGAATACCTAATTGACCGATTAAATCATCGTAACGAAGTCTATCTCTTTTGGACAGATAAACCAGAAGTCGCTTACGTTTACCCACAATTTTCCACAAACCTCTTTGTGATGAATAGTCTCTTCTGTGCAGTTGCAAATGCCGGGTAAGTCTTAGAATTCGATTGGTTAAAGAACATACCTGAGATTCAACAGATCCTCTCTGTTCCTTAGTAACCAAAGATGAACGAATGGATAAATTATTTATCATAAAAACGAAATTCCTCCAAGTCAAATGAGATTTATTTATAGTCAGAAAAAAGAATGAGATCCATTCATTTTTGTTCATGGTCTATATATTCTGATTCGTTCCGAAGGTTTCTATGAAAGATAGATTATTTCTATCTATCTCGTAGAAAGAGACAGGGTTTTTGTATTGGATCAATAGTGAAATACAAATAGATTCCATCTATTTGTATTTCATATGGAGAAAATTAAATAGATCGGTTCCAACATTTTATTTACTCATAAATCATTATCAAAAAATTAAGGAAAAAAAAGAAATGAAGAAGTCTTCATAGATGAGGATGATCTACGAAAGGAAAAAAAGCAACGAAGAAATCTACCGCCAGTGTTTATTAAACAGTGGTCTCAAAGAAGTATTCGAAGATCTCCTCGAATAATTTGCATACGAAGGCGTGGATTACACCTTAAAAACTTAAGTTTTATACACAGTTGAGCCAGTTCTCTATACAGTTGATAGATCCTATTTTTATCTTATTAATTAGGCGAACGCAACTAAGAAAATACTATGATAAATCTAGGGTTCCCCAAAGGGTGCCCAGTATTGGGTCTAACTGTCGATCCAATTTAGACCCACGGGAAAAGATAACCTCATATCTTCTGGCAAATAAGATATCCATCTGGATAAGGTTACACCATTGCCGTTGGGTAGACCTCAAACCCCATCGGATTAGGTACACCGATGTAACACCTAAACTCCATCGGGCTAGCTACACTAAAGTGTCATTAGTTATTTTTATGAGATCCCCTCGTAGTTAACTCAAATTGTCACAATGATATGATATGTAATATCAAAATATATACATCATTATTCTTAAATTTCCAACCTAGGTTTTTTTTATTTTGTTGTAAAGTAGAACGTTCTTCTACTTTACAACATTTTTCAGCTTTACAAGGAGGATCAGGATAAAAGAGGAGTTTTTTTGATTACAGAATACATCAGAAATATGAGTTTTTTAATCAAAAATAAGAGTTTTTTTATGTAATCTGTAATCAAAAATAGGAGATTCTCCCAACTATCCCAATGATCCATTTTGGGATACATACGTACTTTCAAAAAAGATTGACTCCTATTATGTCTATTCCACCAGAATCTATTCATGCAAATAAGATCCTCTACGCGATAACGGGGCCAAAGAAAACGTTTCATTTTTTGTGTTGTATCTATGCTAAGATGTGGGTCTTTTTCCATGAGTTCTTCGTCATTCTGTATGTGTTCTTTACTATTAGAAAATTCTGTACTTTCACCTAGATTGTTTTCCAGATTCAAGCGATTCAGAATTCGAAATTCTCTACGACGTCTTGGAAGCAAAATATCTTCGAAAATGAGGGAACTTGAAATTTTTTCATTCAGAATGCGTCGCACAGATCTGTCGGAAAGATCTACATATAGTCCTTCCCTAGATCTATTGTTTAATTTAAACACCCGAGTGTCTTTACCTTTAAATACCACAGAGAGACAAACAAGAGGGTCCAACCACATATTGAACAACATTTGATCGACTAGGGATCGGTCGTCATAGCACCCTAATAATGCCCAATAGCTAGGGCGATCATTGGTTGTAAAACAACCCGCCGCATACTCGTTTATCTGCTCTTGTTCTATTAGGTGTTGTTCTTGTTCTAGTATTTTCGGATACTCTTTTGAGTAAAATTTATGCAGAAATGTCACAACGTCAGTGGCGTCATTTCTGTTACAAATTTTCTGTAGTTGACGTATCACCCTTGTTGAAACTTCTTTTTGTTTCTTTTCATTAATTTTTTCATCTTCAGTATTTGTAGCTTTATTAGATTTAGATTCATCAGATTTAGATTTATCCGATTTAGATCTATCCGATTTTTTTTTCTTTTTTGAAAAAAGTATAAATTCCATTGTATTTAGGATATACTCATATTGAGGAAGAAACCACAATTCTTCCTTCACCGAATCTACCCCACCATTTCTACTAATAAATTCAGTGCTCATTTTAGCATCAACCCTATTATCCTTTGTCCATACATTTTTATTATTCCTTTTTTCCCATTCAGGTTTCAATTGAAACCTCACCTCATCGTATGCATTTTTCTCATTATCATCCCTTTTCTCTTCGTTACCCTGTTTTTCTGGTTGTTTTTTTATTGCTTTTTGCAGCTCCGCAAACACGATTTGGAAAGCTTTACCTTTGTTCAGTTGTATCATAGGAAATTTTTTTAGCTCTGCTACTTCATTCATCAAATGGTTTAAATTTTTCCAAAGTGCAAGCTTCCAAAATTCCAATTCAGACATACCATGCCTTTTCGTACAAATACGACGGTAACCATCGATGGCCCTTGCGAGTTCTTCTTTATACTCTATCATCTCTTCTGTTAGAATATTATTTTTTTCTACTTCATCCAAAGGAATAAAAACATCATTATCTTCTTTACGTAGATAATCTATTAGAGACACTGCAAAAGAAGCTTTCCATTCTCCTTTAATCTCACTTTTTGCTTCTTTTGGTCGTTTTAAATCCCCCTCCTCTCTTATCTTGTTAATCTCCTCTCTTATCAATTGGGTTTTAATTTCTGGAGTTGCTTCATTTTCTTCTGGAGTTACCCCAGTTTCTTCTGGAGTTTTTTCAGTCTCTGGAGTTGGTGGTTTTGTTTCGTCTTCTAGGAGCTTTTCAGAAATCCTAGAAGTTTCCACTCTCAAATAAAGAGAAACATCTGGTTGGAACCACGGTAATTTGATATCGGATTTCTCATAAGCTTTTTTGATAAAATTCCCTGCGGGGGGGCCCAGCCGCTCTAAAGAAACATTTAGTCTATGTAAATGGCGTCTGATATTGTTTATCTTATCGTGATTCTTCACTTGCTTCGCCTTCTCTTTACATAATTCGGAGTAATATGCGTTGAGATCGGATAAATATTGATCCATAGGCAAATACATTTGACAATACTCAATAAGGGGAGCAAGCTCGGAACGAATAATTTGAATTACCTGCGAAAGTTCTAGATTTTCTGCGAATACTGGAAAAAACCAATAGGGTTTTAAGAATCCGTAACCATCTAAAAATTCAATCAGCAGACTCTCATCCGTTTCACTTTTATTGGAATCCGTTTTACTTCCATTGGATTTTATATCCGTTTTACTTTCATTGGATTGATTCGTTTCACTTTCATCATCACCTTTACCCTCTGTTTTATCCTCTGTTTTATCCTCTGTTTTATCCTCTGTTTTATCCTCTGCTTTATCCTCTGTTTTATCCTCTGTTTTATCCTCTGTTTTATCCTCTGTTTTATCCTCTGTTTTATCCTCTGTTTTATCCTCTGTTTTATCCTCTTTTTTCTCCAATTCTGGTTTATCCTCTGTTTTATCCTCTTTTTTATCCAATTCTGTTTTATCCTCTGTTTTATCCTCTGTTTTAGCCCCTTTTTTAGCCGCCTCTTTTTTAGCCAATTCTATTTTAGCCCTTTTTTTAGCCGCCTCTTTTTTAGCCAATTCTATTTTAGCCCATTCTATTTTAGCCAATTTTAAATCACTTTTATCCAATGTCCAGATATTGGGCCCAACGCTCTTCCGAGTTTTTTTATTGGTATTAGGATGATCTGGTATATCTCGTACTACCATATCTTGTACCACGGGTCCGTGAATATCCTCCTTCTTGGGATTCAGATAATTATAGGCTAATAGATCATATCTGTAACGTTTATTCCATTTATGGAGCATTCCTAGAAAAGCTTCAAATTCGCTCTTACTCCTGCATTGGTTGTTTATTCTATTTTTCCGTTTCTGTGGTGCTATTCTAGACCATATCTGTGAGAATAGAGAAGCTTTTGGTTTTGCTACCTTGTACCCATAACAATATTTTAACCATTGTTTCCAATTATTTGCCCTTAAATCTTGTGGTTCTTTAGAATCCAATATTCCTTGTATATTTAATAATTCTTTAATATTCTTTTTGATTAAAGGAAATGATGTTCTGGATTCTAGTAAGTCCTTGGCATAGGATTTGTTCATTGCTCTTATTTGCCACATCTTGTGAAATACATAAGCTTGAGAAATTCTATCAGGACCAATTTTTAAATCTTTTATTTCCCCAGTAATTGAATTTGTATTTGAATCATTTGCTTGGGAAATTCCAATTCGATCGGGACCAGTTTTGAAATCTTGTATTTTTTCGGTAATTGAAATTTTACTTGAATTATTATTTAGAATTGCTGCAATTTTATTCTTTAAGAGATTTAAAAATTCTAAAATTGAATCGATGAGATGAATAACACTTAGTTTGAGATGAATAACAATTAGTTTTCCTCTAAGAAAAAGCTTCTTGAAATAACGCAACTTCCTATTGATATGGAATCGAATGCTTTTCTTTCGGGCGGTTATTTCCTGAATTTTCTTTTCAACCAATTTATTTTTCGATCCGGATCCTATATCATAAGAATATTGATCAATTTTCTTCTTCAAATTGGTGTGAATCTCTAAGTTCAACAGATACTTTTCAGTAATCTGTTTGATCTCATCATTCCTTTCTTTTCCATTAACATTTAGTGGAGTTTCAATTATAAATTGATCCTCAATTTTTGGCTTAGTCTTAATCTGTAATTGAGAAGGGATCCGATCATTCATTTCAATATTTTCTGTACTTCTATTATCTGGTCGAAGTTCGGATTTTTTCAACCACTTTATCCTTTCCGTCACTAGTCTTATCAATTCTTTGATACGTTCTCTCGAAAGCCGTATCAATTCTTGGATACGTCTTATTAATTCTTTGATAAGTTTTATCAAAAGCTGTATCCATTCTTTGATACGTTTTATCAATCTTCTGATTTTTATCTTTATTATCAAAAGTTTAATACGTTCTCTCAACCGTATTGTCAATTCTTTGACACGTATTATCAATGCTTTGATAACTTTTATCACTGGTCGTATCAATTCTTTGATACGTCTTATTAATTCTTGGATACGAGGTCCCCAGAATTTTCTAATAGGTCCCAAGAATTCTTCCGAAAGGACTTGGAACATATCCTCTTTTTTCTGGTTTTCAGTATCAACCGCGTCAGAAAAAGGTTTTTCAGTTAACACTATGGGATTCATCGCTAAATAACCAGTATCTCCTTCAGAGTGCCCCCCTTCACGCCAAGGTCTAAAGCGAAAGGGAGATAGAATCCTTATTTGAATTCCAATTTCCCAAAAGTCTTCTGGGTATTCTGTTTCTGAATATTCAGAACCGTCATAATCGCATATGACATACGTTTCTCTACCCCAATCCTCCCAATCTTCCTTCCATTCGGGGAATTGAAATAATAATGGACGAACAATATTTTTCGTTATTATGAACAAGGGTATTATGAAATATTTTCTGATATACATCATAGTCACCAAGCTCAAACTTCTTGCAAATTGGATGAAATCCTCGTCCATCCAAGTCAATTCCTCAAGGCGATTGTCTTCTGCTTTAGTGAAAGATAGTTTATACATATCACGAAAACGACGACGAGAATGTTTTTCCCAATTCGCTTTTGCATAAAACTTTCCTTTTATTTTTTCTTTTTTTTTGCTTTTTCTTCTTATTTCTTCGCTTTTTACTTTCATTTCAGAGTATCTCACAAAGAAAGAGGAACGGACCTGTGTATCCATTAACATCCATGAGTTAAGGTTACGTCTTTGAGCACGTATGGCTCCTTTGACCATGTCTCGATCATCATCTGTCTCCCAGATCCAACTTACTAGATCGTCTTCTCTCCCGTCATCCAGAATTAATGCGCTTCGAACTTCTGGTGAAGCAATGTCGAAGTCACCTTCCTCGCCATAATCATCATATAAGCCATGACTAAGGTTGGTACCCCAAAAAGGCGCATCTCTCCTAATCTCTGAAAGTTTCAATTCGTTCAAAAAAATTTTCTTGAAAAGAGCATAAATATTAAGATCTAAGGCCTTTTCAGTTTTTCCTTTAGAAATAACCAAATTTTCCAGCTTTTCTCCGACCTTTCTTCTTTGAAATAGATCGAATAGAGGGAGCCACCTTTTGAAAATAGATTTCACTTTTTTATTTTCTGGAAAGAATAAAATATGAGCAGAGCTCTCTTTTTCAAAATCCTCGTCCTCTTTTTGATCAGAGATCTGTTCGTTCTTCTCTGATTCGAAGAGGGACCATAACCTCTTATCAATGAAGAAAAAGAACCTATTCATCAGCCTAGGAAAGACCTCGTTCCATGAACGGTGCTCCTCTCTGAGCTTACCAATGACATCCTCGTTCTGTGTTTCCTTTTTAAAAAATAAGGCAAACTCATCAATTATTGAGTTTGATACCATCTCAATCTCAGATACCTCGTGGAACAACCGATCTGAGGGGGTTAAGCCAACCGAATAAAAGGAACACATAAATTTATTTAGTTTCTTCGTGAAAAAATTAAAAACAGAAGACACTTCTATTGCTTCAATACATTTTGGCATTCTGTCTTTAAGTTCCTTTTCTTTCTTCAGAGATCCTAGTATAGCGGTGAGTTCCCCAATAGAAAGTTTTTTGAGTTGCTTAGTAGTAAATTTTTTAAGCAACTTAGTGAATTCCTCAGGAGTAAATTCCATTTCAGTAATAAGTATCCTCCTCGTATTAGGAGGTTCCGTCTGTTCTTCTTCTTCTTCTTCTTCTTTAGAAGGGAGCTCCGTCTCTTCTTCTTCTTTAGAAGGAAGTTCTGTCTCTTCTTCTTTATAAGTCAATTCTGTCTCTTCTTCTTCTTTATAAGTCAATTCTGTCTCTTCTTCTTCTTTATAAGTCAATTCTGTCTCTTCTTCTTCTTTATAAGTCAATTCTGTCTCTTCTTCTTCTTTATAAGTCAATTCTGTCTCTTCTTCTTCTTTATAAGTCAATTCTGTCTCTTCTTCTTCTTTATAAGTCAATTCTGTCTCTTCTTCTTTATAAGTCAATTCTGTCTCTTCTTCTTTATAAGTCAATTCTGTCTCTTCTTCTTTATAAGTCAATTCTGTCTCTTCTTCTTTATAAGTCAATTCTGTCTCTTCTTCTTTTGGAGCAGAAGCCCTTTTCTGAAGCTGTTCAGCCATCTCTTGAGCTAATCTATCCTTCTTTTTCTGAAGCTCTTTAGATATCTCTTGAGCTAATTTATCCTCAAAAGATAGAGGTGTAGGTGGTAGTAATATCTTCTTAGATATACATAAAGGGATCCATGCGGATCTCAATTGCTGCATTATTCCCCGAAAAGGCCCACTTAGGAAAGGATCTTCTATTTCAGGAAGGCACATTCCACTTTCCGTGCAGAATTTCACTCTTTTTTCTATCACATCTAGAATAGGAGATCCTTTGCTTAGAGCTTTGACTCGGTGTTCGAGCTCTCTGCCTAAGTAATCCCTTCTTATTTTTTTTGCCACAATCCATTTAGAAAATTGATCTTGATTAGAAGAATCAATTTCTGATCCTGAAACTGATCCTGAACGTCTGACGAAAAACGCCAATTTTTGGCGAATCATTTCGGCAGATAAAAATCTGCCCGGGGTGGATGTGTAAGAAAGTCGCTCTCTTCCATCGCTGATGCAAGTATCAAAAAAATAATCAGATACCTCTGTCTTGATAGGGCCAAAAAAATCACCCTGAACAGGACATTCAGGGTCTACCGGAATATATTCGAATGGCCAATTCCATCTGCGATAATCATAAAACAGATTGGGCCACGTTTTTCCAATCCACGGGGATATGATAAACTCAGCACTGTAGGGTTTGCTTTCTTCGTCGTCATTTCTGTCTTCTTCTTCTTCGTCTAATTCGGACGTTTTGGCATCGATTGCATCTTCACTGTACATCGTCAAGGTACTGGTATTCTTTTTGTTTTCTTTCCAAGTGGAAGTTTTTTTAGAAGTTTTTTTGGCATTATATTTTGCCAACAATCTTGCTCTTTTATTCCCCCCTTGTGTTTCCCCCCCCAATTCTTGAATGGCTTCTTCAACCAATTCAAAAGGTTGTATGAGTACGTCTTTTTCAAAAATTTCTTCGTTGAACCTTTTAGAGAATATAGGATTTGGAGTGTTCCCACCAAAACAAAATAGAAAAAAGTACCCAAAGAAAAGAATCTTGAAAGTTTCTCTTATATATTTTTTTGATGTGGTATATTTGCTTCCCAATAATGATGAATCACGTTCTATGCGCACGCAAAAAAATTTTGCCAACTTTATGAAGAAAATCTGTCCACTTAACCAACCAACGAAAAGACTTACGATAAATACGAAATTCTCGGTGTATCTAAACCATAATAAATTGATTAATCTTGTAAAGACAGAGTCTGAAAAAAATAATGTGAGATTCAGTAATTGAAGAACTATTCCGATTAATAATAAACTTATACGATTAGGAGATCGATCCTCTATACACTTATAGAGAATGACGTACATGATTGGTATAGTGATAAAAATCATCGTATGAGGTTTTAAAAACGCTCCATAGATAGGAGCGCAATAAATGGATAAAAAGACTACTGTCTGCCCGAGAAGAGAACCACTGAAAATTACTTGGCTTTCGCGCAAGCGCAAGCTATTTTTTTGTCCGAGATATTTCCTCTGGAACTCGCTTCTTTTTCTTTCGTCGTGTTCCAAAAGAAATGACCTCGTGAAGTATATTTGAGGGAAACTAAGCGGTAATGTAGAAAGAAACCCGTAAAATACCCCAAACAACAAAACACAATTATATGTCTGTAGCCACGCGGATGTAAACGTCACAAATGTCACAAATGTGTTGATTAATGTTTTTTGCATTATTGGAACCTCCTCTATAACATAGAGGTAATAAAATTACCTTTATCTGTACCATCATGGTACAAGATAAAAGAAAAGGGAAAGAGGAATAATATAATATATCTAAAATAACCTTAGTTATTTATTTTAAACTTTTTATAAATTTTTGTCAAGTTCAATTTATGTAAAGTCCATGCTAACATAAATCCAGCTCAATCCGATATCAACATGATCAAAATCTAAAAGAATCTTAATCATTAATCATTTTAAAATTTTTATAAATTTATGTCAAGTTAAATTTATGTAAAGTCCATGCTAACATAAATCCAGCTCGACCTAATATCAACATGATCCATCGGTAATTTTTATGTCAATTTCTGACATTGGTGAAAAGGTAATTAGTTATAGAACCCCCGATATATATATATCTATATATATATAGATATATATATATTAGATATATACAGAATAGAACAAACAGTTCCTTCAGAAGAGAGGAAAGTGAGAGATCAAATGTTTTGTTGATCCGCTAGTAACATGCTATTACTGATTAATAGGTGGACTTTGTCCCTATTGGGATTGTAGTTCAATTGGTTAGAGTACCGCCCTGTCAAGACGGAAGTTGCGGGTTCGAGCCCCGTCAGTCCCGGTCCGATGAGTTGATCAATTCTTCATTGAATTCCAGAGAATTGTAAAAAAGGAAATTTGGGTAGACTGAGATGGAAAAACTAGAGATTTAGTAAAATTATTAGAAATTTCATGGATTTATCCATATCTACAGAATCCACCAAGTCTAGAATTCGTTGGTGAATTCTGTCACCATTCCAATAAGAACATCTATATCCGTAATAAATCCTCTTCTCTTCTTGAAGAGCCTAATTTTTTGCTAAAAACCTAATTGCTTCATTGAATATCTGATTCTTACGAACAGAGATTTGTAATAAGATAGATCTATTTTAGGGTAACACAGAAGGGGTCTCTTTCTAAGTCAGAACCGGAGGTATCTAGAGATCATTCCAAATGATCTCTAGTATATACTCATCTTCATTTCTTTCTCATAAATGAAATATTGGTACTATTTCATTCAGATTTGCTAGTACCTCTTTTTCATGACCAAAATACCGTGGATTTCTAATCCAAACACTAAAAAGTTTTACACTCAAAAGATTCTTCTTATTAATTTTGTGAATATTCTCCTCTCTCCTCCAAAAAACCCAGATTGAGATCTGAGAAAGCGCTCTGAATTCCAATTTTAATGGTATAACGTAAGTATTAAAGTCCTGAGTCCTAGGTTCAAATCCTAGGAAGCATTATTCTATTCCTAGTCATCATATTATTGACTGAATTGGTTCATATTGAGCATCTAGGGCTGAATGGTCAAAGCGCCCAACTCATAATTGGGAAGTCACGGGTTCAATTCCTGCTGGATGCATGGTGCACATATCTTATTTTTTTCACTTTCTTTGAAAGAAACTTTTAGACAGAAGAATATCAAACAGCGAGCGAGGCTATCGAGATTAGGTTAAGTATATTGGATTAATTAGGTCCGTACCAGTCTTCTTATTTCTAATCATATGTATAAGTTATACATATGATATATTCATACCGTTTTATTTAGGGGCAATAATTTAATATAATAAATATTGATGGGTGGATATAGGCATTTGTATTTATATGTAAAAGATAGGAAAGTATGTAAAAGATAGGAAAGGAGAAATATTTATGGATGAGGTTCAATATTTAGATCTGGTACTTACAGAGAAAAGTATTCGTCTATTGGAAAAGAATCAATATACTTTGAATGTGGATTCGGGATCGACCAAAACAAGGATCAAAAATTGGATTGAACTTTTCTTCAATGTTAGAGTAATAGCGATAAATAGTTATCGACCCCCGGAAAAGAGGGGGAAGATAGGGCGAATAATGAGACGTCGAATGCGTTCTAGACGTATGATTATTACACTAAAACCAGGTTATTCTATTCCACTTTTTCCGCAGGAATGAAACTTATTCAATTAAATTAATTAATAATATGACCACCCGTTCGTACAGAACTTTTACTCCAGGTACACGTAATAGATCTCTATCAGGTTTCAATGAGAGAGCTCAGTCTCATCCACAAAAGAAATTGACCTCTGGACAGCATCATTGTGGGAAAGGTCGTAATAACAGAGGAATTATTACCACAAGACATAGAGGAGGAGGTCACAAACGTCTATATCGTAAAATTGATTTTCGGCGGAATAAGAAAGACATCTCGGGAGAAATTGTAACGATAGAATACGACCCTAATAGAAGTGCAGACATCTGTCTCGTGCACTACAGGGATGGTGAAAAGACATATATTTTGCATCCCAGAGGGGTCATGATTGGAGATACTATTTTTTCCGGTCCAAGAGCTCCTATATCGATGGGGAATGCCCTACCTTTGAGTGCGGTTTGAATTATTAATTTACGTAATCGGAAGCAACCGATTGGGTTTACAGCGAAACCTAAAAATCTATCACTGATCCAACTAGGATACTTTTATGTATGGGATGAATCCCAAAGGGAAACTGGGGATAAATGGCAGCGGGTGATTGAGTTCAATAGTTACTCATATAGAATCATTGGCTCTAGAGATATGATAATATGGAGAAGACTGGATTGTCTGAAGCAGAAACAAACGAGGTAGAGGAACCCTTGTTACGAATAGAAAGACAAGTTACTCACATTTGATTTGATGGTCAGAGGCAGATTCGGAGCTGGACAGTGAGAATATTTACCAGATAAGGAAAAAAAGAAGAAGAAAAGAGAAAGAAGGATGGAAAAAAAAATGTTTAAAATGCCTCCTACGTTATCCGGAAGATACGCAAGTATTGACGTAATTTGATAAAGTCATTCATTCTGAATGCTACATGAAGAAAGAACACAAGCCAGATGATGGAATAGAGAGACCTAGGATGTAGAGAATCGGGACATAAGGCATAGAATATATGCCCTTCATCCTAAATCAATGGATATAGATCTATTAATATAGATTCTATATTGATATTTGATACATGAATATCATGTACATCCAGAAAGCTGTATGCCCTGAGAGAGGCTCGTACAGTTTGGGAAGGGATTTTTACAAACTAAAGGTCTACTTCAACCAATATGCCCTTGGGCACGGCTATACATAATGTACAAATACAAGTCAGAAAAGGGGGACAATTAGCTAGAGCGGCGGGTGCTGTAGCAGAACTGATCGCAAAAGAAGATGGATTGGCCACAATAAGATTACCATCTGGGGAGGTCCGTTTAATATCTGAAAACTGCTCAGCAACAATCGGACAAGTAGGTAACGTCAATTCGAACAATAGAGCTTTAGGTAAAGCTGGGTCAAAACGTTGGCTGGGCAAGCGTTCCGAAGTAAGAGGAGTAGTTATGAATCCTGTGGACCATCCTCATGGAGGTGGCGAAGGAAGAGCCCCAATTGGTAGAAAAAAACCCGTGACCCCCTGGGGTTATAGTGCGCTTGGAAGGAAGAGTCGGAAGAGGAATAGATATAGTGATGCTTCAATCCTTCGTCGACGTAAGTAGGAATAGTTGGAAATCCATTTTATCTTTTCTTTCAACAAAAAGAAAGGTAATTCAAAAGAAAGGTAATTGGCCATGACACGTTCACTAAGAAAAAATCCTTTTGTAGCTAATTTTTTATTAAGGAAAATTGAAAATCTAAACAAGAAGGGAGAAAAGAAGATAATAGTGACCTGGTCCCGGGCATCTGCCATTGTACCAGCAATGATTGGTCATACAATTGCTGTTCATAATGGAAAGGAACATGTACCAATTTATATAACAGATCGTATGGTAAACCACAAATTGGGGGAATTTGCGCCTACTGTAATTTTCCGGGAACATACGACAAAAAACGATAAGAAATCAAAAAAACAATAAGAAATCGAAAAACGATAAGAAATTGAAAAACGATAAGAAATCTTATCGTTAATAGTATTTGTAGATTGGGGAGGATGAAGGTTAATGATAAATAAGAGTCCAAGTCCAGAAATACGAGCTTGGGCTAAACATATATGTATGTCTGCTCATAAAGCGCGTAGAGTAATTAATCAAATTCGTGGTCGTTCCTATGGACAAGCACTTATGATACTGGAACTGATGCCTTATGGAGCATGTTATCCCATATTACAGTTAATTTCTTCTGCAGCCGCAAATGCTAATCACAATATGGGTTTAAACAAAGCCAATTTATTTGTCAGTAGAGCCGAAGTGAATGAAGGTGCTCTTTTAAAAAGATTTAAACCTAGAGCTCGGGGACGTGGTTATCAAATCCAGAAACCCACTTGTCATATAACTATTGTATTGGAAGAAATATCCAGATAGATCGAATAATCCAATTATTCGAGAGAATACCAAAAAGGAAAATATGTATGGGAAATAAAATAAATCCACTTGGCTTTAGACTTGGTTTCACCCAAAATCATCGTTCCCATTGGTTTGCACAACAAAGGGATTATTCCGAAGATCTACGAGAAGATGAAAAAATACATAATTGCATTGAAAATTATATACAACTTATAAAGAGCTCCTCGAATTATGGGGGACTTGCACGTATAGAGATTGGAAAAAAGATTGATTTGTTTAATATCAAAATTTATATTGGATTTCCCAACTTGTTAACCAAAAGGCCAGGTGTACGTCAAGAAATGAAAAAATTAAGAAACGATATACAATATTTGGTTTTACAAAATAGGCTTTCTGTGCACCGAGAACTTTTCATTTTTCTAGAAAAAGTTGCGAAACCTTATAGAGAACCTAATATTCTTGCGGAATATATTGCGCTACAAATAAAGAATAGAGTTCCATTCAGAAAAACAATGCAAAAAGCTATGGAACTGGCTAAAGAGGCAGGTGTAAAAGGTATTCGAATCCAAATCGCAGGACGTCTCGATGGAAAAGAAAGGGCCCGTGCCGAATCGACCAAGCAAGGTAGGGTTCCCCTACAGACCATTCGAGCTAAAATTGATTATGGTTATTATGCGGCTCAAACCATTTATGGAGTATTAGGTATCAAAATTTGGATTTTTGAGGATGAAGAATAATTGATCCTTTCCATAATCTGACCGATGATAAATCATCAATTCTATCAGATCAAATAGAAATTAGATTGACCATCCTGGAACAGTGCTATGCTTAGTGTGCGACTCGTTGAGATCGAGCTTTTGCTTCTTTTCTGAAATGAGTGATGGAGAACTCAAAATAAGGATGGATTGGTCTCTGGTATTAGAAACCAACTCATGACTTTATATTGCCAAGATAAAGCTAATAACTATAGGTAGATAGATCTATTGCATAGTTATATGAAATGAATGAAAGACCTTCTTCCACAAAGGGACAGACAAATGAGATCTATATCTCTCGTGAAGCGAGAAAGGTGTTCGGTAATGCAAGAAAAGAAAAAAGGCGGGAAGGAGAATAAGAAAGAATGAAATCTTCTTCCTTCCAGTATTGTATGGTTCATAAATCACCCCAAAAGAGCAGTGTGATAAAGCATAAGAATCATCCTGATTCATTCAGGATTGAATGGATTCAGTTTATGAAAAAAAAAAAAGAGAGCTGCGGGTCGACGGAAACTAAGGAAATTGATTCTGTAACAAATGAAATGAGAGCTCCATTGCAGAGGGAAGACCTGAACATCAATTTAATTTAAAAGCTATGGGAACGATGGAACCTGTGACTGTATAAGATCCTATAGGAATCTAAATCATCCATTGGATAGGATGGCGAAATAAACCAACAAGGAATTCATCTCAATGGAGTCTATAAGTCGACCCCGTGAAGCAAATACCGGAAGAGTCAATATTCGCCTGTGAAATTCTTATTGGGCAATCTCGATGGAAATAAAAGAATTGTTCCGTCAATTATATATACTATATATATATATATATATAGAATATATAACATACAATATCAATATTGATTGTCCAATTTTGACATAGATTCTTCACGAGGAGCCGGATGAGAAGAAACTTTCATGTCCGGTTCTGAAGTAGAGATGGAATTAAAATATTATAAATATTATTACTCACTATAACCATCGACTAGAACCCAAAAAAAACGAAATTTCGTCATCAACATAGGGGAAGAATGAAGGGAGTATCTTATCGGGGCAATCGCATTTGTTTTGGCAGATTTGCTCTTCAGGCACTTGAACCTGCTTGGATCACATCTGGGCAGATAGAAGCAGGACGACGGGCAATTACTCGTTATGCCCGTCGCGGCGTAAAAATATGGATACGTATATTCCCGGACAAACCTATTACAATGAGATCTGCTGAAACACGTATGGGTTCAGGGAAACCGAAAGGAGCGCCCAAATATTGGGTATCTGTCGTCAGACCAGGTCGAATACTTTATGAAATAGGCGGAGTATCAGAGACTGTAGCTAGAGCAGCTTTTCAAATCGTTGCATACAAAATGCCTATACATACTCAATTTATTACTGCTTCGTCTACCATATAATACAGAACGAAAGAGATCTTTCTGGCGGAAGAAGATTACTAGTTCGTAGATCAGATATTCTCTTTTTTTTTTTTTATTGTTTTTGCCGAGATAACAAATCTTTTGGAGGAAAAATGATTCAGTCTCAAACTTATTTGAATGTAGCGGACAACAGTGGAGCACGAAAACTAATGTGTATTCGAGTTCTAGGGGCAAGTAATCGTAAATACGCTCATATTGGTGACGTTATAATTGCTATAATTAAAGAAGTAGCACCTAATATGCCCCTGGAAGAATCAGAAGTAGTTAGAGCCGTAGTTATACGCACGTGTAAAGAACTAAAACGAGACAATGGAATGATAATACGATCTGATGACAATGCAGCAGTTGTCATTGATCAGCAAGGAAATCCAAAAGGAACTCGAGTTTTTGGTTCAGTTGCTCGGGAATTGAGACAATTGAATTTCACCAAAATAGTATCATTGGCTCCCGAAGTCTTATAAATACTGCTAGATATATTTTGTAGAAGTAATGGTATAAAAATGAATATGCATTTTGTAGATTGCATTTCAGGCATATTCCTCAAAAAAGATTAAACATGCCTTTTATATTGAGATCGGGAATTCCTAAGAATTAGTTCGTCACGGGTAACGATACTATTGCCAATCTAATGACTTTTATAAGAAACGCAGACATGGTAAAAAAAAAAACAGTTCGAGTAGCAGCTACTAATATTACTGAGAAGATTGGAAGGATCCTTCTACGAGAAGGTTTTATAGAAGATATTAGGGAACATCGGGAAGGCCAAAAATCTCTTTTGGTTTCAACTTCAAGATATAGAAAAAGGAAGAAAAAGACATATATAACCACTTCAAAGCGTACTAGCAAACCTGGTCTGAGAATCTATTCCAATTCTCGGGAGATCCCTAAAGTTCTAGGTGGAATGGGGATCGTAATCCTTTCTACTTCCCAAGGAATTATGACCGATCGAGAAGCTCGCCAAAAAAAAATTGGTGGAGAAATATTATGTTATGTATGGTAATTCATTTCAATTTTGTGTGAAACAAGTGATTATGTAAGATATGAAAAGGCAGCAAAAAAGGTGAAAAAAAAAAAGAAAAAAAATACTATCCTCATCTCTGGAGATGATGCTTATTCCCACTTATCTATAATGAAGTAATTCTATAATTAAATTATCACTAAGACCTTACTTACTATGAAGAAGGATTCCAATTTGATCAATGCGGAAGGTTTAGTTACTGAATCACTTTCCAACGGTATGTTTCGTGTCCGTTTGGATAACGGATGCGATATTCTAGCCTATATTTCGGGTAGAATTCGACAGAACTCTATACGAATACTACCAGGAGATAGAGTCAAGGTCGAATTAAGTCCTTATGATTTAACTAGAGGACGCATAGTTTATAGACTTCGCAACAAATCTTCAAATGATGAGATCCCCTTTTGATTGAACATCTGATAGGGATCAATATAGAGGCTCATTAATTAGATGGGCTCTATTTTCTCAGAAAACGAAATGGAATATGATGATACCAATTCCAAATTGAAGGACCACAGACATGAAAATCCGTGCTTCTGTTCGTAAAATTTGTGAAAGTTGTCGACTAATTCGTAGGCGGGGACGAGTTATGGTAATTTGTTCCAATTTAAGACATAAACAAAGACAGGGGTAATCCTTCTCGATATCAAGAAACGAATGTAGAAAATAGATTTCGACATCCAATCTATCTAAATCTATCTATATAGATAGATAGATTTAGATAGATAGAAAGATTTTTTTTATCTCATAGATATGAAACGATTAAAAAAAAAACGATTAATATGTCAAAAATTACAAAAAGAAGAAGAATTAGTTCACGTAGAAATGAACGTCGCATACTGAAAGGAGTTATTCACGTTCGAGCAAGTTTTCACAATACCATTGTTACTGTTACAGATGTACGGGGACAAGTGGTTTCTTGGTCTTCTGCCGGTGCCTGTGGATTCAAAGGCAAGAAAAGAGGTACAGCATTTGCTGCTCAGACTGCAGTAGAAAATGTTATTGGTACATTAATGTATCAGGGTATGAAACGAGCAGATGTTATGATAAGTGGCCCTGGTAAGGGGAGAGATACAGCATTACGAACCATTCGTAAAAGTGGCATAGTATTAAATTATGTACGTGATGTAACTCCTATGCCACATAATGGCTGTAGACCTCCCAAAAAAAGACGTTTGTAAGAATTGAATGAATTTTAACAGAAAAAATGATGAAATAATCTATTCAAATCAAATGAATTTAATATGATTCAAGATGAAATCTCAGTCTCTCTTAAGAGACCACAATGGAAGTGCGTCGAATCCAGAGAAGACAGTAAGCGTCTTCATTATGGCCGTTTCATTCTATATCCGCTTTGCAAAGGTCAAGCTAATACAATAGGTATTGGAATGCGAAGAGCTTTACTTGGAGAAGTAGAAGGAACATGTATCACACGTGCGAAATTTAAAAACATAACACATGAATATTCTGCAATAATAGGTATTGAAGAATCAGTGCATGATATTTTGATGAATCTGAAAGAAATTGTACTTAGAAGTGATCCGTACGGAATTCGAGAAGCATCTCTCTATATCGTTGGACCCAAAAATGTAACCGCTCAAGATATCATATTACCGCCTTCTGCGAAAATAATTGATACTACACAACATATAGCTAACATAAAGAAATCAATTACCTTGGATATAAAATTTCAAATTGAAAAAGGGCGCGGATATATTTTACAAAATCCAAAGAATTACAATTCTAAAGATGGAATTTTTCCTATAGATGCTGTCTTTATGCCTGTTCGAAGTGTAAATTATAGTATTCATTCTTATTGGACCGGAAATGAGATAAAAGAAATTCTTTTTATTGAGATATGGACGAATGGAGGATTAACTCCTAGAGAGGCACTTTACGAAGCTTCTCGGAATTTGATTGAGTTATTCCTTCCTTTCCTGTCTGCAGAGGAACAGAGCATCGATGGAACGAACAATCAGAATGATAATATGCCTCCTTCCTTACCCCTTTTATATATATCGACCGATATGGGGAGAACGAAAAAAGGAGTTGAATTCAAACATATTTTTATTGACCAATTGGAGTTACCCCCTAGGGTCTATAACTGCCTCAGAAAAGCCAATATAAATACATTATCGGACCTCTTGAATTACAGTCGAGAAGACCTAATGAGAATTGAACGCCTCGGGGAACAATCTGTCGAACAAATATTGACAGTTATAAATAATTTTGCAATTGACCTACCCAGGAATCGGTTTTAGGTTCATGAAATAGCTCCATTTTATCTCTGCATTCATTCCTTTTCCCTAAGTTATTCTGGAAAAGAGTTAGAATCACTCTATTTGGAATGAATCTTCAACATATTTCTTTCATAGAATATTCAAAATTTCTGACAAGGTGGATATATCTAGGCAGAGATAATTTGTCTTGAAGCAACTACTCCCTAGATATACCCACGAAAGATTTGTTTCAATATTTGGATATTTTAAGTTAAATCAAATTGGAAAAGACCTAAACTGAAAGATTTATCAATAGGTAACGTTGCCCCAATACCTAACCAAAGGGCTACTGCAGTACCGATTAAAAATACTGTTGTAGCCACTGGACGACGAAATGGATTTTGGAATTGATTCACATTCTCCAAGAAAGGTACCGTCAATAGTCCCGCGGGTACTGAGGCCATTAAAAGGACACCTAATAATTTATTAGGCACTGTACGAAGTATTTGGAATACAGGGAAAAAATACCATTCGGGCAATATTTCCAAAGGAGTTGCAAATGGGTTTGCCGGTTCACCAATCATTGAAGGTTCAAGAACCGCTAAACCTATGGTACATGCAATAGTACCTGAAATTACTACTGGAAAAATATATAAAAGATCATTGGGCCAAGCGGGCTCTCCATAATAATTATGCCCCATACCTTTAGCTAATTTAGCCCTTAATACAGGATCATTCAAGTCAGGTTTCTTTGTTATTGGGATAAGTAGACCCTTATGAATCTATCCCCCGAAGGAACCGGACATGCCCATTTTGATCATCCGGCTCGAGCAATAGCTAAACTCAAACTAATAAAGGGCGTATCGTAAGAATAATAACCAAAATTACCTATACCCTTATTGGTAATTTTCTTATTTCAGATTAAATGCTCAGTACCCAAGTAAGCTTACAAATTCGATCATGATCAACATGCCTTTTGGATCATCTTATTCCTTGTAATCCGTGTTTATCCCCACGAATAGATCTCAAAAGCATACAAGGTATTGACTTGTTACTGCTCTGGCCTTTCTCCTTCCTTAGATCCCTTCTTTTACTCCGATAGTTTACCTTATTGAAATGCAAGGGAAATGGATGCATTTTCATACTATGAAAAGCAAAGTATAAGTAATATGTTATTTATTATGGTACACTATTACCCGGATCTCACGGAGCCCTTCCTAATTCGGATTTGATCATAGAAATAACTCTCTTGGAACGGAACAAATCGACCGATGCCTTTTACCCAGGTTCTAGACTTCCTATTTCTGATAAGAAAATTGGGGCAGAGACACATTTATTTTTATAAGGCAGATTGAAGAATGTATCTGCACGGCCTAAGCAATAGTTCAAGTCACACACTCCCATAATCCATCTTCTCCGTCTGAGCTGAGGATCTACTTCAATTGTTTGTATTGGATGAATAATACTTCAGAATTGAAAGTAGAAATCCGAGGAACTCCGAGGAGCATGGTTTCTTATTTCCATATTTCCAATATGAAATATTCCCGGCAATGATATATTGTCATTACTCAACAAAAGGATGGGTTATGAATACTCATTGATACTCATTCAAAATCTATCTTTCCTCTCTATAAAGGACCTGAAATACCCTGCTTACGAATCATTAGAAAGTGCATTGACATAAATACAGCGGTAAGGAGGGGTAATATGAAAGTGTGTAAACTATAAAAACGAGTCAAGGTAGATTGACTCACACTAACACTTCCGCGTAATAATTCTACCAAAGGAGATCCTATTACAGGAATAGCCTCAGGAACACCGGTCACAATTTTGACCGCCCAATAACCAATTTGATCCCAGGGTAAAGAATAACCAGTTACACCGAAAGATACGGTTAGTACAGCCAGAATTACACCCGTAACCCAAGTTAATTCACGAGGTTTTTTAAATCCACCTGTGAGATAAACACGGAATACGTGCAAGATCATCATTAGAACCATCATACTTGCCGACCATCGATGAACGGATCGGATTAGCCAACCAAAGTTCACTTCGGTCATTATGTATTGAACCGAGGCAAAAGCTTCTATAACGGTCGGACGATAGTAAAAAGTCATGGCAAAACCAGTAGCTACTTGTACTAAAAAACAAGTCAGTGTGATCCCCCCTAGACAATAAAATATATTCACATGAGGAGGAACATATTTACTAGTGATATCATCTGCAATCGCCTGAATCTCGAGACGCTCTTCGAACCAATCGTATACTTTATTGAGATAGGTAAACTTAAATTCCCCCTCTGAAAACCGTACATGAGAATTTCCTTTCATACGGCTTAAACAAGAACACCCAAATACCTTTTTGAACGAATATATTAATTGTAAAATCTCGAGATACTGGATACTTCGTTCCCTGGGGATATGAATGAAGAAAATTAGTAATAATCCAGGATCTCCTACAATAAGAAGGAAGACTTTGTAATGCTCAAATTTCAAGTTGGCTCATTCTTATGCAGAATAAATTGCTATAGGCCTTTTGAACAATCTTTTATCCTATTCGTGATATAAATTACTTAGAGAACAACTAGTATCGACGATCAATAGGAATTATCTTGTTGAGATCTCAACAGATGAATCAATCTGAACCTCAGATTTAGATTCTACCCCGATAATTTGATTAAATTCCAAAAAGGTTCTCTGGGTAATAACCTTTTAATTGAATTATTGCTCACTTAATGAAATAAGCTAACTAAGAGAAATGAGATACTATCTCATTTCTTCAGCCAGAGTCAGCAGAAGAAGGAGGAGAGATCCCTCAATTTCTGATCATACTTCTTTCAAGTTATTACAAACCTGGTGACGAGGTCCAAGTGACAGGTACAAACCATAGTTCAGATCTTCTTGAATATATCTATTCCTCGTGCTCCAAATATTAACTTTTCGATCAATATCTAACGAGGTAGGACCATCTTTATGAAGATAACAGACTGGTCTTCTGTACTAGAGTAGAGATCAATTTTAACAAGTCGCACACCCATATTCCAAAAATCCTTAGATAAAAGTAATTACACGATCAAACTACCGGAACGTGATAACCTAGAAACTCGAGCTATCCAATAGCTCGCCTTGAATTCCTTAGTTATTTATTATTTTGAATAACTTGGGATTCGGGGGGGATGTTCTAGTTTCTCTAGACCCAACTAACCGGAATTCCGTCCAATAAAACGGAAGAATTATAAATCTCCGAGATAATAGATAAGAATACTGCAAATAGAGCCATTGCAATACCCATGAAAGGAGTAGTTCCCCATCCGGGAGCTACTTTACCAGATTCTGTATTAAGCGGTTTTAAATAATCTCCTACAGTAGTACGTCTTGGCCTGGTTCTGGAAGTATCATCAATGGTCTGTGTAGCCATAAAAACTATTGCATTGGTTGAGATCTGTTAACTTTGTATACTATTCCATATATATATATATATACATGGGATTACCTAACAATGGAAACTGCAACCTTAGTCGCTATCTCCATATCTCGTTTACTTGTGAGTTTTACTGGTTATGCCCTGTACACCGCCTTTGGGCAACCCTCTGAACAACTTAGAGATCCTTTTGAAGAGCACGAAGACTAGTTGAAAGAAAGGCCTTCCCTACCGGGAAGGCCTTTCTTTGATAATAACAATGAGGAGGAAAAGAACAAAAATTATTTTCCCCCTCTATCTGGAACTTTGGGTGGTTCTCGGAAGAAAATAGCAAAAAAGATTATCCCTAAGGTCGATACCAAAAGGAATGTATAAACCAATGCTTCCATAGATTCGATCGTAGTTTACAATTATGGAGATAGCTTTCGTACTAATTATAACATTAAAAAAGAAAAAGATAAGAAAGAAAGATAAGAAATCAAAAGATTTTTATTCTTAGTGAGAATGAATATTTGGTGGAATCTCTCAATATTTATTAAAGATCGGAGCAATGTCATATTATACAACTTGTCTTTTAGTAGTCGGATCCCCCAGTTTTTGGAATGCCCCAAATTCTACTTGAGCATCCAAATCCGGATCAATACCAGCAAAAACATCTCTGAATAGGGTTCTAGCACCATGCCAAATGTGCCCAAAAAAGAAAAGAAGAGCAAATGTAGCATGTCCAAAAGTAAACCAACCCCTTGGACTACTACGAAAGACACCATCGGATTTCAAAGTAGCGCGATCTAATTCAAAAATTTCACCTAATTGAGCGCGTCTAGCATATTTTTTAACTATAGCAGGATCACCAAAACTGACCCCGTCAAGTTCACCCCCATAGAACTCAACAGTTACGCCTACTTGTTCAACACTATACTTTGATTCTGCTCTCCTAAAAGGAACATCAGCTTTCACAATTCCTTCTTCATCAACTAGAACGACTGGAAATGTTTCGAAAAAGGTAGGCATACGACGTACAAAAAGTTCATGTCCCTCTTTATCTTTGAAGATGGGGTGTCCTAACCAACCAACAGCTATTCCATCCCCATTGTCCATGGCACCTGCCCTGAATAATCCCCCTTTAGCTGGATTATTCCCAATATAATCATAAAAAGCAAGTTTCTCAGGAATTTTTGACCAAGCTTCTGATAGACTGAGATTTTCAGCCAAACCGGCACGAACTCGTCGATCTATTTCTTGTTGGAAGTATCCCTGATCCCACTGATAACGAGTGGGGCCAAATAATTCGATCGGAGTTGTTGCGGAGCCATACCACATGGTTCCAGCGACAATGAAAGCTGCAAAAAACACAGCAGCGATACTGCTGGATAGGACAGTTTCAATATTCCCCATACGCAATCCTTTGTATAAACGTTGGGGAGGACGAACACTAAGATGGAATAGACCTGCTAATATACCCAATATACCTGCTGCAATATGATGAGAAGCTATTCCTCCCGGAACAAAAGGATCAAAACCTTCAGCCCCCCACGCTGGATTTACAGGTTGTATTTTTCCAGTTAGCCCATAAGGATCAGACACCCATATTCCAGGACCATACAAACCCGTTACATGAAATGCTCCGAATCCGAAGCAAGCTGCTCCTGAGAGGAATAAATGAATTCCAAAGATCTTGGGCAAATCTAAAGAAGGTTTTCCCGTACGTTCATCAACGAATATGTCTAGATCCCAATATACCCAATGCCAGATAGCTGCTAAAAAGCACAAGCCAGAAAACACAATATGTGCTCCAGCCACACCTTCATAACTCCAAATACCTGGATTAGTTACAGTTTCTCCGGTGATGCTCCATCCACCCCATGAATCCTTTATTCCTAAACGAGTCATAAAAGGTATAACGAACATACCTTGTCTCCACATTGGATCAAGAACAGGATCAGATGGATCGAAAACTGCTAATTCATAAAGAGCCATTGAACCAGCCCAACCAGCAACTAGAGCTGTGTGCATTATATGCACAGCGATTAACCGGCCAGGATCATTCAATACGACGGTATGAACGCGATACCAAGGCAAACCCATGAAAATACCCCTTTATCAGAAAAAGTAGACACTATGTAGCTTTCTCGCATTAGAGAATATCATGCTATGGAACTAAACCTTTATCTCAAAGGTGAATATCTATTCGAGGCCATTAATGGAACAGTTTCAAAACAATTCTATTCATAATAGCAGCAAGGATAAGCGGAAATATTTTATCATTTCTATGTACCAATAGACAATGTGGGAATTGGTCCCATTTCTACCGCCGATCAAACACAATCAAAATTGCGTTCCGAAGTGTGGAGCGGGAAAGAAGGAATGTCGGGGTTTTGAAAAGAAGACGACCTCTGAATAAAAATAAGAGACATAAAGCTTTTTATCATCCTGGCATCGAGCTATTTTTCCGCAGGGCTTCCCCTACAGTATCGTCACCGCAGTAGAGTTTAACTACCAAGTTCGGGATGGATTGGTGTGGTTCCTCTACGCCTGGGACACCAGAATCTCAAACCATGAACGAGGAAGGGTATAAAAGAAAAAGCATATTCGCTAGTAATTGTGAGGCTCCAATCCTGCAAGGGACACCTCTTCTCTTTGTGTCCCCTGCGGGTAGAGAACCCTCCTCTGCTCCTCCGGGTGCATTATTTTTCTTCCAATAAAAGAATAAAGTAATCCAGTCCAAATGTGAAACCGATTCAAGTTCATCAGAACTTAGCTTATCAAATTAGAAGGATACTCCTAATTTGATAAGTAGTTTTATGAATTTTCTATTCATTGGAATCTCCCAAGATCTCAGATCTTGATCTTTTCTATCAAAAAAAATCATAAAAAAAAGAATACATACCAACTTTTCAATATTAAGTTGGAAACAATATTAATAATAAATAACAATAAATCAAACACATAAAATACTTTTACTGTGAAAAAGTATTTCCATTTATAGGAGGAGCTCCATTTCCATTTAGAAATTTCTCGTGAGTAATTCTGTTCCAATTGTTCTGTTTTTTAGGACCCCATTTTATTTCTAACCAGGGGGGTACCATCTCTTTGTCCATTATGAGATCAACAATGCCATATTCCAGGGTCTCCTCTGCTGACATAAAATGATCTCTGTCTAATTCATCCCAAACGACGAACTTATCTTGAAGAGATGTTCTTTCTATATAAATGTCTACAATTTGTTCTTTAATAATTGTTACGTCTTCATCATTCTGTATACATATTCTTGACATTCCATCCGTGTAAGTACTAGCAGGTTGGTGGAGCATAACCGTAGCGCTAGGAAATGCTATACGTTTACCAGGGCGCCCTCCGGTTAAGATGAGAGATCCCATTGAAGCAGCTATCCCGATGACTGTTGTATATATTTCTGGCGGTATATATTGCATAGTATCATAAAGAGCTATTCCTGGTATTATTGATCCACCGGTACAGTGAATAAATAGAAATTGCTCTCTAGTTATATCATCTAGAGTCAAATAAACCATCATACTAACGAGTTGATTTCCAATCTCGTCCTCGAGCGGTTTAGCCAAAAAAAGTAATCTCTCTTCATAAAGTTTGTTGTATAAGTCGAGCCAAACTGCATCTTCGTCTTCGAAGTGTTGATGAGGCACTTTTGGAACACCGAGTGGCATTGGTTTTAATGCAAAGAAGAAGCGAATCACGATCAAATATGACATAGAGACAAGATGATATGGAGACATATACGAAAACGTATTCAACAAAGTTTTCAATACGACTATAATAAAAAACTATATCCAATTTTCCTGCCTGAAAACGTATTCAAGAGAGTTAAATAGACGCTAATATGAACTATAGCCAATTTTTTTTTGTTAATAAAATAAACTGCCCTCCTGCCTGGGTGGCAACATTATGTATTATAGCAACTACTACGTTTAATGAAATATTCTTTCATCTTTTCAATTTTCCTTTTGATTGATGAATTACAATCGAATATGATATAGAATATCATATTATATGTATATATATATATATATATATATATACTATATAGAAGAGAAGAAGGGCTTCGAGGATGTGTTTATGCCATTCCAATTAGATCCAATTTCATTGAGATCAAAACACGTTGATGGACGAACGGAAGGATTAGGGACATCTAGTTTTTAATCCCCTCTTCCTTTTCACAGGTTGTTCAAATGAACAAGTTTTAGTTGACCTTATATGGTTGGTTAGGATCAATCCAAACCAGTCAATTTCACATAGAATCGAGAATGCCGACTATTCAACAACTTACTAGAAATGCGAGACAGCCGATAAAAAATAGAACAAAATCCCCTGCTCTTCGAGGGTGTCCTCAGCGTAGAGGAGTATGTGCTAGGGTGTATGTGCGACTCGTTTGGATCAGAAGCTGAAATGGACTAGGAGATTCTTCTAACAGAAGAGCTGTTCTTTTCTGCTGTGGCAAAGTACAGATCTATCATCTAACCTTACCGGGGATGAAATTTATGGTTTCCATTGGTGCAAATCCAATCACCTTTATGTGGGATGAAAAGCAATTCCTCATTGGTAGCGAATGGTCATCAATCCATTGAGCGAGGAAATCATGCAAATCGAAAGAAGCAAAAATGAAAATTATGCTTCTATTGCTGCGAGAACGGACCAACAAGGTTAGCTACCTGGCCAACTCTTATAATTACATGTCGTCACTGTATGGATAAATCTTATCATGAGAATATTTTTTACTTGATAATTTGGGAGTAGAGCTGGAGGTGGTAAATTGTACAAGTTACCAATAACATAGTCATTTCATATCCTAGAAATAAAGGGCTCCGGCGTATAGAGAGGACCTTACCGTTAGAGAAAGAACCATAGAAACGATGAAACCCATGATTTTTTCTTCGTGCAAGGTCCCATCCCTTGCCTACCTAGAAGGTGCCTAACTGAAGGGAATTATGGTTGGGAAGGTTGCAGTAGCAAAAGCCATTGGAAGCTGTATTTTCTACATTAGAAGAATTAGTTTTATTTTTAATAAACCAAACAAAAGAATGATCGATCAAAAAATGGATTAGTCATTCACGAGAATCAACTTCAATGACCAGAGTTAAACGTGGATATATAGCTCGAAAACGTCGAAAAAAAATTCTTACATTTGTATCAGGCTCTCGAGGGGCCCATTCAAAACTTTTTCGAACTGCTAACCAACAGAAAAATAGAGCCTTAGTTTCCGCTCACCGAGATAAAAGTAAACAAAAGAGAGATCTTCGTCGTTTGTGGATTACTCGAATCAATGCAGCATCCCGTGCTAATGGAGTCTCTTATAACAAATTTATACAATATTTGTATAAAAGGCAGTTGCTTCCAAATCGTAAAACACTTGCGCAAATAGCTGTATTAGATAGTAATTGCTTTTCTATCATCTTTAAAAATATTCATGAATATTCTCATTTTTACACCTAAATGTAAGAAATTAACTTTTACTCTCCTTGGCTGTACAAGAAGTTTCTTCCGTTCCAATCTTTTGAACGAACTGGTTAAGATAATGCCAGATGATCCGATGAGAATGATTGCCAAATTCATCCCGTTGTAGCCATTACCTTAGCTATTATCATATCTGTTAAAAGGAATATAACATTCCACAAGTCATGAAGGGGTTACACTACACAGTTGGTATTGGTGCTATTTATAAAGAGAGCTCTATTCATATATTTCTTTTGCTACATTTCTGAGCAAAACAATCTCGAACAATTGATATTGAAGAGAGAGTATTACGTCCAATAGGATTACCTATACCGGAGGTTTAGAAGACCTCCGTCCTATCCATTAGACGATGGACGCTCTTTCTTTTTTTTCCATTATTCTCTGGGATACTTTATCGAGGACAAATCCCCTTTTTATCCATCCAAAATGAGGTTAATGAAGTTCAGGAAAGAAAGAATAGAAGATATGTTACATGGAAATCAAACATTCATTTTGAATGAGAGATTGTCCACGAAAAATATTTTGAATAAGGAATGTGAGCGGGTAGCGGGAATCGAACCCGCATCGTTAGCTTGGAAGGCTATATATATACTTCCATCCATACTTGCTCATAACACTCATATTGTTAGATATAGAATTCTGAATTGGTATCAAGTTGGTTGGACAATTGATCTTTTTCATTCTGATTGTATCTCATAAAGAAGAAAAATACAGGTAATTGCCTTAGAAAGATATGTATCAATCAGATTTTTTCTATTGAGTCCTTCCATGCCTACTATAATTAGTTATTTCGGTTTCTTATTGGCTTCGCTAATTTTAACCTTAGTCTTATTCATCGGTTTAAGCAATATACGACTTATTTGAAATAAATAAATATAAAAAATTCTTCGTTGACTTTAGTTAATGAGAATCTCGTGGCTTCTCTCAATATCAATTGATTGTTATTGAGATTCCTAGTCAATTCGGGATACTATCCCAGGTAGCTTTTATTTTTACTTATTCTTTTGAATCAAAATGATTGAGGCTTTGCTATCCGGAATTGTGTTAGGTTTAATTCCTATAACTTTGGCTGGATTATTCGTAACTGCATATTTACAATACCGACGTGGTGATCAATTGGATATTTGATTGAGGAACATCCTTTTTCAAATGGGCCTCCTACTTATCCTGGGAGGCCATATTCCGTTGACCATTCTAGTTAGAATTCTTGATAATCCGTCAAGAAAATTGTATCCAATTTCAGGATCACGCTCTGTAGGATTTGAACCTACGACATCAGGTTTTGGAGACCTACGTTCTACCGAACTGAACTAAGAGCGCTTTCTTAGGAGAAGCCCGGATAGGAAATAAATAGAAATCTACTCTTAAAACATTTTTGCATGTGGCATGATGCAATAACTGATAGTTATTGTTCCATTGAATCAATATCAATGGATTTCGCATTCTTCTCTTTCTTTCCTTCCGTAGGAAAAGAACTACGGTAGGGATGACAGGATTTGAACCTGCGGCATTTTGTACCCAAAACAAACGCGCTACCAAGCTGCGCTACATCCCTTCCAATTGTTAGACTTGAATTTTATTTTATATGACCTCAATTTTTTTTCCACACATATTTATCCACTTTCATTTTTATTGGGTCTCATGAATAGACTCTATAGATGTAAGATATATCATCTAAAACATGATTATTCATTTACAAGATCTGGTAATGAAACATGTTCTGTTCCAGAAATAGGAACATCTTATATTCTTGATCATTGTACAGATATCTGTTCCGAGTTCCCTGTACAAGAGATTCATAAAATACAAATGTGAGATTCATCAACTACGAATGTAGTTGACCATATAACATATGCATCATTATTGAAAAGGAGAACTTACAAACAATGCAAGATATAAAGACATATCTTTCCACAGCGCCTGTGCTAGCGACTTTATGGTTCGGGTGTTTAGCCGGTTTATTGATAGAGATCAATCGTTTTTTTCCAGATGCTCTGACTTTCCCCTTTTTTTCATTTTAGTTCTCCTGTGAATCTGAAAGGAAAAAATCTGCTAGATCCCTTCTCTCCCTTTCCTCTTGGAGAAACGAAATGAGTTGATTCAGCTCCCAATAGATCCGAGTTAAGAGCTCAGGAGGGGTTAGAATCAAACAAAATCTAAATATAGATCCAAAAGTTATTCCTACAAGTATCATACTACTGAAAACTCCTAATTCAAGATTTTATTACGAGAATGAATATGAATAAGTAATAAAATCTTGAATCATTGGATCTCCGACAACTTCTATCCCATTCTCTTTCTTCTCTTTTTCCAAAAAAAAAAAGGGTCAAAAAAAAGAGAAGTATACCTAATATCCAGAGTAAGTGAGTTTATGGCCAAGGGCGGAGATGTAAGAGTAACAATTACTTTGGAATGTACTAGTTGTACCCAAGATAGTGTTGATCAAAAATTCCCCGGTATTTCCAGATATACCACTCGAAAAAATCGCCACAATACACCTACTCGGTTGGAATTGAAGAAATTTTGTCCTTATTGTTACAAGCATACCATTCACGGAGAAATAAAGAAATAGATTGAATCTACTACTCCCACCCAGGGATAAGAATAGATCACAGATATAGAAAGAAATTGTATTTTAACAAAATCTGTCAATATTTCTTTTCAAAATATTTTGAATAAATAGTGTTTTTGGGAGAAAAGCAAACTATGAAGAAATTATTGGAAAGGTTCATGAAACAAACTATGAATACATTTAAGCGATCTTTGGATAATCGAGAGAAACGATCTTTTCAGAATAGATCTAAGCGATCTTTCCCCAATAGATCTAAGCGATCTTTTCGGAATAAATTGAAGCGATCTTTTCGAAATAAATCGAAGCGAATTTTTCATAAACGTTTGCCACGAATTGGATCGGGAGATCGAATCCATTATAAAAATATGAGCCTAATTAGCCGATTTATTAGCGAACGAGGAAAAATATTATCTCGCCGAGTGAATCGATTAACCTCGAAACAACAACGCCTAATGACTATCGCTATTAAACGAGCTCGTATTCTATCTTTGGTACCTTTTGTTACTAGTGATAACTAAATTGATCCCTAAAAATGAAATTACTCCTTGATCGAATCAGAGCTGGAATATTTGACAAAGATAAAGCAGATCTAAAAAAGTTGACAGGATTTAATTCTTAAAAAATAATTCAATTATCCAGATCTGTTCATTTTGAAATGCCCCTAGCTTCCCGGAGGGGATTCCCCGGGAGATTTGGTTCCACTATTTCATTATACGATTTTTCTATTCATTCCTAGATGTTATTAATTCACTAATTCGCACGCACCCCTAGATGGATTCAGTTTTTAAATATTCATTCTTAAAGTCAGTAATACAAGCAAAGCCTGATATTACAAGAATTCCGGCTCTCTTGGAAAAAAAAAATAGGAATAGCTCTTAATTTAAGAGACCTACAATTCGACCGAGTTGGGGAATATTCCATATTTGCTGGGTTATCTTTATCTAGCATATAAGTAACATTTGGTCATCCACATCCAAAGCGCTATGTTATTAAATCATGAAGTTATGACATAACTTCACCCACGGCGCTATTGGATGGAAGTGCACCATACAGTAGCACCAATGATCCTCTTCTCATGCAACTGACTAGGATCATCTACACGAACATAATGTCCGAATGAAATAGAGAAAAAAAAAAAAGGGTAGAAGAATATTCTGGAGTTGTATTGATAATGATACCCCTTGCCCTTCCTCTTGAAGTGACATCCATATATTTAGTTATACAGCCCCCTGTAGGGCAGCGGCCATTACAATGATTGCTGCTGAAATGAAAATGATTTGCCCATCATCTATGTGTCCAATTGTTACAATATTGAGATAAAGTTCCCCCGGAATCTATAATAAAACATGTGAGATTCTCCCATTTCTGTCCAGTGGAAACAAATAAAAGAGATTGATTCAGTTGATCCAACTGAGCAGGAAGAACTGGAAGGAGTAGAATCGTTCTATTACGTTCCTTTTCGATTTTTAGCAAAATTGTATTGCTGTGTTAGCAGAAGGTTAGCTATACTGGTTCAGTATACTTCAAATATACCTTTGGTATAATATTGACAATCAAACGAGGATTAGAGAAGATATCAGTAGTTTTCCATTTCCTGATCTCTATCTTTCATGGGATTAATTCCCCCTTGACTTTACAATAATATATGGAGCTTAGTATGTCTGGGAATACGGGAGAACGCGCTTTTGGTGACATTATTACCAGTATTCGATACTGGGTTATCCATAGTATTACTATACCTTCTTTATTCATTGCAGGTTGGTTATTTGTCAGCACAGGTTTGGCTTATGATGTATTCGGGAGCCCCCGGCCGAATGAGTATTTCACAGAAAGCCGACAAGAGGTTCCATTAGTAACTGGCCGTTTCGATTCATTAGAGCAACTTGATGAATTTACTAAATCTTTTTAGGAGGTACTAATGACTATAGATAGAACCTATCCAATTTTTACAGTTAGATGGTTGGCCGTTCACGGACTAGCTGTACCTACAGTTTTTTTCCTGGGATCCATATCAGCAATGCAGTTCATCCAGCGATAACTTCTATATAAACTAAATCACGGAGCTATGACACAATCAAACCCGAACGAACAAAATGTTGAATTGAATCGTACCAGCCTCTACTGGGGGCTGTTACTCATTTTTGTACTTGCTGTTCTATTCTCTAATTACTTTTTTAATTAGGAACAGTGAGAATCTTCTTTATCACCCAATTTGGGGAGATCTAATACTCATATCTATGATTGTTTATGTCTTGAGCATGACTACTTAAGAAAATGTGATGTAAAAGGGAGTAAGAGAAATGGCCGATACCACTGGAAGGATCCCTCTTTGGTTGATAGGTACTTTAACTGGTATTATCGTGATTGGTTTACTAGGTCTCTTTTTCTACGGTTCCTATTCCGGATTAGGGTCATCCCTATAGTAATGAAATGCACTTGATATCTATGAGGAATACTGTATACGCGAAAACGAAAACTCAAAAAGAAAGATAAGGCCTTACCCTTCTTTGAGTTCAAAGAGGGGTAAGGTCTTATCTTTCTTTTTTCAATCTCTTCCGGGATTTAAAACTAGAAGATTAATACAAATCCCACAATTTTTTTATTTACTCCCATTATTATAGTAATGATGATGAGCCCATTTATTCTTCTGCCTCTGATATGTATTATCAAAGAATTGGATCGACCCAGTTTGAATGTTCCTCCGAGCAGAAATCAATTAACAGATTCTTCTGCATAATATTTATTACTCCATATTTGTTCATTTCTCCAAAAGGAGATTCTACAAATCTTACATGTTTTTATGTAAGTAAAAGTCTGAACGAAAATCCGTCCGAATATGCAAAGAATAGACAATTTTCTTTTTTACGGCCCAAGCCAAAATAAAAAACCTTTTTTTTTCTTTCTTTTTATTAGAAGCCTCAAACGTTTGCTTTGCAAAGTAGGCCCCCATTTTCTCCATGAGAAATATTGCCCTTTACTCGTCTGCTCCTACTTTTCTCAAAAGTTCGTCAGTAGAACGTGGACGAACGGAATTGGGAAATTAATAAGTTCCTCTTACCTCGACGAGACAAGATAGCGGAAAATCTATTTTGACCTTTTTAAGGAGTAGGATGAGAGATAAGATCAGGCAGGGAGAATAGTAAGGAAAGATTGCTTAATTCTTTCCTTCCTTCTATTCTTGTTTTAATTGTCTCTCTTAACTATGATGGATGAAAATCCAAATAAAAAAATAAAAATAAGAAGATGACATGTATAGAATATACAATGTAGCACATGACTAGGGGACCGTTCGGCGGCAAGTCTGTTCCAGAGTCAATCCTTGTGCAAGATGCATATATATATATATATATATATATATATAACAGAGGGAAAAGGCGAATGAAAGGCCCTCCATCTCCGAGGAGGCATGATTTGATCATACAAATTGTTTGTATTAGCCATTAATAAGACAGAGATTAGAATCTTTCAGTCCGCTTTAGGTCGCATTCAAATTGAATTTATGGACCTAAAAATTCATCTCGGCCAATTGAACTTTCTCAAATTGTTTCTTCTTAAGAACTAGAAATATCTGTGCCAAAATGACAGATGCTAAGAATAATAAAAGACCTTCAACGCGTGAAGGATCTTGAAGTACTATTTCTGCATCTCCCTGACCAAATCCGCCTACGTTAGGGTTATTTGTTAATGGCTGATCAACCTTGATGAATTCACCTTCTGAAACAAGAAGTTCCGGTCCCGGAGGTACAATGTCAACCACTTGTCGACCGTCTGATGAATTATCAATAGTTATTTCATATCCGCCCTTTCCTTTACGTAAAATTTTACTTACTCTACCTGTTGCTGAAGCGTTATAGACCGTATTGTTGCTCTTGCTTCCATCAGGATAAATTTGTCCTCTTCCTCTATTACCACCCACATATATGGGATATTTCAGAAAGTGAGCTTCTTTATTAGAAGCAGGATTTGGTGAAAGGATGGGAAATACAACTTCACTATATTTTTGACCGGGAACAGGACCTATTACAATAATATTTTTTTGATTGGGACGATAGTTCTGAAAATAAAGATTACCTATCTTTTCCTTTATTTCAGGGGAAATACGATCCGGAGGGGCTAATTCAAAGCCTTCGGGTAAAATAAGAACAGCTCCTACATTTAAAGTTCCTTTCTTACCATTAGCAAGAACTTGTTTTATTTGTGTATCATAGGGAATTTTAACGACTGCTTCAAATACGGTATCGGGAAGCACGGACTGTGGAACCTCAATCTCCACAGGTTTTTTAGCCAAATGACAATTGGCACATACAATACGCCCAGTCGCTTCTCGAGGATTTTCATAACTTTGCTGTGCGAAAATGGGATATGCATTCGCAATGGATGCCCGAGTGATTATATGTATCATTATCAAGACGGAAATTGGTTGAGTTATCCACTTTTTCACCCAGTCATCATAAGTATTTCTATTTTGCATGGTTTGATTATCGGTTCAAATTATTTGTTTGAAAATAAATAGGAGTAGGTAGCTATCATAGTTACCTGTCTGCAATTCTGCTACTATATTAAGATTAAGATTGTAGGTAATAAATCAGAAGTATCCCACTAAAAAAGGAAAAAGACGAATATGAAAAAACATTCCAGTTCAATTGTTGTTGGATGTACAAATTTGTTATTCATTCATTGAATGATAAATTACTACAAGTGAAGGAGATGTACGATTGAAACGACGGAAGATCCAATATTTGAAAATTGTATCTAAGATGACTGGAAATGTTGAAACAAGACCAGATATTATTCGTTCGTTATGGGAAAATCCATAATTTTCGAAAATCAAATCGATCATCAGTTCCCAACCATGGGGCGAATGAAACCCAATACATAGATCGGTTACTAAAAGAATAGTAAAAGCTTTGATTGTATCGCTCAAGCTATAGAAGAATTCTTGCATCCAAGAATTAAGAATGGCAAGTTTATTCTTACCCAGAATGAGATAAGCACTTAGAATAGCAGAACCTATTAGATTTGTTAATAAATGTGATATTATTTGGATACAATCTTGATTGTACATTTTTACCAATTGGATCATTTTTTTTTTCATTTCTATACGAAGATCTTGTGAACCCGTTTCCGAAGAATCTTCCACCATTTTTTCTAACAGGAATAGCTCTTCTATTTTCTCAAATCTTCCTAGAGCATTTTCTTCTTGTAAAAAATCAAAAATTTTTTGAGATTGATCCGTATTCCACCAATTTGTAACCCAAGGTTCCAAAACTTTCTGTAATGAAATTGAGATTCCCCAAGGCAGTACTACTAAACATGCAAGATATCGTAGAGAAGCTGATGCTTTATATTTGGCTACTTCCAATTCGTGAATCGCTAAGGAACTCGATTTGCTCGTTAGCTCTGTCCAAAATCTGGACAAAGTACGAGTTATAGAACGAGGTATGGGACTCATAGAATCGATCTATTGCGTAATTCTTCAACTCCGAGAAAAAATATCGTTCGGGCGAGGAACGATTCACTTCGAAATAGAAGTAGAATAAAAAAGGAGATTGTTCTCAGTAGAATCAATCATTGAAAATCGCTTTGATCTAGACTAATTCTCTATTTGTTCTTTTCCTATCTGACTCTTTCTCCAAAAAAATAATTACTTCAAGTGACAATTTTTTTGAAGTAAAATGAAGGGATGTTGATTAGCAAAATAGATCAAACTAGCTTACGGGATGGGATCCCTATACATTTTTGGTTCTAATCCGGTCGGTATATTAGATGAAATTCTCCAATTTTGTACGCATTTGTAAAAAATAAAATAAAATAAATGTTTGATAGAGTGCTATATATATATATATATAGTAATTCATTTAGATAGTAATTAAATCTATCCTTTTGAGACGTCGTATCCGTCTACTGGCTCTATTCATTCTCTCTAAAGATAGGATGAGATGAGAGTGCTTGGGAACTGCCGAAGCATACCGGGCTGATTCCATAAGTATCCCTAGACAAATGTTCTATTTTGAACTTCTTCCTCTCGTATATACTATACGGATAGATATATCCATTTGGATGCCGAAGAGTAACAAAATAACTATCCATTTTAAAATCCTTCAATAGATACACGCAAGAAACGGGCTAATTCGGCAGCTTTCTGTTCTATTTCACGTAAAGTAAAATTATCCTCAGTACGAGTTAAGGGAATTTCTTGTTGGCCTTTTATTTCCATATAAAGAACACGACGAGGAAAAATACCTTCTTGAACTTCCATTTTGATCGCCTGAATATCTTTTATAAGAAATTGGAGGAAAATACGACGATTTCTTCCAGGAAATCCCCAACGAAAAAGACATACAATTCCTTCTTTTTCATCAAACTTATTGTAGCCACTACCCACATTACACAAAATTGTACACCACAAATAAGAGCTAATGAACAGACCTGCAATACCATAAAAACACATTACAATTCCCTGTGGGATAAAAAGTATTTGCTGAGATGACAATAAGGGTATAAGGTTCCTGCCGAGGTAACTTGAAATTCCAACTAAGAAAAATCCTAGTGAACCCCAAAAAAGGATACAAGCCCAAAAAAAATTACTCATTTTCCGAGACCCTGTTATAGGTTCTATCCAGAGCCATTTGGATCGACGATTCATAACAAATTGCGTCCTATTTAAGTTGAGAGTAGGCCAAATATTTTTTTTGGCTCCCCAAGTAATTCTCATAAATTTGCTAGCAATATAATAAACTAGTTATATACATATAAGCATCTAAGTTAATATAAAATATAAATATCAAATTTTCCCTATTATTTCCCCATGCTTTCCATTTTTTTCGGATTTTTTTGTTTGAGAAATTGTAACTTATCGATTGTAAAAACAACACTTCATGAAATTAGTAGGAGATAAATACTATCTCTATATTCATATAGATATCCATCCAGGTTCTATCCATAGATGTTATCTATGATGAATAGATAACAGATGGTACATCTGCATCTATTCATCATATATGAATAGATCTAAATATAGATGGATGTCTATTTAGATCCATTTCGTTCGTCTTTACAACAGGTTATGTTATATCATCCAAAAAATCTCTATTTCTCTCTATTGTTTTATGATTGATAAATTGAACCCAATTTATGAAATATGACTGAATCAGATTCATAAAATCTCGTCGTTTTGAATATAGAAATACGAGAGAACCATTGTAATTGCCGGAAATAACAAGCCCACTAGGGGCACCAAAATAGAGGGTAAGCTGGAATTGATCATAGAACGAGTACCTTAATGAAATATTTATCTTTATTACAAGGTCTTATTATAAGACCAAATGAGTGATAGGACCAAATCAGTGGACCTGTGCTTCTTTTAAAAGCACATCCACAAGAATATTGTTCTTGCACCAAATATTTTTTTTGAGCCCCAAAACAAAATATTTGATATGTTGAATCCGAAATCTTCTTTTGATTTCAATATGGCGAAAAATTTTTGATGAATGAGAAAAGGTCAAAAGATTTTCTATAGAAATCAGAACCTGAATATATATACATATATATATATATATATTCAGGTCTCTTACAATAACGCTTATACATATTGAGAAACTTGATCGAATAGAAGAATTTCTATTCTCAAATTTACTCCAATAAAAAAAAAATTAGAATAAATTCTATTGTATGCAGTTACAGGATAAATACCTTTGAGGATTGATAAGCAAATGAAATGAATCATTCCGACGTCGCGAAACTGTATCACTGGCAGTTTTGTTACAAGGAGCTCAATTTTATAATTGTTGTTCCTTATTTATAAGGAGGGAATTGCTTTTTTTCCAGAATCAATGAAACTTGTAAAGCTTCAGTATATCCCTCAAAACACCTTTTAAAATACTCCGTGGAACGATTTGATCAAATAACCCATGATGAAATAAATACTCAGCCGTCTGGAAATCCTCATCTTCTATTGTCAGATTTAATGTCTGTTCAATTACTCTTCTACCTGCAAATGCAATGTACGCTTTAGGTTCGGCAATAATGATATTTGGCAACATGCCAAAACTAGCAGTCACTCCACCTGTTGTGGGGGATGTCAGAATCGATATATAGAACAACTTTTTCTTGCGTTGATAAATATTCAGCGCAGAAGCTATTTTACCCATTTGCATTAAACTGAAACTTCCCTCTTGCATGCGTGCTCCGCCAGAAGCACACACCGTAATTAATGGAAGAGATTCCTTGATAGCGTACTCGATCAGACGGGTCATTTTCTCACCTACTACCGAGCCCATACTACCTCCCATAAACTGAAAATCCATAACTCCGATTGCGATAGGAATACCATTTAATCGACCTATGCCTGTTTGAATGGCGTCGGTTAAACCTGTGTCTATTTGATAGGAAGTGACATGATCTATATAAGGTTTTTCCTCTCTATCTAAACCTGTGTCTATTTGATGGGAAGTGCCATGATCCATATCAGGTTTTTCCTCTCTATCTAAACCTGTGTCTATTTGAGACACAGTGGCATGATCCATATCAGGCTTTTCCTCTCTATCTAAACTTGTGTCTATTTGAGAGACAGTGACATGATCCATATAAGGTTTTTCCTCTCTATCTAAACCTGTGTCTATTTGATGGGAAGTGCCATGATCCATATCAGGTTTTTCCTCTCTATCTAAACCTGTGTCTATTTGATGGGAAGTGCCATGATCCATATCAGGTTTTTCCTCTCTATCTAAACCTGTGTCTATTTGAGACACAGTGGCATGATCCATATCAGGTTTTTCCTCTCTATCTAAACTTGTGTCTATTTGAGAGACAGTGACATGATCCATATCAGGTTTTTCCTCTCTATCCAGTTCCTCCTTTCCCTTTTTTATCTCTTCACGAAGCTTCTGAAGAAGCTTTTGAATTTGAAGAGCAAGCCTTCTTTCTTCAATAGGGTCTTCACAAGGCGTAATCATATACTCGTCCCAGCCATCCCATTCAGGGAAATAATCTTCAGGAAGATTCCCCTCCTGTTCAAGAACCTCCTGTTCAAGAACCTCTTCTTCAGGAACCTCTTCTTCAGGAACCTCTTCTTCAGTAACCTCCTCTTCAGGAACCTCCTCTTCAGGTTGCTCCTCTAACAGCCAATTTACCCACTGATTTACCCACTGAATAGTATCTTCTGAAAAGTCAGAATTTTCTAAGATCCAATTTAACCACTGATTTAACCGCTGAACATAATTTTCAAAAAAGTCAGAGTTTGAAACTTGAATATACTCTTCTTGAATATGCTCTTCAAGATATTTTTCCCAAGTCCGTAGAGCCTTAGGCTCGTCCCAAAACTGTTCAGAAAAAGGATCCTCAGGAACCTCCTCTTTAAGAACTTCTTCTTCAGAGGCCTCCTGTTCAGGAACTTCCTTTTCAGTCTCTGAAGAAAAAGGATCCTTTGTTTTTGGAAACAAATTTTTATAAGGAGAATCCATCACCAAAGTTTTTATCTTTCCATACAAAAGTATTTCTTTAAATTCATCTTTGAGAGATTCCACTTCAAAAGATTCTAGATCCGTTTTTTCCAAGATAGATATATGGCGTTTCAGACCATTTTTAATAAAATCTATTAGTATTTGCCTAATATATACACGATATAGCTTTTTCAATAAATTGAAAAAGCCTTCCTTAATGTCCAGGTTCCACTCTTTAATTTCATTCAAAAAAATTCTATCTTCTAGAAAATTTTTAATGGAAGATGAGTCTTCCATTAAATTTTCTAGATATTTTATCTCTTTCATCAAACTTTTGATAATAGAAGACTTATCTTCCATTAAATTTTCTAGGTATTCTTCTATATCTTCCAGAAAACTTTTAATGGGTGACTCCTCTTTCATTATCTCTTCGATGATTTCTTCCTTAAGTAGAAATTCCTGAAATTGTGGGAAAAATTCCCACATCAAAAATGAATAATATACCCAAAAATTCCATGAATAATCTATCCAAGATTTCGAATCTTTCCGATTTATCTGCCAGGGAATCTCAATCTTGTCTCCAGTTTGAAAATCTTCAAAATCGGAAAAGACATCTATAGTGGATATATTTTCATCCATAGGATACCAGGTGCCCTGATCAACTAAAAGCTCAATCCTGTCTGAACTACTCATTTGCATAGGAAAGCCGCAATCTTGACAAATTGACATATTTTGTTTCAAATACTTTCTATATTGCATATTGAAGCAATTCTCGCATTGCGCCCATAATTGTCTCAAACGCTCATTATCAATCAGTTGGGGTTGCTCAATATTTTGAGATTCCCCCTTAACAATAGCGAGTTTATTAGCCTTTTCAGTCAAATTATCAACTACTCGATTAATTCTACGGCGCTCTTCGTGCCATTCTCTTAGAGTCATTATTTTTGCTCCATCGTATACAAAAATACGAATAAAAAAAAATTTGATTCATATGAAAGTGGTATAGTATAAAATATAGAATAAAAAAATTTATATTTATTAATATGAATTAAATAGAATAACTTGCTGGGAAAGAGTTATAATATAGCTCTTGACCCTCGTCATTTTCTTTTCATTCTTTTTCTATTAAAAATTATCAATATATTAGTTAGTGGGGATCCATTAAAAAAATAGAATGAAAAGAATAAGAGGTGTGAGAAAAGCCATTTTTGCATTCTATCCAAAAAAAGAATGAATTTACAATAGTAGCATTGATGGACGAATTTTTATTCGTCCTTTTCCTTAATTAATATTATAGAACCTTTTTTTTGATTCTAAAGAAAAATTATCTCATATTGTAGATAACCCGCGATAAAGAGCATTTTATTACAAATTCGCCTATTTTAATCAATAGGGCTCGGGCTAGAAGGGATTCGAACCCTTGACTTCAAGGTCCGGAACCATGCGCTCTGATCCACTGAGCTACCAACCCTAGTAGGTCTAGAGGTATTGACCTATCCACCCTAGGGGGTCTAGAGGTATGTACTAGATTTTATCTATACATCTATACATATATGTATAAATGTATACACACGTATTGTTGAGCTACCAACCGCTAGGAGGGCTATAAGTATGTACTTTATATATATATATTAAATATATCTATAGAATAGAACGAACAGTTACTTCAGAAGAGAGGAAAGTGAGAGATCAAATGTTTTGTTGATCCGCTAGTAACATGCTATTACTGATTAATAGGTGGACTTTGTCCCTATTGGGATTGTAGTTCAATTGGTTAGAGTACCGCCCTGTCAAGACGGAAGTTGCGGGTTCGAGCCCCGTCAGTCCCGGTCCGATGAGTTGATCAATTCTTCATTCGAATTCCAGAGAATTGTAAAAAAGGAAATTTGGGTAGACTGAGATGGAAAAACTAGAGATTTAGTAAAATTATTAGAAATTTCATGGATTTATCCATATCTACAGAATCCACCAAGTCTAGAATTCGTTGGTGAATTCTGTCACCATTCCAATAAGAACATCTGATTATTATTCTGGATCAGAATGAAATTATGATCGTGATTCGGTCGTGATTCGGCTCAATCTTTGTAGTAAAAGATTGGGCCGAGTTCGATTCGATTAGGAGAACAGACGAATGAAAGTCACTGGATTATAAGGTATCAATCGTATCAAATTCAAATTTGATCTCTTTCCATACTTCACAAGCAGCAGCTAGTTCAGGACTCCATTTAGCTGCTTCACGGATAATTTCATTACCTTCACGAGCAAGATCACGTCCTTCATTACGAGCTTGTACACAAGCTTCTAAAGAGACCCGATTAGCTACTGCACCAGGTGCATTTCCCCAAGGGTGTCCCAAAGTTCCCCCACCAAACTGTAATACAGAATCATCCCCAAAGATCTCGGTCAGAGCAGGCATATGCCAAACGTGAATACCCCCTGAAGCTACAGGCAAAACACCTGGCATAGATACCCAATCTTGAGTAAAATAAATACCACGACTTCGGTCTTTTTCAATAAAATCATCACGTAGTAAATCAACAAAACCTAAAGTAACTTCTCGTTCACCTTCAAGTTTACCTACTACAGTACCAGCGTGAACATGATCTCCGCCAGACATACGCAATGCTTTAGCCAGCACACGAAAGTGCATACCATGAATTTTTTGTCTGTCAATAACTGCATGCATTGCGCGGTGAATATGAAGAAGTAGGCCATGATCTCGGCAATAACGAGCCAACGTAGTATTTGCCGTAAAACCTCCCGTCAGATAGTCATGCATGATGATGGGAACTCCCAATTCATAGGCGAAATTTGCTCTTTTCATCATTTCTTCACATGTACCTGCAGTAGCATTCAAGTAATGCCCCTTAATTTCACCCGTCTCCGCCTGAGCTTTATAAATTGCTTCTGCACAAAAGACAAAACGATCTCTCCAGCGCATGAATGGTTGGGAATTCACGTTCTCGTCATCCTTGGTAAAATCAAGTCCACCGCGGAGACATTCGTAAACTGCTCTACCATAATTTTTGGCAGATAGACCCAATTTTGGTTTGATAGTACACCCCAACAAGGGACGGCCATATTTGTTTAATTTATCTCTTTCAACTTGAATACCATGGGGTGGACCTTGGAAAGTTTTGGAATAAGCAGGAGGAATTCGCAGATCTTCCAGACGTAGAGCCCGTAGGGCTTTGAATCCAAATACATTACCTACAATGGAAGTGAACAGGTTGGTAACAGAACCTTCTTCAAAAAGGTCTAAGGGGTAAGCTACATAGGCAATAAATTGAGTTTCCTCTCCAGGAACAGGCTCGATGCCATAGCATCGCCCCTTGTAACGATCAAGACTGGTAAGTCCATCGGTCCAAACAGTTGTCCATGTACCGGTAGAAGATTCAGCCGCTACTGCTGCTCCTGCTTCCTCGGGGGGCACTCCGGGTTGAGGAGTGACTCGGAATGCTGCCAAGATATCCGTATCTTTGGTCTGATATTCCGGAGTATAATAAGTTAATCTATAATCTTTAACACCAGCTTTAAATCCAACACCTGTTTTAGTTTCTGTTTTTGGTGACATAAAAAGTCCCTCCCTATGATTTATTGATTAATCACTCTTACAACGACGAGGTCTGCTCGACATGGGTCGAACGTGAAGAATCGATTTTTCATCAATCTCCTACAAAACACTCAAGTTGTCCATTATTGGACAATAAAACTTTCCAGATACACTAATATTGTATCCGTTCTGTATGTATGATGCAACCCAAAATTTGGATTTTGTTTGTCAATTGACTCAATGACCTTTCAGTTGTTAAACTTGCTCATGAATTTAATGAACCGAATCGACTTTTTACCATAATATATGTATATGCGAATTAATTGTATATGTGATACGTATATTCTGAGATGAAAGAAAAAAAAATGCGCGTATGAAAAGAAAACAACCAATGACAGAAAGGTGATGAATAGGATTCAAGTCCCACATTTCACAGAGGATCTAAACACAGAGTGAAATATTTCTAGTTATGGACAAACCGAGGGCTTCCTCATAATCCTTATGAGTCTACTTCATATTCTAAATATGAAATGTATTAGTTATTGGGCGAAAGAGCCCCGATAGCCTCTAATCGTGTTCTAGCTCTTTTGAGAGCTACATCAGCCTCAATTGCTTGTCTCTTGCCTTGAGCTCGAGCTAGGTCAGCTTTAGCTATACGAAAGCTTTCCTGAGCCTCTTGAAAATCGATGTCAATACCTCTTTCTGCATTATTTACCAATACAGTGATTTGATTATTGTCTATCTTGGCAAACCCACCCAACAAAGCCATAGTTGACCACTGCGCATTAAGACGTATTTTCATTACCCCTATATCTAAAGCCGTAACAAGTGAAGCATGATTGGGTAATATACCAATTTGACCACTATTGGTAGATAGGATAATTTCTTGAACTTCTGAATCCCAAACAACTCGATTAGGAGTCAGTACACGAAGATTGAGGGTCATTTTAAAAATTAACTTTCCACTTTCAAGTTCATAGCCTTCGCGGTAGCTTCATCAATGTTACCCACCAAATAAAAAGACTGTTCAGGGAGACCGTCTAATTCTCCGGAAAGAATCATTTGAAAACCTCTAATTGTTTCTGTGAGACTAACATATTTACCCGGGGAACCGGTGAATACCTCTGCTACGAAAAAGGGTTGTGACAAGAAACGTTCAATTTTTCGTGCTCTTGCTACTGTTAAACGATCCTCTTCTGATAATTCGTCCAGTCCAAGAATAGCTATAATGTCTTGAAGTTCCTTATAACGTTGCAAAGTTTGTTTAACTCCTTGTGCAATTTCATAATGTTCTTCGCCAACGATCGAAGGTTGGAGCATAGTTGATGTTGAATCTAAAGGATCTACCGCTGGATAGATACCCTTGGCAGCTAATCCTCGTGATAGCACGGTAGTAGCGTCTAAATGTGCAAATGTTGTAGCAGGAGCAGGATCAGTCAAGTCGTCCGCAGGTACATAAACCGCTTGAATGGAGGTTATAGATCCCTCTTTGGTAGAAGTTATTCTCTCTTGCAAACAACCCATTTCCGTGCCAAGAGTCGGCTGATAACCCACAGCAGAAGGCATTCTTCCTAATAAGGCGGATACCTCTGATCCTGCTTGGACAAAGCGGAAGATATTGTCAATAAATAATAGTACATCTTGCTTATTTACATCTCGGAAATATTCCGCCATCGTTAAAGCAGTTAACCCGACTCTCATACGAGCTCCTGGTGGTTCGTTCATCTGACCATAGACCAGAGCTACTTTGGATTCTGAGATATTTTGTTCCTGAATGACTCCCGATTCTTTCATTTCCATATAAAGATCATTTCCTTCACGGGTACGCTCTCCTACCCCGCTAAATACAGATACACCCCCATGAGCCTTAGCAATGTTGTTGATTAACTCCATAATGAGTACTGTTTTACCCACTCCAGCTCCCCCGAATAATCCTATTTTTCCCCCACGGCGATAAGGAGCTAAAAGATCCACTACTTTAATGCCTGTTTCAAAAATTGAAAATTTGGTATCCAACTGTGTAAAGGCAGGAGCAGCTCTATGAATAGGGGATTTTGCGCGAGCATCTACAGGACCTAAATCATCGACAGGTTCTCCAAGAACATTAAAAATTCGTCCGAGAGTAGCTCCACCAACTGGAACACTCAGAGGAGCTCCTGTATCAAACACTTTCATTCCTCTCATCAAACCATCTGTAGCGCTCATAGCTACAGCTCTAACCTTATTATTCCCTAATAATTGTTGTACCTCACAAGTAACTTGAATCAGCTGACCAGTTGTATTTTTATCCTTAACTATCAAAGAATTGTAAATATAGGGCATTTCATCTGGAGGAAAAGATACATCCAGTACTGGGCCAATGATTTGAGAAATACGCCCTGCATTCCTTTCTGCTATTTCTACAAGTTTGGCAATCTCAGCATCATCAAAAGGATCGATTCTCATAAAAAAAAATATAGAAAAAAAAAGGATTGATTCAAATTGTTTGCTAATACCATCAAACAAAAAAGTGTTTGTGTATCGAGTTGATGAGTCAATAATGACTGATAGCTATCACTTTGATTTACTTAGTAATATCTTTGTAAAGTTCAACTTCGATAATGATCTGTAAATGGATTCATTATTTCCATGAATAATAATTTCAATAAAAAAAAATGTAGAAAAACTTATAAGATGCCATTGACTCTTCAATGGCATCTTATAAGCTTTACCTACTATTGGATTTGAACCAATGACTCTCGCCGTATGAAAGCGACACTCTAACCACTGAGTTAAGTGGGTCATTTATCATCATAGATAGAGTTGGGCTTATAAACGATTTTAAATGGAATTCCACATATAGACAATATGCCCCTAACTAAATAATATCAGATAATATTAGATCATGAAAAATATACCTTGACAGAAAGTGATCCATTTGATTAGTATAATATATCATCAAGACTGTCAAGGGCTATAGCTCAGCAAGGTAGAGCACCTCGTTTACACGTGCGCCAATGATTTTCAAGAGAGTTTATCGATTCGTCCGATCCAGAAAATAGATCTTATGTTAAATAGTCTTACTCTATGAATTGAGAGAACAATAGCATGACAAAGATGAAATTCGATCTGATTCGAATTCTAGATCTAGTTGATATGGTCAATCTCAGGGCTATTCAATGCCAGACATAATGAGTATAATACGGGGACCTCAAAATCAATTCTTTTCGCTCTATGAACTTTGAGGTGTATGAAGTCTCATATTATTTCACTTTTGAAGCGATAGAGACTCTATTTGAATTTGAGTCGATCTATGTCTGAGCAAGGCAGACCTACGTCAAGGGAACCTTTTGAATCACTTTGGGATTGCTTCTGAAAAAAAGGGCACTTGGAGCACACGGAGCCATCTTATTATCTTCCTAGAAAGAGGAGAATGGCAGACTAACTGATCAATCCATCAGTTAATGACAGAGCCCAATGCAATAAAAATGCATGTTGGGTTCTTAGAACAGATCAAATCATTTTGATAATAAGAACTTTGATCTGTTTTACCGAGAAGGTCTACGGTTCGAGCCCGTATAGCCCTATATGTTCGACTAAGTTTTGGTACTCTTATATTCCCTTTTTTTTTTCATATTGCCCCTCTGACCCAGCCCTAACCCGAAAGGCTCTTTCAGATTGTATCAACTCTTCTCTTCTACTTATGAGGATCAATAGGAACATGGGAACAGGGCAAATCATTAATTCTCATTGATCGAAATTGATTTGGTATTAGATGATTGGATCTGTCAATTGTTGATTAATAGAATTAATTTTGTTCATTTACTAAAAAATAGATTGATCCCATCTACCGACGGAATTACGGAGTAATTCATTGCTCTAGCAAATGATAAAACCACATTGTTTTCACTTAGGCCTTAACAAACGAATTGTTGTTAGTTACAAATGAACTGTTGTTTAGCATTTATTTCGTTCCACACAATGTGCAATTCGGTTGGATATATTGTTTTCTTATCAACTTCTCTTTAAAAAGCTCAAGAGTTTTGGGGAAGAAGTACCATCTGTTTCACGTAATCCATACACCCAGTCATTCCTAATTACTGGATAAATCAGACATGGGGCTTTTAGCCCCAAACACATTCTTTTGGGGTCGACAAAGTCGAAGAATACTCTTCGTTCAATTGATGAGAATCCTGTATCTCTTGACTTGTCCTCTTCGGAGGTTTGCAAAACAAAAAGGGGTTCATAAATATCTTTGATCTTTATCAATTATCATTCTCTCAATATGTGCATAAAGTAAATTTGAAATTTAACCTACTTTTCTCCACTTTTAATCTATACTAGAGAAGTTATTAAAATATTTTATATTAATATTTTAAATACCCATCTCCAGAAAGGACAATTCTCTGGAGATGTTGATCCTAGCTAAACACGAACCGAAGGTTCATTCTCTATTCTTCCTCTAAAATAATAGCATGTTCTTTAGTATGTATTCTTATTGGGAAAATACATATAAGCACTCTTTCCCCAATTGCGTTCTGTTCTGGTAGCATACCAAAAACATAAAAGCCTCCGGCGATCCATTGCATATTGGATCTGAACCAGCATTTGCTTGAATCTCCCACATATTTGGGATTATTAAATAGAGTACGCATATTTCATTAAATGCGTTCAGGAACTCTAGAATCTAGAGATCTGTGAGAACGAAACTCTCACCCTTTAAAAATTCTGTAAACTGCGTCCCAGAGTCTTGTTCCCCATTGCTAGTACATCTCTGTTCCACTAGACAATAGATCATCATTCATGTTAGATCCTAATGAGCCCGGGATCATACCAAACTTATATGCAAAAGATTTGATACGTTCTACGGATCGATCGGCACCTACCAATCCCGATCAACCCGTAGATATGGAACTCTGTTGTTCCGATTTTCTAGAAAGATATGGAACAGATAGTTGATTTCACGAACAAAAAAAATTCTACATTTGTTCATATGGGAAATGCATAGTACAGGTCAGGCTTTGAAGAACCTTTATCCCTCGCTTCGAATTTGACTTATTCATTTCTAAGGTCACTTGCTCGATTCTTTTCTCTTTCTCTCTTTTTTTTATCTCAACTATGAGATACGGATACTACGAAGGAACAATTCAAACCTATTCCCCGAACTATTACATTCGTATGATAAACTGAAAAATAAAACACACGTTCCAATTATTTATTTGGTGATTCATTCCAAGTTTTGGAAAACTGAGAATCCTCCTTTTTAAAATTCTGCCAATACCGTGAAATGTTCACTATTTCTTCCGTGGGTAGATCCAATATTCGCAAAATGCCCCGTATTTGTCTCATCACGGGCATAAATATCCGGCAAAGAACTTGATTGTCCTTTAACCAGGTGATTCTGGACCCACAGATACAGAATTCTGTAAATTGGATACATAAGCATTTCTTTTTTCGAAATGGATAGGTTCCTCGAAGCCATTTCTAGATTCATTCAATCTGAATATAGAACAAGTGGATAAAGTTGAATTTGTCGACACATCCCGCATCATTAGAAACAATGACCCTGAAAAACTCCGGATTTGAATGGACAAGATTTTAATATCAAGATAGAACATATAATAAATCCCTCCTACTTCTATTTATAGTAAGTAAAAAGAAAAGAGCTAGGCATTTCGTTACATTAACCCATGTTAATATTCCGTTCCAACTCAAATCATGTGGAATCTGTCAAACCAATGTGTAAGACTTGTATTTTTGTAGAACCAATTCCTAAAAAGGAATCAATTGTTATCGTTCGGAATGGAAGTATAGAAAGAACCGATATGAAGAGGAAAGATTAGTCGGATTTTTTCCTTTTAAAGGAACCAGGATGGAATAAAGGGGTTTACCTATAATAAATACATAAAAAATACATAATACTCTTACGTATTACATATACAAGTAAGATTTCATTGAATGAATTTCGTGATAAGTCATGGATGAAACACGAATATGTGAATCGATGAAAATGAATTGTTCAATCTTTTGGGGGAGGGAGGAGCAATCAATAAATTGATAAAAAAAAATGGAATAATTTTATCTATTTCACAGGAGTCTATTAATGTTTCTATTTTCCGAATATGAGACTTTTTGGATATTTTTATTTATATCCAGTCTTATTCCTATTCTGTCATTCTCAATTTCCAGAGCTTTGGCCCCTATGAATAAAGGACCGGAGAAGTCCACTAGTTATGAATCAGGTATAGAACCAATGGGGGATACTTGGATCCAATTTAGGATTCGTTATTATATGTTCGCTCTAGTTTTTGTTGTTTTTGATGTTGAAACGGTCTTTCTCTATCCGTGGGCTATGAGTTTTGATATTTTGGGTCTATCTACATTGATAGAAGTTTTGATTTTCGTGCTTATCTTAATTGTTGGTTTAGTTTATGCATGGCGAAAAGGAGCATTGGAATGGTCCTAGCTTCCAAGGTTTTGGGCAGCGGAAGAGAAGTAGAAAATTCCATAAAGCCAACTATAAATCCTACAGAGTTTGATCGAACAACTTCAAATTCAGTGATTTCAACTACCCTAAATGATCTGTCAAATTGGGCCAGACTCTCCAGTTTATGGCCACTCCTTTATGGTACTAGTTGTTGTTTCATCGAATTTGCTTCATTGATAGGTTCGCGATTCGATTTTGATCGTTATGGTCTGGTGCCAAGATCTAGTCCTAGACAAGCCGACCTCATTATAACAGCAGGCACTGTGACCATGAAAATGGCTCCTTCTTTAGTAAGATTATATGAACAAATGCCCGAACCAAAATATGTAATTGCTATGGGAGCATGTACTATTACAGGAGGAATGTTTAGTACAGATTCTTATAGTACCGTTCGCGGAGTAGATAAGTTAATTCCCGTAGATGTGTATTTGCCGGGTTGCCCGCCTAAACCAGAGGCTATTATAGATGCTATAATAAAACTTCGCGAAAAGGTAGCTCGAGAGCTATATGAAGATAGGGTCGAGCCTAAACAAGGAAAGAGATATTTCACTAGAAAACATAGGCTTCATGTTGGACCCAGTATTCATACTGAAAAGGATGAGCAGAAGTTTTTCCATCAATCTTCTGAAAGTCAATTTCAATCGACTTTAGAGATACCCTCTGAAACGTCTGAATCTACTTCAGAAATACTCTTTTCAAAAATTGAAAATACGAGAGTTCGCTATCTAATTGGGGAATAAGAAATCTTTATTGGAAAGTAACGAACAGGAAATCAAATTTTTTTTAATTCCATTAGAAATGTCAAATCCTTATACAGATACTTTGACAAGAAATACTAATCAAATGCAAGGTCGATTATCTGCTTGGCTAGCCAAGCATAAGTTAGCTCATAGACCTTTGGGTTTCGATTACCAAGGCACAGAGACGTTACAGATCAAATCTGAGGATTGGGCCTCTATAGCCGTCGCTTTATATGTTTATGGTTTTAATTATCTCCGTTCTCAGTGCGCCTATGATGTGGCACCAGGGGGATTATTGGCTAGCGTATATCATCTTACAAAAATAGAGGATAATGCAGATCAACCCGAAGAAGTATGTATAAAAGTTTTTGTACCAAGGGAAGACCCCAGAATCCCATCTGTTCTCCGTATTTGGAAAGGTGCTAATTTTCAGGAACGGGAATCTTATGATATGTTGGGAATCTTTTATGAAAACCATCCACGTCTCAAACGTATATTAATGCCTGAGAGTTGGATTGGTTGGCCTTTACGCAAAGATTATATTGCACCTGATTTTTATGAGATACAAGATTCTCATTGAATGGAGTAAAAGTAAACAACTTTTGCTTTTACAATTATAGATCTAATTGGGATCTTCCATTTAAGCTGGAATGAGATAGAAAAGGCCATAAATTAGTATACATTTGTATTCTAATACATTCCTGGATATGGAAGAAGGATGGATGAATAAAATATATTATTGGTACACCACAAATGGTGTACCATGTACACCCATTTGTACGAAAAGGAAAGATCCAATTTGATCTTGTACTAGTTTTAGTAGATAATAGATTTTCTCTATTTTTTCTGTGAAATCTTCCCATACCTTTGATTTCTCAATTTTTAGATATGTACAGAGTATTAGGATTCAATCAGAGCAAAGAAGGAGAATATAAACAAAAAAGAAGAAGAGAATGGAACATCTTTCTTCTGTCTAGTATGATTGGTATTATTTATATATCAAATTATATAGATACATATGTACGGATATGTGTATCTATAGATACACAGATATCTAGATACATATATCTAGATATATATCTAGATAGGACAGATACATTTTTTTTAGGTATATAGATGAGTCTGTATGCCAGGAACCAGATTTGAACTGGTGGCACGAGGATTTTCAGTCCTCTGCTCTACCAACTGAGCTATCCCGGCTCTTCCCTGTGGATCATCCTAGTGCAAAACCTGAATTTGTGTCAACTAAAAAAAAAAACAAAAAAAAAATAATTTTTTTTTTGTTTTCAAAGGGGAAAACAAAAAAGAATCCTCATTTTGGATTGGGAAGTCACTATTTGAAAGATTGCGAACGATCCAATAACCGTCCAATTCGCCGCCCATATATGGTTTATATATGATCTATATATATATATATATATATATAGATCATATATCATAAAATGTATAAGTTTATTATATGATCAACTTGTTGTAAGATCGAAAGATTCATGTTTCTATTTCTTCACAACTATTTATATTTTTTTTCCAAAGTAGGGGAGTAATAATAACAAGAGTAGATATTTCAAATAAAGTTAGAATTTGAAATTGCTGACAGAATTGGTAAAGCGAAAAAAAAAAAAGAATGAGAAATCAGTCTTTTGGATATGAATCTGGGAATAGAGGGACTTGAACCCTCACGGTCTAAAAAACCGACGGATTTTCTTCCTACTGCAATTTGCATTGTTGTTGGCATTGACATGTAGAATGGGACTCTATCTTTATCCTCGTACAATCATTGATTCCAAAACCTGAGTTGACTCTCTCTAGAGAAGTTCCTAATTCAATTACTTCAATTAATTGCTCCTTGAACTTGAATTTGAACTAAGCATTTTACTAAAAAATTTTAGTAAAAGTAAAAAAATGTATAGAACGATTCAAGTTCTAATCGTGAGTTTTGTTTAATTGATGGTATATTAGACTTTTTCTTCCAAGTCTAAATATAGAGAGCACTCTATAGATACAGTGTTGGGTCAAATGATATTCATTCGTTAGAATAACTTCCATTGAGTCTCTGCACCTATCCCTTTCTAGGAAGAGAAACTATTGTCTCTAGAAACCGGATTTGGCTCAGGATTGCCCATTCAAAATATCCCAGGGTTCCCTGGATTTGGAAGCTATCACTTAGTAGGTTTCCATACTAAGGCTCAATTCGATCAAGTCCGTAGCGTCTACCAATTCCGCCATATCCCCTTCTCGGAGAACGAGAAGGTTATACTGTAACCTCATTCTATTATTACATTTCTATCAGAGTGATTCATTGGATATTCACTCATGGGTGGGATAAATGTGTTCTCTTACTCCCCTCTCTCTCGCCATCTCTACTCTCATCAAATAGGACTGAGAATCATTATATTCTTTCTGCATTTTCTGTGCAATGTTTTTATCTACTTTTGTTTAATTCGGAATAGTGAAACGATTGATATCGATGGATCCTTCGCTGTGTGTTTTTTTCCTTTGAACGAATCTAAATTCAAGCAAGCAATGTTCCATTGTAATCTGGATTGCGTTATTGAATCCGGAATAGCTATAATTGCTACGATTGTGAATCCATTTTTGGATCTTACACCAATGATATATATTATTATATGTATACCCCATTCATATAAGCCTGCTTAGCTCAGAGGTTAGAGCATCGCACTTGTAATGCGATGGTCATCGGTTCGATCCCGATAGCTGGCTATTTTCTGATCTTGTCATTCCTTCTATGATCAACAATGTTTCGCTAGGATCAATAAATATGGAGAAGACTCTTCCAATAGTTGGTCCACCAGGACCATGCCATGATCCGTTTCCACTAGGAACAGGATGAATGATTGGAGCGGATACTTTTGGATCTCTCTAATCCAAACAAATTTGGAAAGATTTCGTTCTCCATATAAAATAATTCCAGTATTCGTACGGTTTATACTATTCCTCTTTCCAGCACTATTTGTTCCTTTTGTAAAATAAGGAGTTTTTATGTCCCGTTATCGGGGACCTCGTATAAAACTAATACGTCGTCTGAAAGATTTGCCAGGACTCACCAAATATCGAAGAATTGATCGTGAGAAAGAGAAAAAATCTCGATATCGTATCCGTCTAGAAGAAAAACAAAAATTGCGTTTTCATTATGGACTGACAGACCGACAATTACTTCAATATGTTCGTATCGCTAGAAGAGCCGAAGGATCGACGGGCGAGGTCCTATTGCAATTACTTGAAATGCGTTTGGATAATATTATTTTTCGATTGGGTATGGCTCTTACCATTCCTGGAGCCAGACAATTAGTCTGCCATAGACATATCCTGGTCAATGGCCGTATAGTAGATAAACCAAGTTATCGTTGCAACCCCTACGATGTGATTACTATAAAAGATCAACAAAGATCAAGAAATATCATTAAGAAAAATATAGATCTGTCCAAAAAACATCAGCAAAGATCGAGACTCATCTCTAAGAGAATCATTAAGAGAAAAAAAATTCTCTTTTTCCTATTTAAAAAACAGGAAATGAGGCAGTATTCGCAAATTCATTTGACTCTTGATCCTTTTCGATATAAAGGAGTAGTAAATCGAATAATAGATATTACACGGATCAATTTGAACATTAATGAATTGTTGGTCATAGAGTATTTTTCCCGTCGAGCTTAAATTGGGAATGAAAAGGAAGGATTCCTGGGGACTTGAACAATTTTGTTCTTCTCCCCTCTCTCTCCCTTCCCTCCCCCCCCGAAGTAGACGAATAGATAGAATTGTTCCATTGTTGGGTTCAATCTATATTTGTATTATCCCCCTGTAGGTTATATTACAATCTTATTATCCATGATACATTTATTTCTTGTCCGCTTTTTTCAATGTTCTTCTCCTTTTCCATACCAATATTTGTTTTCTTCTTTTATTTGCGTTCTATTACAAAATAGAACGGAGTTGCGGGATGATGAGATCCTATTGGGTTGTGATTCAATATATTAGGAAAACGATGGAAAAGAAAATAAGGTAAAGATACGGAAAGAGAGGGATTCGAACCCTCGGTAAACATAAGCCTACATAGCAGTTCCAATGCTACGCCTTCAACCACTCGGCCATCTTTCCTACGAGGCCTCTCGAGTCTAATCTATAAAATTAAAAATTAGATTAGTGAATAGGAATTTTTTTTATAAATTATTCTTGTTCAGATACGACCAAGATCCTTTTGTGGAAGTAAAGTACTTATTCAATTCCCGAAAAGACAAAATAACATTTTCCCACACTTCCTCCTATTTCAGGAAATCCAGATCTTGAAACAATCTGCGAATCAAATATTATTCGGATCGAGATTCCCAATCCAATTGAGAAATTGAGACAGATTCACTAATCCATTCCATATTATAATGATTGTCTGGTATCAGTAAGAATTCTTTGGCAATGGTCCATTGTATAAATTGTATCATGATTATCCTATTTTTATCTACATTCCTTTATTTTTTGTATGTGAATATACACATACAATGGTCATTGTATTTTCATTATACAATGATCGTTTCACTCCTTTGATCGTTCGGATCACGAGCAAATGAGAACAGAACTTATTGAGTTCACCAAATATGTAGAAACAGTTTTTGAAATAGGAATATTTTTTTTTTTTTTTTATTTTCTATTATTCATCAGTCAATCTAACGAACATCCTTTCTGAATATTCCCTATCTATTACTATTCTGAATAATATTCAGAATAATGATTTGGAATAGAATGTTCACATATTTGTGATCGGAAAGACATAAAATTTTATGGTATTGTGCACCAGAAAATCATTTTGTTTATGGGATCATTTCCGTATGGGGAATGAAGGAAATTATCAAATCTCTAATTGACTATGCCTAGATCTCAGAGAAATGACAATTTTATCGATAAGACCTTCACAATTGTAGCAGATATCTTATTGCAAATAATTCCGATGGCTTCAGGAGAGAAAGAGGCATTTACCTATTACAGAGATGGTGTGATTTGAAATATTTTCTCTTTCTATTTTTTTATCATTTAGAGAAATGGGATTCAAGTTATTGAGTCAAAGAAAACTTACGCTTAGTGAAGGTGAGTTTTAGACATAGAACAATTCCTTCTGTCGTGTATCCCCGATTGATGCAGCCTTAGATGCTTTGATCTTCTGAGATTCTAGTATCAAGCGAAAGGTTACGCCTATGTAATAGGTCTCAATGGCCAAACCCACTTATCTGATAGGCACGCATAGAGGAAAAAGCACTACGTGTGGGAATCGACAACACAAACGCTTCGTTATCATACACATTACCCTTTTTATTTTATATTATAAGGCGTTAATGAGAATGGTTGGGACAACAAACATCCATCTCGTTTGTATTTCGGATACCCATATCGTAGAACCATCGGAGATTGTTGAAGTGACTAATTCTCAAAAAATACAGTGCGTTAAGGACAAAGAAATGGTTAGAGGTTCTATTTGTAGTGCTAAGATCCCTGGTGTTCAGAAAAGAATCTTTGCAAGGAGGATGGCTAGAGATTCATCGCAAATACACTAGCCCCTGTCAATTCATAATATAGGGTAAGAATCTTTTTCCAATTTTACGGATTACTTCCCTTAATATGTAAAAAAAGGAGGAGCCGTATGAGGTGAGAATCTCATGTACGGTTTTGGAGCGGAGATCATTTCAATTGAATGAACGACCGTAACGGATGTCAGCTCAATCCGAAGGGGAATATGCGGAAGCTCTACAAAATTATTATGAAGCCATGCGGCTGGAAATTGACCCTTATGATCGAAGTTATATACTCTATAATATAGGTCTTATTCACACGAGTAATGGGGAACATACCAAGGCTTTGGAATATTATTTCCAGGCATTAGAACGAAACCCATCTTTACCACAAGCTCTTAATAATACGGCCTTGATCTGTCATTACGTGCGGCTATCTGTACTATAGAATGAATTCGTTTAGAACTACTACGGAGAAGGACAAAAGAAGAGGCTTTCTACATATGCACCGTCCAAAGTAACGGTTTTTTATCAGCTGTAGTCAAAAGATCATCCCTTATAGGAGCCAAAATAGGAATAGATAAATAGAGCCTAGATATTCTATGGATAAAATCATTCAATTGATGGGAAAAGCACCATAAAGATCAATTATTGAAAGTTCGGGCTGATACGATCAAATCTGCTCATTGACAAAAATAAGGAATCAACTTATGTAATAGAGTAGATTTACTAAGCTATTGAGCAGTGGTGTAGCATCAGATCCTAAAGATGTAAAGTACTCACCTACCAGTTTCAGACGGAAAGTAGTACTCTTCAAAATTTCTATACAGAACTGAGATAGTTACCTCTCAAAAAGACTTCTATTCGGATAATCTGAAGTAGATCTCTTTGTTTCTATACTTCATCTTTCTGAGGGTGGGAGAAAAGAGAAAACCTGATCATTAATTGAAAGTTAAGTTTGAAACTCATGTCATTGACCCTTTCTGGTCCTTCGGTTAACCTGAACCTATTCCCAAGGAGTCATTTTCTATTTTGGAAGTTTGGGTAAAGGACTAAAGAATAGTGGATTGAGCCGTATGAGGTAGGAAACTCTCAAGTACGGTTCTATGGGAGGAAAACTTTTCCAAGTTGACCTATCCCGACCGAGGAGAACAGGCCATTCGACAGGGAGATCCTGAAATTGCGGAGGCTTGGTTTGATCAAGCTGCTGCGTATTGGAAACAAGCTATAGCGCTTGCTCCAAGCAATTATATTGAAGCACAAAATTGGTTAAAGATTACGGGACGCTTCGGAGAATGAGAATTTCTCTTCTATTATCATACCAGGAAATCATTGGGATTACCAAATATTTTCCCCGTTAGGGATAAATAAATGGAATTTTTTCATCCATTTCCTCGATTTAGATTCCCCTATTGCGTTGGCATCTCATAGGAATATATTTACAATATAACAGAGAATACCTTTTATGGATTGTTAATGAAAGGGATCTTTTGAATCGAGTAAAATTCATCCAGAGATGTCTTTTATTAATGATCCATGAATAATTCAAAGTTATTGTGATTCATAAATGTGATCTGGGACATATGGGTTCGTATATATGGATAAATAGATTCAAATATAAATAGGATAATGATCCTTACACCGATAAATGATTTTTCATGTTGGGTGGGAAAGACTGTTTCCTAAACAAAAACGGTCCGTTGAGCACCTAGTGGATATGTCATAATAAATTTGAACACCTGCCTCAGATCGACTTCCGTATCATAGTCGCTCCAGTCATGAACTGGAAAATAAAAAGAGGAACAAGTTGACAACATATATCTCTCATTCAATAATTCCTTCCTGTTGGCGGGTTTTTTCTTATGTCTCGTCTGGAAAGAGGAGAACTCAATGATCATTCGTTCACCGGAACCAGAAGTAAAGATCGTGGTGGAGAGGGATCCTATCAAAACCTCTTTTGAAAAATGGGCCAAACCTGGGCATTTCTCAAAGACACTAAGTAAGGGACCTAATACTACCACTTGGATCTGGAACCTACATGCTGATGCTCACGATTTTGATAGCCACACTGATGATTTGGAAGAGATCTCTCGCAAAGTATTTAGCGCTCATTTTGGTCAACTAGCCATCATCTTGATTTGGCTAAGTGGGATGTACTTTCACGGCGCTCGTTTCTCCAATTATGAAGCATGGTTGAGTGACCCTACTCACATCAAACCCAGTGCTCAGGTAGTTTGGCCGATAGTAGGTCAAGAAATTTTGAATGGGGATGTAGGCGGAGGTTTTCGAGGAATACAAATAACCTCTGGGTTCTTCCAGCTTTGGCGAGCATCTGGAATAACTAGTGAATTACAACTTTACTGCACCGCAATTGGTGGATTGATTTTTGCAGCGTTAATGCTTTTTGCTGGTTGGTTCCATTATCACAAAGCTGCTCCAAAATTGGCTTGGTTCCAAGATGTGGAATCCATGTTGAACCACCATTTAGCAGGGTTACTAGGACTTGGATCTCTATCTTGGGCAGGGCACCAAGTACACGTCTCTTTACCTATTAACCAACTCCTAGATGCTGGAGTTGACCCTAAAGAGATACCACTTCCTCATGAATTTATTTTAAATCGCGATCTTTTAGCTCAACTTTATCCCAGTTTTGCTAAAGGATTGACCCCATTTTTCACCCTGAATTGGTCGGAATATTCAGATTTTTTGACTTTTCGTGGAGGACTCAATCCGGTAACGGGGGGTCTGTGGCTGACCGATACTGTGCATCATCATTTGGCTATTGCAGTTCTTTTTTTGATTGCTGGTCATATGTATAGGACCAATTGGAGCATTGGCCATAGCCTCAAGGAAATTTTGGAAGCTCATAAAGGTCCATTTACAGGAGAGGGTCATAAAGGTCTTTACGAGATCTTAACTACCTCATGGCATGCCCAATTAGCTCTTAACCTAGCTATGTTAGGATCTTTAACTATTGTCGTAGCTCACCACATGTATTCTATGCCCCCCTACCCATACCTTGCTATTGACTATGGCACCCAACTCTCTCTGTTCACACATCACATGTGGATTGGTGGGTTTCTCATAGTTGGCGCTGCTGCACATGCAGCTATTTTTATGGTAAGAGACTATGATCCAACTACTCAATATAACAATCTATTAGATCGTGTTCTTAGACATCGTGATGCAATTATATCACACCTCAACTGGGTATGTATATTCTTAGGCTTCCATAGTTTTGGTCTGTATATTCATAATGATACTATGAGTGCTTTAGGACGTCCTCAAGATATGTTTTCAGATACTGCTATACAATTACAACCTATCTTCGCTCAATGGATACAAAACACTCATGCTTCAGCACCTAGTTTAACAGCTCCTGATGCAACAGCGAGCACTAGCTTAACTTGGGGGGGTGGTGATTTGGTAGCAGTAGGTAACAAAGTGGCTTTGTTACCTATTCCATTGGGTACCGCGGATTTTTTGGTACACCATATTCATGCATTTACTATCCATGTGACTGTATTAATACTACTTAAAGGTGTCTTATTTGCCCGTAGCTCTCGCTTAATACCCGATAAAGCGAATCTTGGTTTTCGTTTTCCTTGTGATGGACCTGGGAGGGGAGGAACATGTCAAGTATCTGCCTGGGATCATGTTTTCCTAGGGTTATTCTGGATGTACAATGCAATTTCGGTGGTAATATTCCATTTCAGTTGGAAAATGCAGTCCGATGTTTGGGGTAGTATAAGTGATCAGGGAGTGGTAACTCATATCACGGGAGGAAACTTTGCACAGAGTTCCATTACAATTAATGGGTGGCTCCGTGACTTTTTATGGGCACAAGCCTCTCAAGTGATTCAATCTTATGGTTCTTCATTATCTGCATATGGTCTTTTATTTTTAGGTGCTCATTTTGTTTGGGCTTTTAGTTTAATGTTTTTATTCAGTGGCCGTGGGTATTGGCAAGAACTTATTGAATCTATTGTTTGGGCCCATAACAAATTGAAGGTTGCTCCTGCTATCCAGCCCAGAGCCTTGAGCATTGTCCAAGGACGTGCTGTAGGAGTAGCTCATTACCTTCTGGGTGGAATCGCCACAACATGGGCGTTCTTCCTAGCAAGAATTATTGCAGTAGGATAATGGCTAGGAGGATTTGAAAAGCATTATGGCATCAAGATTTCCAAAGTTCAGCCAGGGCTTGGCCCAGGACCCAACTACGCGTCGTATTTGGTTTGGTATCGCTACCGCGCATGACTTCGAGAGTCATGATGATATGACCGAAGAACGCCTTTATCAGAAGATTTTTGCTTCTCACTTCGGTCAGTTAGCAATAATCTTTCTGTGGACCTCTGGTAATTTGTTCCACGTGGCTTGGCAAGGCAATTTTGAAGCGTGGGTACGCGACCCTTTACATGTAAGACCTATTGCTCATGCAATTTGGGATCCTCATTTTGGTCAACCAGCTGTAGAAGCTTTTACCCAAGGAGGTGCTCCCGGTCCAGTCAATATTGCTTATTCCGGTGTTTATCAGTGGTGGTATACAATAGGCTTACGCACTAATGAAGAGCTTTATACTGGAGCTCTTTTCTTACTATTTTTTTCTGCTATCTTTTTAATAGCGGGTTGGTTGCATCTACAACCTCAATGGAAACCAAGTGTTTCATGGTTTAAAAATGCTGAATCTCGTCTCAATCATCATTTGTCGGGGCTCTTCGGAGTCAGTTCATTAGCTTGGACGGGGCATTTAGTTCATGTTGCTATTCCCGAATCAAGAGGAGAACACATCAGATGGGATAATTTTTTAAATGTATTACCACATCCCCAAGGGTTGGAACCTCTTTTTACAGGTCAGTGGAATCTTTATGCTCAAAATCCTGATTCTAATAGTCATTTATTTGGTACCTCACAAGGGGCGGGAACTGCTATTCTAACTCTTCTCGGAGGTTTCCATCCACAAACTCAAAGTTTGTGGCTGACTGATATGGCTCACCATCATTTAGCTATTGCATTTGTTTTTTTCATCGCTGGTCATATGTATAGAACTAACTTTGGGATCGGGCACAGTATAAAAGATATTTTAGAAGCACATGTTCCTCCGGGAGGCCGATTAGGCCGCGGACATAAGGGTCTTTATAACACAATCAATAACTCTCTTCACTTTCAATTAGGTCTTGCTCTAGCTTCTTTGGGAGTTATCACTTCCTTGGTAGCTCAACACATGTATTCTTTACCTGCTTATGCATTCATAGCACAAGACTTCACTACCCAAGCTGCATTGTATACTCATCATCAATACATTGCCGGATTCATTATGACAGGGGCATTTGCTCATGGAGCTATATTCCTCATTAGGGATTATAATCCAGAACAGAATAAGGATAATGTATTGGCGAGAATGTTGGAGCATAAGGAAGCTATAATATCTCATCTAAGTTGGGCTAGTTTATTCCTAGGTTTCCATACCTTGGGGCTTTATGTTCATAACGATGTTATGCTTGCTTTTGGCACTCCAGAAAAACAAATCTTGATCGAGCCTATATTTGCTCAGTGGATACAATCCGCTCACGGTAAGGCCTTATATGGTTTTGATGTACTCTTATCTTCAGCAAATGATCCAGCATTCAATGCTGGTAAAAGCATATGGTTACCTGGTTGGTTGAATGCTATTAATGATAGCAAAAATTCACTGTTCTTAACAATTGGTCCTGGAGACTTTTTGGTTCATCATGCTATTGCTCTAGGTTTGCATACAACTACCTTAATTTTAGTAAAAGGTGCTTTAGACGCGCGTGGTTCTAAGCTAATGCCAGATAAGAAAGATTTTGGCTATAGTTTTCCTTGTGATGGTCCAGGACGGGGCGGTACTTGCGATATTTCGGCCTGGGATGCTTTTTATTTGGCAGTTTTCTGGATGTTGAATACCATTGGATGGGTTACTTTCTATTGGCATTGGAAGCATATAACCTTATGGCAGGGTAATGTAGCGCAATTTAATGAGTCTTCCACTTATTTAATGGGATGGCTAAGAGATTACCTCTGGTTAAATTCTTCACAGCTTATTAATGGATACAATCCTTTTGGTATGAACAGTCTATCTGTCTGGGCATGGATGTTCTTATTCGGACATCTTGTTTGGGCTATTGGATTTATGTTTCTGATTTCCTGGCGTGGATATTGGCAGGAACTGATTGAAACTCTCGCATGGGCCCACGAGCGCACACCTTTGGCTAATTTAGTTCGATGGAGGGACAAGCCAGTAGCTCTTTCCATTGTTCAAGCACGATTAGTTGGATTAGCTCACTTTTCCGTAGGTTATATATTTACCTACGCAGCTTTTTTAATCGCCTCTACATCAGGCAAATTTGGTTAATTCTTTTTCATCAAATTGAGGGAATATTGAGACTATTAATGACAATAATATCTCTGCAGAGAAAGAAGAATTAATCAACGTAATATTTATCCATCTCAAATCTGATCTTTATTTTTATTCCTGGATACCAACAGGCAGAACCATTATCACAAGAAAAAGTCTCATTCAGAGAGAGCAAAAGAGGATACCAACTGACAGAACCATTATGACAAGAAAAAGTCTCATTCAGAGAGAGAAAAAGAAACAAAGATTGGAACGGAAATACAATTTGATTCGTCAATCTTTGAAAAAAGAGATAAGGGAAGTCTCATCATTGGATGAAAAATTGAAAATTCATAGAAAATTACAATCTTCACCGCGTAATAGTGCACCTACACGTCTTCATCGACGTTGTTCTTTGACTGGAAGACCTAGAGCCAACTATAGAGACTTTGGGTTATCCGGGTATATACTCCGTGAGAGAGCTCACGCATGTTTGTTGCCCGGGGTAACAAAATCGAGTTGGTAGCAGGAAAAAATTTTTTTTATTAATAGAAAAGCCCCTCCCTACATAGGGGGGGGGGAAATAGCATTTCCAACGGTTGCTCGGTGTACCGTGTTTATTTATTATATAAATAATATAATAATAGGATATTGCGGGGTAGAGCAGCTTGGTAGCTCGCGAGGCTCATAACCTTGAGGTCACGGGTTCAAATCCCGTCTCCGCTAGAACACGGGAAGTTTTTCTTCCCCAAAGAGGATGACTCTGTCATTTGAGAATGGAATGACAGGTAAGAAAAAGTTATGGTCAAACCCATAACTATTCCTGGCTCTATTCCATCCTTCGGATGGGCGGGTAGCGGGGATCGAACCCGCATCTTCTCCCTGGCAAAGAGAAATTTTACCATTCAACCATACCCGCATTTGGCTCGTTCTTGGCATAATATATAATATATATTATGCCATATATTTGTATGCAGATATATTTTATGCAATAACGAAATTTTCATGATTTCATCATTGAAATAACCCCTCCCCTGAGCACTTTCATTTGGTTTCTTGGGACTTGTCGGAAATACCCTTCCGAGCTATAATCCCCTTCGGGGAGGGGGGGGGAGAGAATTTCACAAAAAGATCTAGAACATATCTAAGATATGAAAGAATTAAGGATACCTACTAAAAAGACTAATCCAATCCATAATGATACACCCGAAAATAAAACATTTTTGCTACTTGACCAACCATTAGGAGAGGCAAGTGCGACAGGTACACCAATCACTAGGATAAATGAAATTGCAATTAATGCAAATACAGACGATTGGAAAGCAATAGTCATGGTTGTGATCTTAAAAGCTTCCAACAGATTCAATAGACTATACCATCTGATCCCTATCTGGTCAATTTATAATCAATTGCACTACGGATTTGATTTGATCATAAATTCATCGAGTTTAAAAACTCTTTTTTTTCTATCCCATTTCTATTTGAGTGGGAGAGAAGAGGGAAAGAGATTCATTTATTTTTTCCATACATAATGAAAATTTATTACAACATGTATATGTATGCATATGTAAGCATAGATATGTACCTATGTTTATGCTATTGAATATGCATTTATGTGCATATCATATGCATGCCTAGATATATGCATCTAGGCTCATTATTGAGCCCGATGGTCAGGTATTATCAAAAGGGGTAAAATAGAAGTTGTCTTCGCCCGGGAGAGATGGCCGAGTGGTTGATGGCTCCGGTCTTGAAAACCGGTATAGTTAAACTATCGAGGGTTCGAATCCCTCTCTCTCCTTTTGTCCATTGAACAATTACATTTATCAGTGCGGTACCAAAAAGGGCTCGCTCGGCTATCTAGATCTAGATAATAGATCTAGATAGCCAAGTATAGCTGAGCCACAAGGAAGGATTCAGTTAGAAGGGTAATAGCGAAAGATACCGCTATCCTGCCTGCCAACATGGAAAACGGAATTCAATTGGATTGATTTTAATTTCATCCAGTTTTCTCTGTTGTTTAATTAAGAGGAGTCATGGAAAGGACAGGTTCAAAATCACGATCAATTCCTTTCTCAAATCCTGCTGCAGCTGCACGAGCCCTTCCTGCATGCCACAAATGACCTACGAAGAAGAAAAATCCTAGAACAAAATGAGAGGTGGATAACCAACTTCGGGGGGATACATAATTCACGGCATTAATCTCGGTAGCTACACCACCCACGGAGTTTAAAGAACCTAAAGGAGCATGAGTCATATATTCCGCCGAACGTCGTTCTTGCCAAGGCTGTATGTCCTTTTTCAGCTTACTCAGGTCTAAACCATTAGGACCTCTTAATGGTTCTAACCAGGGGGCACGGAGATCCCAAAAACGCATTGTTTCCCCTCCAAAGATGATTTCTCCAGTAGGAGAACGCATAAGATATTTACCTAAACCAGTAGGCCCTTGGGCAGACCCCACACTAGCTCCAAGACGTTGATCTCTAACTAGAAAAGTAAATGCTTGAGCTTGAGAGGCTTCTGGGCCGGTAGGCCCATAGAATTCACTAGGATAAGCTGTATTGTTAAACCAAACAAAACAACAAGCAATGAAACCAAAGACAGAGAGAGCCGCTAAACTATAGGACAAGTAAGCTTCTCCGGACCATACAAACGCGCGACGAGCCCATGCAAAAGGTTTTGTTAAGATGTGCCAGATACCACCGAAGATACAAATGGAACCTAACCATACATGTCCTCCAATTATATCTTCTAGATTGTCTACGCTAACGATCCATCCCTCTCCTCCAAAAGGGGACTTAAGTAAATAACCAAATATAACACTTGGGTTAAGAGTTAAGTTCGTAATTTTTCTTACATCTCCACCGCCGGGAGCCCAAGTATCATATACACCGCCAAAATACAAAGCCTTGAGCACTAGAAGAAAAGCACCAACACCTAGCAAGATTAGATGAATACCCAAAATTGTGGTCATTTTGTTCCTATCTTTCCATACATAACCAAAAAATGGAAAAGATTCTTCCAAAGTTTCAGGCCCGATGAGTGCATGATAAATACCACCAAAACCTAAAACTGCAGAAGAAATTAAGTGAAGTACTCCGGATACAAAGTATGGAAAAGTGTCCACAATTTCCCCACCAGGACCGACTCCCCATCCTAGAGTGGCTAGATGGGGAAGTAAAATCAATCCTTGTTCATACATAGGCTTTTCCGGTACAAAATGAGCCACTTCAAATAGGTTCATTGCTCCGGCCCAGAATACAATTAATCCGGCATGAGCCACGTGAGCCCCAAGTAATTTACCCGACAAATTGATAAGTCGGGCATTACCGGCCCACCAAGCAAAACCAGTGCTTTCTTGGTCACGACCAGCTACAGCTAGAGTTCCATTAAAGAGCGTTTCCACGGGGTAGAACCTCCTCAGGGAATATAAGGTTTTCATGAGGCTGATCCTGAGCCGCCATCCAAGCACGAATACCTTCGTTCAAGAGAATATTTTTTGTGTAGAAAGTCTCAAATTCAGGATCTTCTGCTGCACGGATCTCCTGGGAAACAAAGTCATAGGCACGTAAGTTTAGAGCTAGACCAACCACTCCAATGGCGCTCATCCATAAACCGGTCACTGGCACAAATAACATGAAGAAATGTAACCAACGTTTATTGGAAAAAGCAACTCCAAATATTTGGGACCAGAAACGGTTAGCAGTAACCATGGAATAAGTCTCTTCAGATTGAGTAGGGTTAAAAGCACGGAACGTATTTGCACCATCACCGTCTTCAAATAAAGTATTTTCCACGGTAGCACCGTGAATAGCGCATAGAAGAGCAGCACCCAATACTCCGGCAACTCCCATCATATGAAAAGGATTCAAGGTCCAATTATGAAAACCTTGAAAAAAGAGGATAAATCGGAAAATAGCTGCTACACCAAAACTAGGTGCGAAAAACCAACCAGACTGACCTAATGGATAGATCAAGAATACAGAAACAAAAACAGCAATCGGAGCAGAGAACGCAATTGCATTATAAGGTCGCAATTGTACAGATCGAGCAAGTTCAAATTGGCGTAACATGAAACCTATTAGACCAAAAGCACCATGAAGAGCAACGAAAGTCCATAGACCACCTAATTGGCACCAACGAGTAAAATCTCCTTGTGCTTCAGGACCCCATAATAGCAGCAAAGAATGTGCTAAACTATTAGCTGGAGTAGAAACTGCAGCAGTTAAAAAATTACAACCTTCCAAATAGGAACTGGCCAATCCGTGAGTATACCATGAAGTCACAAAGGTTGTACCCGTAAACCATCCACCTAGGGCAAAATATGCACAAGGAAAAAGCAATAGACCGGACCAACCCACAAAAACAAAACGGTCTCTGCGTAGCCAGTCATCCATAGTATCAAATAAAGTTTTTTCTTCTTTGGAAGACTTTCCAAGGGCTATAGTCATAGTAATCCTCCTATTTAATTATTTCGACCATTTCTGAGCACCCTATCTAATAGAATCAAAAGGTATACGATGATTTGTCCATCTATGGACAATTTTTCATCCATCATCCCTTTCAACAAATTAAATAAGATTTATTATTGGCACAAATCTTTTTGCTGAACCAACCAATCCAATATAGGTAAATGCATGATAACCCGAAGTTTTTATATTCAGTTTCTCTATGATCCTCAAATCACCTTTTGAATAGAATATCATCAACGGAACAACTTACGGGAAGGCGGGTGAACTTTTTTCTTCCTCCTAGTTCTTCACCAGATTCTATTCACAATATTTATTCCATTCAATATTTTTAATTCATTCTGGAATCTCCTCCAAGATCAATAAAATCAATAGGAGTTTTTCTATCGATCTCATCAATCTCTATGTAAATTTTTTATTAGTACATTTTTTCATACAAATGAATAGGAACAAGAAGGAGTAGATCTTCTTCTAACTCATAGAGCTAAATAAAATAGCTCTATTCGTTCTTTTCCTTCTATTCGGAAAGAAAAAGGAATATTCACCGAAAAAAATCAAAGTTCCTTTCTTTTCCATTCACCTTTTCTTTTTCCATATCCTAACTCCAATCCATTTTCTACCGGTGGAATCACCAATGTCAAATGTTTGGTACATTCATATGAGAATGTTTGGCACATCGTAATCGAATTACATATTTCTATATCAATTCTATTCCCTACATAGAAATCAACCTATGATTGAGAAAGGATTGATAAAGGGAATTTGATTCTGTCCGTAATTCAGACTTCCATATCCATATCTTTCTGGGGAAAAGAGACCATAACGATTCATTCAACGGAGTATTAAATCAACAACCAAATATTCAATCCTTCGATGAATTTCAGATAATTCAATGGAATTGAAGGTTCACTTTCAAAACCTCCCCCAAATTTCAATATCAGAATAGCTGATATATTCATAACTCAATAGGTCAGGTTCACTTACTTCTCCTTCTTTTCTACTTCTTTTGACCCGTAAGAATTCGGATACAAAAAGTGAGAATACTTTGTAAATTTCTAAACAGGTATCCATAATCTTTTATGTCCTATGCCCCAAAACTAGGAAGATCGAGAAAACTATACCTAATCCTATACTATTGCTCATCCTATAGTAGCAATATGAGGAAGAAAGAGTATTACTAATGCTATAGATAGCATTATAGTGGCTCTCATTGATATTAGGTGCTCTATTCCGTTAGAACAAATGTTGAACCTAACACCGATCATGATGGGTCGGTGATTGTCTCTCATAGGTTTTTTGTCTTAATCAACTATTGTCCAGTGAAAAATAAACACCGAGAGCTTCTTTATAGGAAGCATTATAGGAGCCCTTTATCGGGCTTGAACCGATGACTTACGCCTTACCATGGCGTTACTCTACCACTGAGTTAAAAGGGCTTGTGCTTATTTTACTATGAATAGATGAGTCTACTACATATCCAGTATATATGAATAACATATTGGGTCCACACAGAAATACACATATTGATAGATATCGATATAATCGGTTGTTCCAGAACCGATCCTGTTCCGATCATATCAATTAGTTCTATTAACCTATTAATTGAATTATTTGATTGAGCTATTTGATCTGGTCATAAAAGGGTGACATCTGTACCCCATAATTAGCAGGGAAGAACTACACGTTCCATTGTTCGTTGACTTATGAAAAGAGTAAGATTATTTATTATTTTGAATTGATCAGATCACTGAACCCACGTGGCTGTTGAGAGGATCCTCTTATCCTAAAAACCCATCCGTCCATCACTCAAATCCACGGACGGGATTGTTTACATCCGAGATAGAGATTTACATTTCCGATATTTTGTAAATACACATAACCAGTTTTTAGAAGTTGTGCCCTATCCTGGTCTGTCCTATGCCAGCAAATATGGGATCAGGACCCTTTTGATCGATTTCTAACCCTATCTAATAGCACTATGCAGTTTGTCTTTATTAATATAAGCGTAGCATGGATAGAAGGGGTATTTCCTCAATATTTTTCATCGTGGTTGAACCTTCTGGTTCAATGGAACATATAGGCATATACAACAATGCCCAAACTTGGGGCTGTGACAATTTTCTATTAGTATCCATAACCAAACTCTCTTTTGGTTGGTGAATTCATTATTTTTGTAATAAAAAAGAAAATTTATGAACAATACAATAAGAAAAATCTTAAACTGCTAACTTAGAGAAGATTAGTGAAATTTTGTTCATACTGTTGACAATTTCATAGGGATTTGAATAGAATGATGATAGGCGGGCCCCTATCGTCTAGTGGCCCAGGACATCTCTCTTTCAAGGAGGCAACGGGGATTCGACTTCCCCTAGGGGTACTATGCTATGAAAGTCTTTAGGATACACATTGGGTATGCTAAAGACTTTCCATTTCTTGTTCCTGGGTCGATGCCCGAGTGGCTCATGGGGGCGGATTGTAAATCCGTTGGCAATATGCCGACGCTGGTTCAAATCCAGCTCGACCCAATATCAACATGATCCATCGGTAATTTTTATGTCAATTTCTGACATTGGTGAAAAGGTAATTAGTTATAGAACCCCCGATATATATATATATATCTATATATATATAGATGTATATATATTAGAAATATACAGAATAGAACAAACAGTTCCTTCAGAAGAGAGGAAAGTGAGAGATCAAATGTTTTGTTGATCCGCTAGTAACATGCTATTACTGATTAATAGGTGGACTTTGTCCCTATTGGGATTGTAGTTCAATTGGTTAGAGTACCGCCCTGTCAAGACGGAAGTTGCGGGTTCGAGCCCCGTCAGTCCCGGTCCGATGAGTTGATCAATTCTTCATTGAATTCCAGAGAATTGTAAAAAAGGAAATTTGGGTAGACTGAGATGGAAAAACTAGAGATTTAGTAAAATTATTAGAAATTTCATGGATTTATCCATATCTACAGAATCCACCAAGTCTAGAATTCGTTGGTGAATTCTGTCACCATTCCAATAAGAACATCTATATCCGTAATAAATCCTCTTCTCTTCTTGAAGAGCCTAATTTTTTGCTAAAAACCTAATTGCTTCATTGAATATCTGATTCTTACGAACAGAGATTTGTAATAAGATAGATCTATTTTAGGGTAACACAGAAGGGGTCTCTTTCTAAGTCAGAACCGGAGGTATCTAGAGATCATTCCAAATGATCTCTAGTATATACTCATCTTCATTTCTTCCTCATAAATGAAATATTGGTACTATTTCATTCAGATTTGCTAGTACCTCTTTTTCATGACCAAAATACCATCGGATTCATGGAATCTCTATGAGATTCCATTATCACATCAAGATTGAATGATCCTTGAACTGACTATCCAAATAGTTTTTTCTTCTCATTCCAGGGTCATGGGCAATCCTTGGAGCTATTCATTATCCCCTTGTTTCTCTCAGTGAGAGTTACATAACAAGGTTAATCAGGGGGATTAAATTGATAATCCTTATTCGTCTCATTGTTTTTAGAGACGAATGACAGTTATTAGCTATTACAAATTATTCTTACTATTGGCTAGTTGTGCCCCTATAAGTTGTAACTCAAGGTTGCGATATCTATATACAGGGTTTGCTCCATCCAATATAACCTATTTCATACTGGACTCCTCCCGATCCTCTTTCGTGAAAAGAATATTTGTGCGTTCATTGGGATCCTATATATATATATATGTATATATAGGTCTTGTTCGTCTCTTGTACGATGGACGTGGTACAATTCGTGGAACACTCCTTATGGAGTAATTTATTTGTAGAATTATGGAGAACTATAGGCAATTTGCCTACATATTTGCCAACTTCTTCATAGATAATTCAATTTTAAAAAATTATGGATTAATGGATCCATTAGGGATAGGGATCCCTATGTCGAAGGAATTAATCTTTTCAATCCCAATCAATTCAATTTAGATCTATTTAATTTTTGAATTGGAAAAAAAAAAATACGTTATTTATTTGAATAAAATAAGATTTCGACATGAAGTTTTTCTATATTGCTACCTGATATATCTAATATTCCATCTCCCATAAATTTTTGGGATCCCACGTCTTCCAGAACAGCAAGTAGAAGGTTCTTATTCGTACGAATTCCACCTTGTTCCTTCCAAAAAAAAAATGACATCATACAGGCGTGTGTTGAAATGTCTTCTAATGCTAATTAAGATACCACTTGATCAGAGAAGTGGTAAAGGTTCATTCTAAAGTCTGAATGAAAAGAACCTTTTCTTCTATGAAAAAATAAAAATCAATACGTCCGTGTTGATTGAATCACTCGGACGACCCATATCAACAACATCACTGGGACTTTTTCCCCCTTTCTAGCTCCAGTTACCCCGAACTCTTTTTTTATTTTTCATGGAAGATCAGGGGCAAGCTCGGGCATCTCTCTCACTTGAATCAAGAGAGCAAGAATTATCTGGTTCTTGTTCATTTACTCGATCAGTAGGATCAATTCTCGATGTATAGTACTACGAGACTACTCCCTCTAATGAATGTAAGTTTTCCCCTATTATTGGATCTTATCTAAATAATTAAATAAATTAGTGGATATAATCCATCGGAGCAACCTTCATCATACTTCTCCGTCCCTCGAATAGGCACATTGGATCGTCATTAACCTTCGGTCAGGGCGATGATTACACCAAAATTTATCTAGAAAATTTGTGTTCATGCCCACCAAAGTATTTTCATTAGCGAAAAAATTGCATTATATAAGCAAGGCGTTGGAACTATATGAGTAGGGCAATGGGATCAATTAGGAATCGATCACTAGATCCGGTATGAATAAAGAATCATATTATGTTATACTATTTCACTTCTATCGAAGAATTCAAAAAATCCGCTATATTCCGTTACTCAGATTGATCCTATAGATTGAATCTCATACTCCAAGGATTCAATCAATTTATTAATCTAAAAAAAAAAAAAGATTCATCTCTACTCTATGAGATCAAATCTCGAGTTATTGTAAAACGAAGGGAAAATCAATCATGGAAGTAAATATCCTCGCTCTTATTGCTGTTGCATTGTTCATTTCAGTTCCTACTGCTTTTTTACTAATCATTTACGTAAAAACGATTAGTCAAAGCAATTGATTTGTATTAGAATGAAGTGATTATTGATGACTAAATGAATCCAAATTATCTAGAGCATCAGTCGAAAAAAGGCGATAGTAGTCATATTAAGGGCAGATATTGATTTGTAGAAGAAGTAGTACGAATAAAAGGAAGAACCCTCCTTTTATTCGTACTACTTCTTCTACACATATCTATACTAGAAGTGTAGATCCGAATAGCGCTTGCCCCATGGGAAATGAATATAGGATTAGGACTTGGTAAAAAATGCGGAGCTAATAACAATCTTCTACATGTCCCCGGAAAAAAATAAACTTTATGTAGACAGAACAGAGGTCTGATTCTGAACATGACATACTTGCAAAAGTGTTTTTCCGGATCCAAGAAAGTTGAACATCGTTTTCTAATACGATACAAACATCGTTTTTATTTTCAAGTACATAGTGGATATGAAACTTGAAATCGCATAAGAAAAAGAGTTCATATGGAGGAAAAGGGCCTATGGTTGAGACAGAGCAATGTAATATGCTCCATATTTTTTTTTTCTTAGAACGGATTCAATATGAATCCGATCAATTCGCAACCATCCGATGAAAACGGAGACTATTTTGTTTTGATTCCTACTATTTTTTTTTTTTTTTTAATAAAAAAAGTTCTATATCTATCTAATAGTTATTAGATAGATATTCTTGTAAAAAAGATCGTTCTTCATTGAGTATAATAAGATTATCGACTTATTCTAGGGAAGAGTCGCTAATTTTTTTCAAAAAGAGTGAGGGAAAATCCTCTTTTTCAGAATAAAATCCAAGGGTAGAGGATGGATCTCTTTATGCATTTCCAGAGAAAAAGAGGGAGGAAATACTTTCAGAATGAAAATCTTTAATTCTGGTCATATTCATTATTGTGGATTCACAATTACTAGATCCTTCTGAAACAGAAGATATTATCATTCCAGAATGATTTGGAACGGTAGAAAATTCAGGATGACTATTTCTTCTATATATATAAATTATAGTCCACTTCTCCCCCATACCACGAGTGAAAGGGAAAATGTAAAAACTACCATTAGAGCAGCCCAAGCAATACCAACTATATCCATACGAATGCCTCGATTTCCAAAAAGAATAATCTCATTATCGATTACTGATGATAAGGGAACTAATAAGGATATTGCAAAGTGTAAATCATCCACCTTTCCGTTCCAAACATATGAGTCGATATGAGAGATTTCTCAATCCATTTGTTTCTTAGAATGAGTTACTATAAAATGCCTATAGGATCATGCATTAACGATAAAAAAGAAAAACAGCCTTTCTATAGGCTATATTGGTAATATGGAGCAGCACAAATTGTCTTCAAAAGTTATGGAAGACAATACAAACTCTTGCTTTTCTTTTGCTCTATTTACTCTAACAAGGCGACACCCAGATTTGAACTGGGGATGGGGGATTTGCAGTCCCCTGCCTTACCACTTGGCTATGTCGCCAAACCCGATGTGGATATGTTATAGCTAAATACTATCATTTCTTTGTTTTCCCATTTCCATTGAAGTATAATGGGAATTAATGCTTAAGTCAAGCAGAAAAGAATTGAAATTTCAATTCTTTTGTTCTTTTCCCTTCATTCAATCTTCATATTCCATGTGATAATGAATTATCACATTTGATAAGATCTTTTGAATTAGAACATTTGGCGAAAATGGATAAGTAATCCACTCTGTGTTAACATTTAACAATGGTTTGATCCAGTTGTTCATAGCTATATTTCGCGTGGATAAAAATATCAAAGGACCTTTTCTTTTTCTTATCTAGATATAATGATCTATTTAGATATGGGTAGAATTTCACGGGATATAGTGAACGAAATATACATCCCAATTTCTGTCAAATTGATTCATATAGATCAATAAGGAATAAATAACGAAATAAACTTCTGAATTAATGGATGGGAAACTTCCAATGCGATTAGATAAAAATAAGGGGACCTTTACAATCCCCGAATTCGGTAAAATACAATTTGAAGGATTTTGTCGTTTCATCGATCAAGGCTTAATAGAAGAACTTCATAAGTTTCCGAAAATTGAGAATCCAGATGAAAAAATGGAATTTAGTTTATCCGGGAATAGATATCAATTCAAACAACCTCCTCTCAAAGAGAGAGATGCTGTATACAAATCCCTTACATATTCATCTAAATTACGTGTACCAGCAAGGTTAATTCAAAGAACTTGTCAAAAGATACATGAACAAGATGTATTTCTTGGAAAAATTCCCTTAATGAGCTCCAAAGGCACTTTTGTAGTAAATGGAAATTACAGAGTCGTGGTCAATCAAATATTAAGAAGTCCCGGTATTTATTACAGTTCAAAAAAAAAAAAACCTAATGAAATTATCTATACCGGCACTATAATTTCAGATTGGGGAGGAAGATCGAAATTAGAGATCGATAAAACAGGAAGGATATGGATTTATGTAAGAAAAAAAAAAAAAATATCTATTCTACTCCTATTATTGGCTATGGGGTTAAATTTCAACGAAATTCTGGGCAATGCTTCCTATCTCAAGAGATACCTATTTTCCTGGGATGGAAGCAACGAGTACGAGGCATATCTCAAGTTGAAAGCTCTCGGGAGGGAAGATGCTATTTTGAAGTTTTATAAGAAACTCTACTTAAGTGACGATGAGGAAGAGGATAGTGACAATGAAGAAGAAGCGGACAATGACGATTTGGTATTTTCCGAATCTCTATGTAGAGATTTACAAGAGAAGTTTTTCCAACAAAGATGTGAGTTAGGAAAGATTGGTCGACGAAATCTGAACAAAAAACTGAATCTTAAGATACCCGAGAACGAGATTTTTTTATTACCACAAGATGTATTGGCTGCTGTGGATTATCTTATCAGAGTGAAATTTGGAACGGGTATACTCGATGATATAGATCATCTTCAAAATAAACGTATGCGTTCTGTAGCAGATTTATTACAAAATCAATTTGGATTAGCTCTAGTTCTTTTGGAAAAAGCAGTGAAAAGAACTATAATGATAATAGGTTCATTAACTAAACCAACTCCTAAAAACTCAGTAACTTCAAAACCATTAACAAAAACTTTTCAAGATTTTTTTGGTTTACATCCCTTATCACAATTTTTGGATCAAACTAATCCATTGGCAGAAATAGTTCATAGCCGAAAATTGAGCTATTTGGGCCCTGGAGGATTGACACCTCGAACTGCTACTTTTCGGATACGGGATATTCATCCTAGTCATTATGGGCGTATTTGTCCGATTACGACGTCTGAAGGAATGAATGCTGGACTTGTTGCATCGTTATCTATTTATGCAACGCTTGGTCAGTACGGCTCTTTACAAAGTCCTTTCTATAAGATATCTGAGAGATCGGAGGAAGAACATATGGTTTCTCTATTACCGGGAGAAGATGAATATTATCGGATAGCTATGGGAAATTATTTGGCGTTAAATCACGGGATTCAAGAGGAACAATTTACTCCAGCTCAATATCGACAAGAATTTTTAGTTCTTGCATGGGAGCAAATCCATTTCAGAAGTCTTTTTCCTTCCCAATATTTTTCTGTTGGAGTTTGCCTTGTTCCTTTTCTTGAACATAATGACGCAAATCGTGCTTTAATGGGTTCTAATATGCAGCGTCAAGCAGTTCCATCCTTTCAACCTGAGAAGTGCATTGTCGGAACTGGATTGGAAGGGCAAGCAGCTCTAGATTCAGGAAGTGTAGCTATAGCCACACAAGAGGGAAGCATTAAGTATATTGATGCTGGAAATATTACTTCATCCGTTTATCGGGACACTATAAAAAAAATAAAAAGAACAGAATTGGTTTTATATGAACGTTCTAATAGCAATACTTGTATACATCAAAAACCCCGAATTCGTCAGGGGCAATATGTAAAGAAGGGGCAAATTCTGGCAGACAGTGCAGCTACAGTAGGGGGAGAACTCTCTTTGGGAAAAAACATATTAGTGGCTTATATGCCATGGGAAGGATATAATTTTGAAGACGCAGTACTTATTAGTGAACGTTTGGTATATGAGGATATTTATACTTCTTTACAGATCGTAAGATACGAAATTGGAATCTATATGACGAGTGAGGGCCCTGAGATAATCACTAAAGAAATACCCCATTTGGATGCTCATTCACTCCGTCATTTGGACGAAAATGGCCTTGTAATGCTAGGATCTTGGATAGAAACCGGTGATGTTTTAGTGGGTAAATTAACGCCTCAAACAGCAAAAGAATCATTATATACCCCAGAAGAAAGATTATTACAAGCCATATTTGGTATTCAGGTATCTAATGCAAGAGAAAATTGTCTTAAAGTACCGATAGGTGTAAGAGGTCGAGTTATCGATGTGAGATGGATCCGTAAAAAAGATAACCACGGTTATTATACGGAAGAAGTCCATGTATATATTTCACAAAAACGTAAAATAAAAGTGGGTGATAAAGTAGCTGGAAGGCATGGTAATAAAGGTATTATTTCAATAGTTTTGCCCAGACAAGATATGCCTTATTTGCAAAATGGAACACCGGTGGATATGGTATTAAATCCATTAGGGGTACCTTCACGAATGAATGTAGGGCAAATCTTTGAATGTTTGCTCGGTTTAGCAGGAAAACTGATGAACAAAAATTATAGAATAGCACCTTTTGATGAAAGGTATGAGCGAGAAGCTTCGAGAAAACTAGTGTTTTCTGAACTTTCTAAAGCTAGTGAGCGAACAGCTAATCCATGGGTATTTGAACCTGATCATCCTGGAAAACATAGATTAATTGATGGAAGAACAGGAGAGATTTTTGAACAACCTGTTACAATAGGAATAGCTTATATGTCGAAATTATGTCATCAAGTTGATGACAAAATCCATGCACGTTCCAGTGGGCCTTATGCACGGGTTACACAACAACCTCTGAAAGGAAAATCCAGACGAGGAGGGCAACGAGTAGGAGAAATGGAAGTTTGGGCTCTAGAAGGTTTTGGTGTTGCTTATATTTTACACGAGATGCTTACTCTTAAATCTGATCATATTGACGGTCGTAAAAAAATACTTGGTGCCATTCTTACTGGAGAACCAATACCTAAACCTGATACTACTCCAGAATCTTTCCGATTGCTTATTCGAGAACTACGATCTTTAGCTCTAGAATTGAATCATGTTATTATATCTCAGAAAGACTTTCAGATAGATAGGAAGGAAATTTAATAAAGATGAATCAAAATTTATGAATCAAAATTTTTCTTTTATGATTGATCAAGATAAACATCAACAACTTCGAATTGGATTAGCTTCTCCCGAACAGATTCGTGCTTGGTCCGAAAAAATTTTACCTAATGGGGAAAGAGTCGGAGAGGTGACTAACCCCGATACTTTAGATTTTGAAACTAATCAACCAGAAAGAGATGGATCGTTCTGTGAAAGAATTTTTGGACCTATAAAAAGTGGAGTTTGTGCTTGTGGAAAGCCTCAAGTGATCGAGAATGAGAAGGAAGGCTCTAAATTTTGTAAACAATGTAGAGTTGAACTTGTGGATTCTCGAATTCGAAGATATCGAATGGGATACATTAAACTGGCATGCCCTGTGGTTCATATCTGGTATTTTAAACGGCGTCCCAGTTATATCGCGAATCTATTAGATCTAACTCGTAAAGATTTAGAAGGCCCAGTATATTGCGATGTGTGACTTGATCACAAGCTCCGATTATACAGATCCATAATAAGGAACTGTCATCCTATTCAATTTTATTGGGATGCCCTTAACTCTGACACGCCCCTCGGAAGGAGTAGCATGAAGCTCAGAATTAGAAGAAGCATCTTTTAAAGATGTTGAGAAAGAGGAATTAGTCTAGGGTTGATATATTGTATATTTAATTGCTAATTGGACTTCGTGAAAACACTTCTTTTCTTCTTTCATGCTATATATATATATATAGAATGTATGAATTTTTAATTCATTCTTTTTTTTTTTTTTATTTTGGATTGATTATCCTTGAAGTATTCCAGACCGAAAAGAAGATATGGCTATAGGAGGTTATGCATCGCACATATGCTTCACATAGTATTGTAGCCATCGAAGTAAAGCAAAGACCTATAGGATCAAATAGAACGAGATACAGACAAGTAAATCCCTTATGAGTTTCAAATGAATTGAAGGTCTTTCACAAAGAAAAGTATCGTTCGAAAGGGAGGAGACTGCTCAATAATTCCATATTTATGTCATAATATGAATCGTAAACGAATACTCAATTTTACTTGGAACTTGAGCAAAGAGTAGCTATTTATTTAGTCTTTCTACAGAGCAAGAAGCATTTTTTTGCAGAATCACTTTCCGTTTCGGTATAGTTACTTGAGCCGGATGAGAGGAAACTTTCACGTCCGATTCTGAAGGGGGGAAATCCTAGAGCAACCTATCCGAATTCTTGTATTACTAGAGCCATAGCTAACAAGCCAACTTCATTGCGAGTTCGGAGTGGTCCATTCAAATATGAGGATCAATACTGGACTGATATTATTCATAAGTATATATCCTGGTGGAACCTTGGGGAATTGATAGAGAGAGAAATAACCACTGGGGGAAACGCTATCAGAGAACAACTAGCTGGTCTGGATCTGCAAATTCTTCTAGATCGTTCATATATGGAATGGATGGAATTGGACGACTTAACATCTAGGGATAATATTGCGATTCAAATTCAAAAGGTTGTTGATAAGCTTCCTCAAAAGAAAGATCTTTTTTCTAAAGAGGAGGCTCCTTGGGAAAAGGAGATTCCTGAAGAGGATATTCCTGAAGAGGAGGTTTCTGAAGAGGAGAATCTAGAATCTTTTCTAGATATATGGGAAGAGGAGGATCTTTTTGAGGAAGAGGAGGATCTTTTTTTTGAAGAGGAGGTTCCTGAAAAGGAGGAGAACCTAGAATCTCTTCTAAATATATGGGAAAAGGAAGAGACTGAAGAGGAGGATCTTTTTGAGGAAGATCTTCTTTCTGAAGAAGATATTCCTGAAGAGGATTGGGAAGAGTATAAGATTCGAAGAAGAAAGGATTTTTCAGTTAGACGTATGAAATTAGCCAAACATTTTATTCAAACAAATATAGAACCAGAATGGATGGTTTTATGCCTATTACCAGTTCTTCCTCCCGAACCGAGGCCAATGTTTCGATTAGATGAAGGGGGAGTTATTACTTCAGATATAAACGAACTTTATCGAAAAGTGATTCTTCGAAATCATGCTCTTGCCGAATTTTTAGCTGATCTATTTACGCCACTGCCGGACTGTGTGAATGGTCAAAAGAAATTGGTCCAAGAAGCCGTAGATGCACTTCTCGATAACAGTATCGGTGGACAACCAGTGAAAGACAGTCATGATAGGCCTTATAAATCGTTCTCAGATTTGATCCAAGGCAAAGAAGGAAGATTTCGTGAAAATTTACTTGGGAAACGAGTCGATTATTCAGGTCGTTCTGTCATTGTGGTGGGTCCTCTTCTTTCATTGTATCAATGTGGATTACCCCTTGAAATAGCAATAGAGCTTTTTCAAGCATTTTTAATTCGTAGTCTAATTCAACGACATATTGCTCCCAACCTAAGAGCTGCTAAAAGTCTAATTCGAGATAAGGGACCCCTTATATGGAACGTACTTAAAGAGGTTTTACGAGGATATCCCATATTGTTAAACCGGGCACCTACCTTACACAGATTAGGAATACAAGCCTTTCAACCTATTTTAATAGAAGGACGTGCCATTCGTTTACATCCATTGGTTTGTGCAGGATTTAATGCGGACTTTGATGGGGATCAGATGGCTGTCCATGTACCTCTATCTCTGGAAGCTCAAGCAGAAGCTCGTTTACTTATGTTTTCTCATATAAATCTCTTGTCTCCAGCTATTGGGGATCCCATTTGCGTACCAACTCAAGATATGCTTCTTGGACTTTATAGATCCACCCTTGAAAATAATCAAGGTATTTATGGAAATAGATATCACCCATATAACTCAAGAAATAAGATCGTTTCTCCTTCGTTTTCGAGCTATGGCGATGCGCTCGCAGCTTATCAACAAAAACAAATTGACTTAGACAGTCCTTTATGGCTGCGGTGGTGGGGGAGAACAGATCTGTTCCCAGATCTGGGGATAGGTCTCCCTATTATTAACTCAGTAAACCGAGAAGTCCCTATTGAGGTTCAATATGAACCTTTGGGTACCCTCTACGAAATCTATGAAGATTATAGAATAAGAAAAGGTAGAATGGGAGAAATCCTTAATAGATACATTCGAACAACTGTTGGTCGTACTCGTTTCAATCGAGAAATAGAAGAAGCCATGAGAGGCTTGTCGGCTTATGTTCGACAAGAAATGTCGCTACAAGTTATCAGAATCTAATGTGGTTAGTTTTATGATCCTTTCATTCATGCAAAGATAGAGATTGAGGAAGCCTTCTGGCTTGAACCTATTGCTGAATCCTGCTCACAAAAATGGGGAGGTTTTTTCTTATGACAACACCTTTATTTGAAGTGCCCTTTTATAATAAAGTGATGGATAGAACTGCCATGAAACAGCTTATTAGAAGATTCATAAATCACTTTGGAATGACATATACATCACATATATTGGATCAACTTAAGACTTCAGGTTTCCAACAAGCTACTGATGCAGCTATTTCATTAGGAATTGATGATCTTTTAACAGCACCGTCGAAAGGATGGCTTGTCCAAGATGCAGAACAACAAGATTTTGTTTCGGAAAAAGATCATTATTATGGGAATGTACATGCAGTGGAAAAATTACGTCAATCGATCGAGATATGGCATGCTACAAGTGAATATTTGAGACAAGAAATGAATCCGAATTTTAGGAGGACTGATCCTTTTAATCCAGTTCATATGATGTCCTTCTCAGGAGCTAGAGGAAGTACATCTCAGGTTCACCAATTAGTAGGTATGAGAGGATTAGTGTCAGATCCTCAAGGAAAAATAATTGATTTACCCATTCAAAGGAATTTCCGTGAAGGACTCTCTTTAACGGAATATATTATTTCCTGTTATGGCGCTCGTAAAGGAGTTGTGGATACTGCCGTACGCACAGCAGATGCCGGATACCTCACGCGTAGACTTGTAGAAGTAGTTCAACACATTGTTGTACGCAGAGCAGATTGTGGCACTATCCAAGGTCTTTTTGTAAGTCTCATTCGAGGTCGAGAGAAGATCAAAAATCAAATTGTTCTACAAACACAAACACTAATTGGCCGTGTGTTAGCAGACGATGTATATATAAATGGGAGATGCCTTGCTACGCGTAATCAAGGTATTGGGACTGGACTTGCTCATCAATTACGAAACCTCCAAACACAACCAATATATATACGAACCCCTTTTACTTGCAAGAGTATATCTTGGATTTGTCAATTATGTTATGGTCGGAGTACTACTCACAATAACTTAATTGAATTAGGGGAAGCAGTTGGCATTATTGCTGGTCAATCAATTGGAGAACCAGGAACTCAACTAACATTAAGGACTTTTCATACTGGTGGGGTATTTACAGGTGATATTACAGAACAGGTACGAGCCCCTTTCAACGGGAAAATTGAATTCAATGAAAATTTGACTTATCCTACACGTACACGTCATGGGCATCCTGCTTATATATGTCATAATAACTTCTCCGTGACTATTGTTGATAGTCAAGATAAAGTACAAAATTTAACCATTCCATCACAAAGTTTGCTTTTGGTTCGAAATGATCAATATGTGGAATCGGAACAAGTTATTGCCGAGGTTCGTGCTAGAACATCTCCCTTCAAAGAAACAGTTCAGAAACATATATATTCTGATATGAAGGGAGAAATGCACTGGAGTACCCATGTGTGTCATGTGCCAAAATATGATAGTAATGTTCATCTAATACTCAAGACAACCCATTTCTGGATATTATCGGGAGGTATGTACGGATCTGTTGTAGTCTCTTTTTCATTTCATAAAGATCAAGATCAAGTGGATGTTCAACTTCTTCTTGCCAAACATCCATCACTTTCAAATTCTTCGGTGGATCAAGTGAAACACAAGTCAGTTGACTCAAATTGCTCCGAAAAAGAAGAAAAAAAAGAAAAAATCTTCAGTTATCCCCAAGCTAATCGGACCGTATCCAACAAACGTCGAGACTCTATTTATCCCACCGTTCTTTCTGAAAATCCCAAAATCACAGGAACCCAGAAAACGACCAAAATAACGCGAAAAAAGGAAACAAATCGATTCATCGCCCCGTTGCGGTGTGATAAAGAATGGGGAAAGCGAAGGATCCCTTGTCCTAATTTGATTCTTAGAATACCCAGAAAAGGTATTCTACAGAGAAATAACATTTTTGCTATTTTGAATGACCCTAAAAACATAATTGACAGTTCAGGAACGATCAAATATGGGGAGATCATCAGGGATAATTCAATTAGTGAAAAATTTAATTTTCTTGAAAATAAATTAGCCGCAGGACCCAGCCCAAAAATAAAAGAGGCTTATGCTTCTCTTATTTCAGTAAGAACAAAGAAAATTGTTATAAATATGATTCAAATTAGCTTGATGAGATACCCCTTTTTTACCATGGAAAAAAAAGAAAATATAACAAGTTCCAAATTTATGTTTAATAACAGATTAGACTGCACTAATCCTTTTTCTTCCAATGATAAAAATAAATTACTTAATAAGCATCAAGGGACTATTCATTCATTATCTAATCAGAACAAAAGAGGTGAATCTTTTATGGTTCTTTCACCATCTGATTATTTACAAATCGTTCTATTCAATGATTCAAAATGTTTTTATACGGTAAAGAATTCAATTGAAGAGGATCCAATTATACAAATCATTGAATTGTCAGGTCTCTTGGGTCATTTACATAGTATCGCTAACCGTTTTTCATACTCCCATTTCATCACTTATAATAAAGTCTTGTTAAAGAAACGTTCAATTTCAGACAATTACTGGAATACTTTCCAAGTACCTAAATGCTATTTTATGGATGAAAATACGGGAATTTATAAATTCGATCCATGCAGGAGCATCATTTCCAAGCTCTTCAATTCTAATTGGTGCTCTTCCTTATCTAATGTTTGTAAAAAAACATTTCCAGTAGTTAGCCTTGGACAATTGATTTGTGAAAGTGAATATATATCCGAAGATGAGCCATTCCCCAAATCTGGCCAAATTCTAGCCGTTCATGAGGAATCTTTAGTCATGAGATTGGCTAAACCCTATTTGGGTACTGGAGGAGCAACTGTTCATAGTCATTATGGGGAGATTATTTACGAAGGAGATACATTGATAACTTTGTTATATGAAAGATTAACAACCGATGATATTATTCAAGGTCTTCCTAAAATTGAACAATTGTCAGAAGCCCGTTCGACTAATTCAATATCAAAAAATCTCAAAAAAAATGTTCAAAATTGGAACAGAGACATGGCAAAATTTCTTGGAAAACTTTGGGGGTCATTCATCAGTGCTAGGATAACTACGGAACAAAGTCAGATTCAGTTAGTCAATCAAATTCAAAGGGTTTATCGATCCCAAGGAGTACAAATTTCTGATAAACATATAGAGATTATTGTGCGCCAAATGACTTCGAAAGTTTTAATTGTGGAAAATTCGGAAAATCAAAATTTTGAATATGGAATGGGTAATGTTTTTTTACCCGGGGAACTCATTGGATTATCACGAGCACAAAGAATGAATCGTGCTCTAGAAGAGGCAATCAACTATCGAATAATCTTATTGGGAATAACAAAGGCATCTTTGAATACTCAAAGTTTTCTATCAGAAGCGAGTTTTCAGGAAACTGCTCGCGTCTTAGCTAAAGCTGCTCTTCGAGGTCGTATTGATTGGTTGAAAGGCTTGAAGGAAAATGTTATTCTTGGAGGGGTGATACCTGTTGGTACTGGATTCAACCGTTTGGAGAAACGGAATAAAATTGGTCCGAGAACGGGAAATCCAAATTTGTTTAGCAACAAAGTGAAAGATATTTTTTTTCATCATAAAAAAATATCTGTTCTTCCCATTAAGAAGATGGATTATTGCCACAAAAAAAATGGAGACAACTAGTAAACAAAAAAAAATAGTTTTTAGAAATGAATGAATTTATTAGTAGATTCGTCCTATAATAAAGATATCAAATGAAATGGATCGCTCGTACCACGTACGATACGGGCAGGCAATCTTTGAGATGTAATTGATTCCGTCGGAATGAATAATTATATATATATATATATATTACAGTTCATGGTATTTCGTTTTTTTATTAAAAAAAAAAAAAAAAAAAAAACGAAATAATAATAATAAATAAAAAAGAAAAAAGAAAATGACGAAACATTCTTGGAACATCAATTTGGAAGAAATGATGAAAGCAGGAGTTCATCTCGGTCATAAAACTAGAAAATGGAATCCTAAAATGGCACCTTACATTTTTACAGAGCGTAGAAATCTTCATATTATAAATATGACTCAAACTGCTCGTTTTTTATCAGAAGCCTGTAATTTGGTGTTTGATGCGGCAGAAAAAGGGAAACAATTTTTGATAGTTGGAACAAAAAATCCAGCAGCTGATGCTACTGAATCAGCTGCTTTAGGAGCTCAATGTCATTATGTCAATCAAAAATGGCTCGGCGGTATGTTAACTAATTGGTCCACTACAAAAATGAAACTTCGGAAGTTGAAATATTTGAAGAAAAAGCAAGATACAGGGGGATTCCATCAATTTACGAAGAAAGAAGCAGCAAGGCTCAAGAGACAATTGGACCAATTGCAGAAATATCTAGGTGGGATTAGATACATGACAAGTTTGCCCGATATTGTCATAATTGTCGATCAAAAAAAACAATACACTGCTATTGAGGAATGTATAACTTTAGGTATTCCAACAATTTGCTTAGTTGATACAGATTGTGATCCAGATCTCGTGGATATCCCAATTCCAGCCAATGATGATTCTATAACTTCAATCCGATTGATCTTGAATAAATTAACTTCAGCAATTTGCGAAGGTACGTTACTCTACGAAGAAGCTACGTTCATATAGCTATATGAAAGGTGGTGAATTCAAAATAAAAAAAAAAGCGGGGCCTAGAACTGAGTTGGCTACTATTCTAAGATCTCATAGGAGCAAATGGATGGGGTTGGCTACTATTCCCAAATCTCAGAGAATAGATTAAAATCACCATAAATATTCTTATTGAAATCAAGAAATCTCCTTGATCAAATAACCATTCCGTTATTTCATTTTGTGGCAAAATCTCTGATGAGAGTGAAATAATGGAAGAATCGGTCATTCAACCAAAATCATTTCTTTTTGAAGTTCATTTTTGTAAAGGGTAACATGGGTATTATACAATCTCCTACTATTAGCACACTGAATCATTTCTACGAAATATCTGGTGTAGAGGTAGGTCAGCATTTCTATTGGCAAATAGGCGGGTTTCAAGTTCATGCACAGGTACTTATTACTTCCTGGGTTGTAATTGCTGTCTTATTAGGTTCAGCTGCCATAGCTGTTCGAGATCCACAAACCATTCCGACCGGTGGTCAAAATTTTGTTGAATATGTTCTCGAATTTATTCGGGACTTAACTAGAACTCAGATTGGCGAAGAAGAATATGGTTCTTGGGTTCCTTTTATCGGAACTATGTTCCTATTTATCTTTGTTTCTAACTGGTCAGGTGCTCTTCTTCCTTGGGGAATTCTCAAATTACCTCATGGGGAGTTAGCCGCGCCTACAAATGATATTAATACTACAGTTGCTCTAGCTTTGCTCACATCAGCTGCATATTTTTATGCAGGTCTTACAAAGAAGGGTTTAAGTTATTTTGGTAGATATATTCAACCAACCCCAATACTTTTACCAATTAACATATTAGAGGATTTTACAAAACCTCTATCACTTAGTTTTCGACTTTTCGGAAATATTTTAGCTGACGAATTGGTAGTTGCCGTTCCTGTTTCTTTGGTACCTTTAGTAGTTCCTATACCTGTAATGTTCCTAGGATTATTTACAAGTGGTATTCAAGCTCTGATCTTTGCAACTCTAGCCGCAGCTTATATAGGCGAATCCATGGAGGGTCATCATTAATCCAATGAATTGGGCAGAATCTTTTCTAAAAGATTTGTTCCAATTCATAAATAATTGAATATGTATGGGACAAAAGGGATATGGAATGTTCTTTTCATCATTTTGATTATACCCGTATCATCAAGGATTGGAATACTTAATCTAGTAAGATCTTAATAGGAAGATTTAGGATCAGCAAACTACTAATCCCGTTGAGAAAATTGATAGATAAAATAGCTCAGAGTGATGGATTTGTACATCCATATAGATATATATATATATCTATTACACTAAAATGGAACAGGTTCACTAATGGGAGATTGTTGAGTCAAATATGTACCCTGGTGTAGAACAATGACTTTATTGTCCCCGGAGGGATAAATTAAACATGTATCTTATGTACATAGTTTGCGTTATGTAATATATGTATATGCATATATGATCTAAATCTATTAATATATCAATAGAATTACCTATAAAATACCTATAAAAATAGGCTATTACACAGGTTATTCCATTCCCTAAATGAATCAAAATATATGTATATTTCAGATATTAAAAAAAAAAAATATTTGTATAAGGGTAGAGAATTTTCCTATTTGGTGATATTATCATTTTTAATACCATAATAAGATTTCGTCGGGTTTTAGGTGTTTTAAAGAAATTGTTCTCTAACTGAACCATTGATGAACAATCAAATCAATAGAGAAAATTGTCGTATTATCAACCATTTATTAACCTTAGTAAGAGGAGACTACTATGAATCCCTTGATTTCTGCTGCTTCCGTTATTGCTGCTGGATTATCCGTGGGCCTCGCTTCTATTGGACCTGGTATTGGTCAAGGCACTGCTGCGGGCCAAGCTGTCGAAGGTATTGCGAGACAACCAGAAGCGGAGGGTAAAATACGAGGTACCCTACTGCTAAGTTTAGCTTTTATGGAAGCTTTAACTATTTATGGACTAGTTGTAGCCCTAGCACTTTTATTTGCAAATCCCTTTGTTTGATCTCGGAAACAGAGATCCATACCCCTCGTGATTCTAAGTACCCTCCTCTAATAATTTTATTGTTCAGCCCATAGGGGAGGGGCTGATACAAATGATCAGCAAATTATGGGCTCTTCGCTATACTTCACTTGTTCCGATTAGAAAGATCCATGACACTTGAAGGAGTGGATAGGCCAAGCAAAGTTTTTTTTGCTTTCCAATTCTATCCTTATTTATAGACACGGGACCTGGGACTGACTGAGTACTCCAAATCTCCTTATCCGGAACTTGAATAATAGAGTCGAGTCAGAGAAAAAAAAATTTGTTTGTAAAACTTAAATATCCTTATCTATGAGGGGAGAGCATATGAAAAATGTAACTGATTCTTCCATTTCCTTGGTTTATTGGCCGTTCGCTGGGGGTTTCGAATTAAATACCAATATTTTCGAAACAAATATAATAAATCTAAGCGTGGTGCTTGGTGTGCTAATCTATTTTGGAAAGGGAGTGTGTGCGAGTTGTGTGTATTGAATAATATGGCTGGGTCCAACCAACTGCACTTTGTAGATAGAAAAGTGCATGATCTCAACGAATTACTTCTAAACGGGAAATTAATATGGAAGAACTATAGCATTTCGTAATTGATTGGGAGATCCACTGTTCTACCAACCAATAAGAGGATACCTTTAGAATGGTTAAAGCTGAACTGCTTGAAGTCCAAGCGCAATTGGGTACTCTTTCCACCGCTGTGCCAATATGAGATGGGTTCAAAGGCATAGTTGGAGATTGATCCGATATATAACATTCATATCAATGGAATGATTCGATCTATCTACTGAAAAATAGTCCTAATCTCCCATCCAATTTTTTTTTTGGTTTCAATGCTGAATCGACGACCTACACAGGAGGGAATTTATTCAAGAAAAGGTAAAGAGGAAACACGAATGGAAAGAAAAGAGGAGAAAGAAGGAAAGAGAAAAGAGGAAAAAAACACACATACACAAGAACAACTTTGTCGATAATCAAAAATTCCTTTTTGCGAAAGAGCCCTTCGGAGATTTCGGTCTTTGATAGATTGATCCTATTCTTCCATAATATGAACGGAAAGGGCAGGCTTGGTGAAAAAAGGGATTTATACGGTGTCCCATAAAAAAAACTAAGCAGGAGAGCCGAATGAATCGAAAGGTTCGTGTTCGGTTTGGGAAGAGATTATAAATTTGTTCAATTTATGAATAAATAATCTACTTTCATTAAGTAATCTATTAGATAATCGTAAACAGAAAATATTGAGTACTATTCGGAATTCAGAAGAACTATGTAAAGGAGCTGCCAATCAACTCGAACAAGCTCGAGCTCGCTTACGGGAAGTAGAAAAGAGAGCGGGCGAAATCCGGTTAAATGGATACTCCCAAATAGAACGAGAAAAAGAGGATTTCATCAAAGCTGCCTCTGCAAATTTGGAACAATTAGAGGAATCCAAGAATGAGACCGTTCACTTTGAACAACAAAGAGCAATTGAACAGGTCCGACAGCAAGTTTCTCGCCAAGCTGTCCAAAGAGCTCTAGGAACTTTGAATATTCGTTTGAATAGTGAGTTACATTTACGTACGATCGATCATAATATCGGCCTGCTTAGAGCTATGAAAAACATAACTGATTAGCTTATATAGCTATATATATATATATATATAGCTATATAGGTTTCATGAAAAAAGAATAATTGATTAGCTTATATAGATATATAGCTATATGTAATATAGCTATATATCTATAAGTTGCTTTATATAGGTCTTATTTTTCAAAGAATGAACTAGTGTTAATTTAATGGCAACTATTCGACCCGACGAAATTAGTAATATGATACGCAAACAGATCGAGCAATATAATAACGAAGTAAAAGTCGTTAATATTGGCACCGTACTTCAAGTAGGAGATGGCATTGCTCGTATTCATGGTCTTGATAAAGTAATGGCAGGTGAATTAGTTGAATTTGTAGATGGTACAGTAGGTATTGCCCTAAATCTAGAATCAAATAATGTCGGAGCTGTATTAATGGGTGATGGCTTGATGATACAAGAGGGCAGCTCCGTGAAAGCAACAGGAAAAATTGCTCAGATACCAGTAAGTGATGCTTATTTGGGTCGTGTTGTAAATGCTCTAGCCCAACCTATTGATGGTAAGGGTAAAATTTCAGCTTCCGAATTTCGATTGATCGAATCTTCCGCTCCAGGTATTATTTCGAGACGTTCTATATATGAACCTCTTCAAACGGGTCTTATTGCTATTGATTCTATGATCCCTATAGGACGTGGTCAGCGAGAATTAATTATTGGGGACAGACAGACTGGCAAGACAGCAGTAGCTACAGATACGATTATCAATCAAAAGGGTCAAAATGTAATATGTGTTTATGTAGCTATTGGTCAAAAAGCTTCTTCTGTAGCTCAGGTAGTTAATACATTCCGAGACTGTGGCGCAATGGAATATACAATTGTGGTAGCGGAAAATGCGGATTCTCCTGCTACATTACAATATCTTGCTCCTTATACAGGAGCAGCTTTAGCCGAATACTTCATGTATAAAGAACAACATACATTAATAATTTATGATGATCTCTCCAAACAAGCACAAGCTTATCGACAAATGTCTCTTCTATTAAGAAGACCACCTGGCCGGGAAGCTTACCCAGGAGATGTTTTCTATTTGCATTCCCGTCTCTTGGAAAGAGCAGCTAAATTAAATTCTCAATTAGGTGGGGGTAGTTTGACTGCTTTACCAATAGTTGAGACTCAAGCTGGAGATGTCTCAGCTTATATTCCTACTAATGTAATTTCCATTACCGATGGACAAATCTTCTTATCGGCGGATCTATTCAATGCCGGAATGAAACCTGCGATTAATGTGGGTATTTCCGTATCCAGAGTAGGATCCGCGGCTCAGATGAAAGCTATGAAACAAGTAGCTGGAAAATTAAAATTAGAGTTAGCCCAACTTGCAGAGTTGGAAGCCTTTGCGCAATTTGCTTCTGATCTTGATAAAGCTACTCAAGATCAATTGGCAAGAGGTCAACGATTACGCGAGTTGCTCAAACAATCTCAAGCAGATCCTTTGACAGTGGAAGAACAAGTAGCTATGATTTACACTGGAACGAATGGATATTTAGATATATTAGAGATCGCACAAGTGAGAAAATTTCTCGGTGAGTTGCGCAAGTATTTATTAAAAAATAAACCCCAGTTTGGAGAAATTATACGTTCTACTGGGGCATTCACGGAACAAGCAGAAGCTCTTTTGAAAGAAGCTATTCAGGAAAATACCGAACTTTTTCTACTTAGAGAACAAAAATGAGTATTTTTCAAATTTGTTCAACGGAACAGGGGGGTTGAGCTTAAAAATTAATTTTACTACATCATTTCTGAGCAAAACAATCTTGAACAATTGATATTGAAGAGAGAGTATTACGTCCAATAGGACTTGAACCTATACCGGAGGTTTAGAAGACCTCTGTCCTATCCATTAGACGATGGACGCTCTTTCTTTTTTTCCATTATTCTCTGGGATACTTTATCGAGGACAAATCCCCTTTTTATCCATCCAAAATGAGGTTAATGAAGTTCAGGAAAGAAAGAATAGAAGATATGTTACATGGAAATCAAACATTCATTTTGAATGAGAGATTGTCCACGAAAAATATTTTGAATAAGGAATGTGAGCGGGTAGCGGGAATCGAACCCGCATCGTTAGCTTGGAAGGCTAGGGGTTATAGTCGACGTTGATTAACGTCTCTAATTCAGAACCGAACATAAAAATTTCATTTCATTCGGCTCCTCCATGGGAGAGAGATAGAAAGGGGTGTGAAGAAGAAGGGTATTCACAGAAAATCATTGTGAAAGGAGATTCAATTCCATTTTCTTCTTTTTTACCCTCTCTTTTTGCTCTTTTCTTATTATCATCAATAATTTTTGGTTCCATAGCATCTATGTTAGTTTTTTTTTGTTTTTACTTTACTTTTATAGATGATCCTTATAGATAGAAGGAAATTGAAAAGTCTCGATATTGGAATAAAAAATCTTTCTAGTTACTTCGTTCCCTATTTCTACTGACTCCGATCCTCCAGGAAAACAAATTCCACCGAGCTCGAACGAAATGCCGGTGACCTAAGTAAACCAAAGTCACCGTTCTCTAGCTATTCGACTCCAACTTTTGGTTTGTTTTTCCAGAAGTTGAAGATTTAGTTACGATGAAAAAAAGTAATCTTTTGATATCCATGGATCTTTGATTGATCCAATCGGAAAGATTGATCTAATCTTAAAAAGATTCTGCTTCGCCATCTTGGATGGAATTGAAAAAATGTGCTCCTTTTTCTCATTCCAAATCCAAATTACGAGAATGTATACAATTCCTTTCCTGAACCATGGTATTCGTAGGAGAGGTTTTTAACCTATATAGAAATATAGTTTAAATCGAAACATAGATGAGGAATGAAAGATCCCTTAACTATGCGAGTTAATGATAGAACGAATCACACTTTTACCACTAAACTATACCCGCCACGATTTGATTGTAGCATACAGATCGATCTTTTGTCCAACAAGAAGATAAGGGGTTATTAACCTCTAGTGAAAATGTATTGCAAGTTCCTATCAATGCATTTCTGGATCTCCATCCCCGGAAATTCAATTAAATACTTGAAAAGTATTTAATTGAATTTCCGGAGAGGGCCCGTAACGGAATTCTCAATTCCGTTACGGTAAAGTGCTAATAGAGCAATTAATAATGGGCCATATTATTATCATGATCTCAATAACCTTTCAAATCATGTTGTTTTACCCCCTGTCTATAATCCTATGGACTCAATAAAATTTTCATTTCTTAATGAAATATTTTTAAGAACCAGTTTGCACAATTCTCTTATTCCCCATATTTATTTTATTCTTTCAAATAGATTTTTTTTATTATCCCAATCTGATCTGTCCAGTCAGTTTCAATCAAAAACATCCCATCTAGATTCTAGCCTTGAGCAGCTGTAATTATTACAATAAAAAAAAAAATAGAGAGCCCATTCATGTATATATGGACAAAATGAAGAAAAAAAGTGGGGGGAGGAAATGAAGAGATGATATCAGATGGTCAAATTGGGATAGCCCTTGTTGCTGCTTTTATAACAATTCTTTTAGGTTTCAGATTAGGTAAAGCGCTGTATTAATGATTCGCTCGATTCTTCTTATCTACGAAAGATAATGGCCTGGCCAGATATTGGCCGGGCTAGGGAAAGCGAAGAATCATTTTGAATGAAATGAACAATATGATTAGATCCTCACAAATGTTGGTGCTTACCCAGACAAAGGCTATATTCATTCTATATTTCCCATCTCGGAGAGATGGCTGAGTGGACTAAAGCGGCGGATTGCTAATCCGTTGTACAGACTATCTGTACCGAGGGTTCGAATCCCTCTCTCTCCGTTCAGTCATTTGGGATGACTTATCAAAACTTATAGACTCTGGGTCTTTTTACAGAAAAGACCCATTTTCTGACCTATATACCCTTTTTTCACTATCCTTTACGTCCAGGATTCCGTCCTGGATCGTTCGATAGAAATCCGAAGATAAAGAGAGAAACAAAAAATATAACTACTGTGTAAACGAACAGCTTAAGAGTAAGCATTACGTAATCTCCGGGATCCTTGTTAGAATTACAACGGAATAGATCATCAATCTTTGTATCATATCTTGGTATTGAAATACCAAGCAATAGTATTCATTTTTATTAATAATAAAATAATTTTGATCTCCACATACATTATGTGCGTAAATTCATTTGAAAGAAAATGGAAAATAGATCTTTTCGTGTTCGAAATTTTATTTTTCTCTTTTCCTCCCCGCTTGGGATTGAATGGAGAAATAGGGACTCAAACCCATCCTAGTTCAACTAATAGGTTTCCAAGTAAGTTTAGGACCGTCGCAATCAACAATTCTACCTTTTATACAAAAAGTAGAAACAAGTATACCAATTGTTTGAAAGAAAAGATATTGTAAAGAAAATGGAATACATAGAAAATTCCCACCCCCTATACTCGTTCTTTCTATAAATCTAACGAATATTTATATAACTTCTATTGATGGGAATATGTCATTCGTATCAATACCTAATAGCCCGAAGTCAACCTGTGATGGAGTCGGAATTGACTAAGATGAATGAAAAAGGAACCTGGGGCATTTTTATCTGGTATTGTCGGAGGAATCCAGAACGGAATTTATGCCCCACAAAATAAGCAGAACAAGGGAAAAGAGTCATACAAAATTGGGTTAATTACAGGGACTAGATATCTATATAACTATATATATGGATATATAGATATATATATATCTATATATATCTATAACTATAGATATATATAGATATATATAGAATAAAAATAGAATAAAACTCTTGCACCATTACATAATTGGTTCTGGATCAAGTGAATTTTTTTTTTTTACAAAAAGGGAATCAAGACAATTTTTTGAAAATTATCGAAAACTTACAGCAGCTTGCCAAGCAAAGGCTAAGAGAAAAAAGAACACAGGGATAACTGGCATTACATCAACAATTGGATCGAAAATTGCATAAGCTTCGGGTAATTTAGCAAAAAAGGGAGTATTCAAATGAAAGGCGGCACCATCTAGACAAATATTGAGCATAACTGGCATTTTGATTCTCCAATGAATAAAAATGATGTAAAGCCCCACCCAAAAGTCTTTTGCCAATCAATCGAAGCCTTTGGCAAGATTAGACTTTTGGTCTTTGGGTTAGAAAGGATCATTCCTTCATACAATATTTTACCCGATCTGCTAGAGAATGACCAATGAATGGTTATTCTTGTTTCTTTTTCCGTCCCCCCTATCCTATAGTGTATGTCCGATTCTCTCAAGAATATATATATCGAAGGATCTCTCCAGTTTTTCTAGACCGAATGGGCAAGATCAAAAGAACAAATCTGGAATCTCTATAGATTGACATAATGATCAAAAGAGGTTATTATGATGAATGAGTATCAAATGGAATGGGGCGTGGCCAAGCGGTAAGGCAGCAGGTTTTGGTCCTGTTATTTCGAAGGTTCGAATCCTTCCGTCCCAGACTATTTGGATTGGAACAAATAGTACCTCTTTGTTGAAAAAGAAATGAGAAATCAAAATTTCGTTTGATTTCTACTTTTGATTTCTCATCATTTCATGGACTATACTTATTAAAGGGAAATGTGATATCAATAGGTATAGATATGGCAAGGGATATTTCTATGGTATAGGATGGGAATACAGATAAATTTGAGAGAAAGTCTAATTTATGAAATTAGCCTATTGGATGTATGCTGGTCCTGCTCACATTGGAACCCTACGAGTAGCTAGTTCCTTCAAAAACGTGCATGCCATTATGCATGCTCCTCTAGGAGATGATTATTTTAATGTAATGCGTTCTATGTTAGAGCGCGAAAGAGATTTTACTGCTGCAACTGCTAGTATAGTGGATCGTCACGTACTAGCACGTGGATCTCAAGAAAGAGTTGTGGATAATATTTTACGCAAAGATAAGGAGGAACGTCCTGATCTGATCATATTGACACCTACATGTACCTCTAGTATCTTGCAAGAGGATTTACAAAACTTTGTTGATAGAGCATCTATCGTTTCTGATTCTAACGTCATTTTTGCGGACGTGGATCATTATCAAGTGAATGAAATTCAGGCGGCAGATCGAACTTTAGAACAGGTAGTTCGATATTATTTGGATAGATGCCATAGACAAGAAAATTTGGATCAATTTGTGACAGATGCACCTTCTGTCAATATAATTGGGATTTTTACATTGGGCTTTCATAATCAACACGATTGTCGTGAGTTGAGACGTTTATTACGAGATCTGGACATCGAAATTAATCAAATAATTCCTGAAGGAGGATCTGTAGAGGATTTGAAAGATTTACCAAAAGCTTGGTTCAATTTAATTCCCTACCGTGAAGTGGGTTTAATGACAGCGATTTATTTGAATAAAGAATTTGGAATGCCTTATATATCCACAGCTCCCATGGGAGCTGTAGATATAGCAGAGTGGATCCGACAGATCCACAAAAACGTGAATACCTTGGCTCCTAGTTCATCGAGCAAAAAGGTTGATTATGAACCCTATATTGATGGACAAACTCGATTTGTTTCCCAAGCTGCTTGGTTCTCAAGATCTATTGATTGTCAGAATTTGACGGGTAAAGAAACAGTGGTTTTTGGTGATGCAACTCATGCCGCTTCAATCACTAAGATACTTGCTCGAGAGATGGGAATTCGTGTAAGTTGTGCAGGTACTTTTTGTAAACATGATGCGGAATGGTTCAAAGAGCAAATTCAAGGTTTCTGTGATGAGATACTGATCACAGACGATCATGCTGAAGTAGGAGATATGATCGCTCGCGTGGAACCATCTGCAATATTTGGTACTCAAATGGAACGTCATATTGGTAAACGCCTAGATATTCCTTGTGGAGTTATTTCTGCACCAGTTCATATCCAAAATTTTCCCTTGGGATACCGACCTTTTCTGGGTTACGAGGGTACTAATCAAATAGCTGATCTGGTTTATAACTCATTTGCTCTGGGTATGGAGGAACATCTTCTAGACATTTTTGGTGGTCATGATACTAAAGAAATAATGACTAAATCATTATCCACGAATATAGGCTTAATTTGGAATCCTGAAAGTCAACTAGAATTACGTAAAATCCCCCGTTTTGTCAGGGAAAAGGTAGAGAGAAATACTGAGAAATTCGCACGACAAAAGGGTATTGGAACCATTACTGTCGAAGTAATGTACGCAGCTAAAGAAGCGCTCAGTAGCTAGCTAGGGCAATGAAATGTATATTATTATTAAAAAATGTATTGTATAAATTGAGTTAATTACTATTCATAATTACGTATCAATTTTGTTTGAGGTCGGGTACCTACCTTAGGTTAAAACTTGGGTAGAACATAATATGCTAGAAAGCAACGTGCGACTTGAACGACACGATTGGTTCTGTGGATTATGACATTCGCCATTATCGGTCTGAACTAAGATACTCTTAGTTCAACATTTTTATTCTAAGAAAGATATGTTTCTTAACGTTCCTTCACTAGGAAGGAAATATCCATTCGTTTTTCAATTAGGAGACGGATAGGATCTAGAGTTAGTGTATATGAAATCAATGAGCTAGAATCATTTTGTAAGTCTACATTGTTATTAAAGATTAGAACAGCGAATTGGAATAAGGAAACGATTATCGATCTAGGTAGAAAGATTTCGATAAAAGGTAGATCCAATGCTACAAGCAGGAATTTTCTATATTCCGCAATGTGGAGCGCAATTTACGTTGCGGCCCATCCATAAAGTGGGGACCACCAGGGTAAGGCTTGGACCTAATCATTCAAAGATAATTGATCCCAGAACAATAAAATCCAATTTTATTGGTCGTTCAAATGATCCATGATCCATATCATGGAATAAGATATATTCCACATAAAAAAGAGAGAAAATAGATGAAAGATGGTTCAAAAAGTGGAGAGAGAGATGCTCTACTTTTTCTATTTAGTAAGATCCTCTGGGTTTTGAACATTAAAAAGCATACTTGAGTTATGAGTACAAACTCTCTCTTTCTTTCTCCTTGAGAAGTCAAAAGACTAAGATGAATAACTAATTTTTGTATATAAGGTATCTATATTTAGATAACTTATGGGGAGGTAGATCTTATCCGAAAAATTCTTGCTCGAGCCGTACCAGGATAAAACCTCGTATACATTATCCGAGGGGGTATGTCTATCTAGCCCAATGAGCTACCTATAAAATTGTTGTAATGATCTTTGAGTTTCAAAGAGAAAGAATAACTCTTTGGGTAGTGGGTTTTTATGATCGAAAAAAAAGGAATTTTATTGAAATATTCCTTCCTTTTCTAGATTTCCTTAAAAAAGGAGCTAAGTTCCCTAAAAATATTTATGATATTTTGAAGAGGGCAAACTTAATTATATTTAAGAGAGGGAAAATATCTCTTAACAAATTGAAACTCATTTAAGGAGGTAATGAAAATAATGAAATTTCAATTAATGAAACTATTGAAAGTAGTGAAGGACCTACTGGACATCCTGAACGAAACAAAACTTCTAATCAAAAGGGAATTTGATAAAAGATATCAAATTTACGCGGTGAAAAATTTCAGGAAAATTTTTGTATATTTTCGTCCAATATATAAGTATATATTCTATTTTCCATTTTTTTTTCTCATATACTATATTCTTTTAGTAATTGGTCTTCCCGTACTATACTATGTGATAATGTTTCTAAACTATGCGAGACGCTATATATGGGCAAAGATAGAACATTTTCTATCTCAATGAAATAAGAGACTTCCCAGAAAAAATTTGAAATCCTGTTTTGTACAAGATTTTATTATTCATTAATAAAATCTTGTTTTTTTATTATAGGCCATAAATAAGCCTAGGATCTTCTCTTGATGTGTCTAATATTTTGTCTTAATGTAGTTATAATCCAAAAATTAATTTATTTCTCTGTCATTACGGGATTGACAATAGCGTATCGTGCCGATAGAATATTCTAACTGGAGGGATTTACAATAGCACGTTGTGATATAGAATTAGTTTCTATGTCAATAAAAAAAAATATATATATATATATATATTTTTTTTTCTTCAATAATGAAGAATTGATTTTTCTGGATCAGAAATAACCTGATCCGGAGAGATCACTTGATTTGATTCAGAAATGGTAGATTTCAATTCTAGATCCTTGATCCTTTATTTGTTGGTCATTTCCATAGGTTTATCCCTTTCATTGGAATAACTTTGTATTCCACTTCAATTCTATTTCTATCTTCAATAGATTCCAAATATGGGTTGCTAACTCAATGGTAGAGTACTCGGCTTTTAAGTGCGACTAAGGTCTTTTACACGTTCGGATGAAGTAAAAAATTCGTCCATATCATCGGTAAAGTTCGTAAGACTACGACTGATCCTGAAAGGGAAATGAATGGAAAAAACAGCATGTCGTTCTAACAATCTTGACTTGATGAGACTTGATTTGATCATATTTGATCAGAACCAGATTTCATCCAAGGAATCGAATAGATGGGAAATATCTATTATATCCGTAGATGGATGTATAATATGCGCATCTGTTCAAACCAATGTTATAAAGTTTGGAGTAAAATGCGAATAAATTCGTGGTTAAGTCGAGTGAGTAAATGGATAAAGCTAGATGGCTTGAATCATAAGTAAAACCAGAGGAACGAGCTTCTGTTCCTCATTTTAACGAGGAATTCCCTTTGCTAATCAGACGTTAAGAGCATTTTAGTAACCGATAAGGGGAAGTTTTTCCCTAATATAGATTAGGGATTTATACACCCGCAATGATTCCTGAGTACTCGAGTACAAATGTGTAAGAGAAATAGTGTACTGACCAGGTCAATTTATTCCATGAGTCAGGAGAGCGATCGAACCGCCAATATAAAAGATTTTTGTTCTTCCTTATGACGAATGAGATCTTTGAATAGAGAATCTTCAGATAGGGATTTTCTATTCTGTCCCGACCAGATCGCACCATGTAAAATTTCATAATCCAAGAAGTTTTTATAGGGCCATAGCCGAGGGTTTTTTAATGAATGAGTTCCAAAGAGGTGGAAACAAACATAGATCTTGGCAACAATGCTTTTTATATCCGCTCTTTTTTCAGGAAGATCTTTATGCAATTGCTCATGATTATCATTTAGATAGATCGAGTTCTTCCGAACCGGCGGAAAATTGCATTTCCAATGCTTTTAGTTTTTTAACTGTAAAACGTTCGATTAGTCGGATACGTCAACAGAATGAGTCAATTGTTTTATTTTGGAATTGTGATCGAAATCAATGGATTGATCGCAATAGGAGTTCTTCTTCTGAATTGATATTAGAAGGCTTGGTAGTGGTCTTGGAAATTTCGTTTTCAATGCGATTAAAACATTCTCTAGAAGTTATGAATGGATGGAAGAGTTTCCGATCCACCCATTGCCTATTTCCTCTTATGGAGGAGAAATTCCCACATTCTAATTATATATTAGATATACGAGTACCCTACTCTATTCATCCGGAGATTTTGGTTCGAGCTTTTCGTCGCTGGATCCGGGATGCTCCTTCTTTGCATCTATTACGACGCATTCTTTATGAATGTCAAAATAGTTCTAATGCAGAAAATTTGCAGAAAGCAATTTTGGTTGTCCTGAGAGAAAATACGAAGTTCTACCTGTTCCTATGGAATTCTTATGTTTATGAATGCGAATCCATTTTAGTTCCTCTTCTGAAACGATCTTCTCATTCACGGTCGTTGTCCTATGGATCTTTTCCCGATCGAACTCATTTTGATCGAAAAATCCAAAATATTCTCATATTTCCGCGTAAAAATTCAAGTAAAAAGATCTGGTTGTTAAAGGATCCTTTCATTCACTATGTGAGATATGGAGAAAGATCCCTTATAGCTCTGAAGGGTACTCACCTTCAAGTGAAAAAATGTAGATATCATCTTCTAAACTTTTGGCAATGTTATTTCCATCTTTGGTTCCAACCGTATAGGGTATGTATTCTTGAATTATCCAAGAATTGTTCCTCTTTTCTAGGTTTTTTTCTGAGTGTTAAAATGAAATCTCTCATGGTTAGGACCAAAATGGTAGATGATTTATTGATTACCTATATCATTACGAATGAATTCGATGCAATAGCCCCTATTAGATCCATAATAGGATTATTAGCTAAAGAAAGGTTCTGCGACATCTCAGGGCGACCAATTAGTAAATTGGCTTGGACCAGTTTATCAGATGATGATATCCTCGATCGATTCGATCGAATTTGGAGAAATCTTTTTCATTACTACAGTGGATCCATCAATCAAGATGGTTTATATTGTATAAAGTATATACTTCTACTTTCATGTGCTAAAACTTTAGCCTGTAAACATAAAACTACGATACGCGTAGTTCGGGAAGAATTAGGTTCGAAACTCTTCACAAAATCGTTCTCAAAAGAACGAGAATTCATTTCTTCGTTCTTTTCAAAGACTCGTTCGCAGAGAGAACGAATTTGGCATTTAGATATTCTCCGGATAATTCCCTTGGCTAATTCCTGGCAAAAGATACAGAATAAAAAAAAATAGAAAACTTATTTGACCAATGAAATGCTTATTGAGCAATTGCCAGGATCAATTCATGATCCTATTGAATTTTTTTCCACCTGGGAACGCAAATGATTATGAAATCAATACATGGAGAAAGCCGTGTGCAATGAAAATTGCAAGCACGGTTTGGGGAGAGATTTCTCGCTCTTATAATAGGAGCAGATAATCCACTCCATCCGACGAGCTCCGGGTTCGAGTCCCGGGCAACCCATATAAATGGGATCCAATTCCCATAGGTACCTCTGTCTACTTTTTCTTCTGGATCCAATAAAATACAATTTTTTTTATTGTATAAAAAGCTCTTATTCAAAAACTATTCTTTTTTTTTTTTTTTTATGGAACCATAAAAAAAAAAAAAAGAATAGGGCATATAATATGTATGTATGTGTATGTATACATACATATTAGAAAGAGTGTGTGTGAAATAGACGTACGAAGGAAATATACGCTTACGAAGTAAGCATATAGTCTATTTAAGATACATCAATATATCTAGAATATAGATAATCTCAATCTTTTTTTATTCATAAAGATATAAAATATTGGTTGACATAGACATATCAACCATGTTATACTGTTGAATAACAAGCTTTACTTATATGTATGCTTGGGAGCTTCTAATGATTAAATAAACCAAGTTCTAACCATGACCGCAATTCTAGAAAGACGCGAAAGCGCAAGCCTATGGAGTCGTTTTTGTGACTGGATCACTAGCACCGAAAACCGTCTTTACATTGGATGGTTTGGTGTCTTGATGATTCCTACCCTATTGACTGCAACCTCTGTATTCATTATCGCTTTCATTGCAGCTCCTCCAGTAGATATTGATGGTATTCGTGAGCCTGTTTCCGGTTCTCTTCTTTATGGAAACAATATTATCTCCGGTGCTATTATTCCTACCTCTGCAGCTATTGGTCTGCATTTCTATCCCATCTGGGAAGCAGCTTCTGTTGATGAATGGCTATACAACGGCGGTCCTTATGAGCTAATCGTTCTGCACTTCCTACTTGGTGTAGCTTGCTATATGGGTCGTGAGTGGGAGCTTAGCTTCCGTCTAGGTATGCGTCCTTGGATTGCTGTTGCATACTCAGCTCCTGTTGCAGCTGCTGCTGCTGTTTTCTTGATCTACCCCATCGGTCAAGGAAGCTTCTCTGACGGTATGCCTCTAGGAATCTCGGGTACTTTCAATTTCATGATCGTATTCCAGGCTGAGCACAATATTCTTATGCATCCATTTCACATGTTAGGTGTAGCTGGCGTATTCGGCGGCTCTCTATTTAGTGCTATGCATGGTTCCTTGGTAACTTCGAGTTTGATCAGGGAAACCACCGAAAATGAGTCTGCTAATGCAGGTTACAAATTCGGTCAAGAAGAAGAAACCTACAATATTGTAGCTGCTCACGGTTATTTCGGCCGATTGATCTTCCAATATGCTAGTTTCAACAACTCCCGTTCTCTACATTTCTTTTTAGCTGCTTGGCCTGTAGTAGGTATCTGGTTTACTGCTCTGGGCATCAGCACTATGGCATTCAACTTAAATGGATTCAATTTCAACCAATCTGTAGTTGACAGTCAAGGTCGTGTAATTAACACTTGGGCCGATATCATTAATCGTGCTAACCTTGGTATGGAAGTTATGCACGAACGTAACGCTCACAACTTCCCTCTAGATCTAGCTGCTGTTGAAGCTATTTCTATAGACGGATAATTACTCAATCCGATGGATTGTTAGTGTGTTTCAATCCTTGAAAAGGAAAAGACAGTACCAAACCTTTCAATAAAATGAAAGGTTTGGTATTTTTCCGTCTAAACGTTTTTTTCAAGCTGTAAATCAGAACGGTAAATCTGGACTCTAAATCTAGAGTCTAAATCTAGACTTATAGCCCAGACTGGGCTATAAACCCAGACTAGAAATCTGGACTTATAGTTCATACTGGGCTATAAACCCAGACGGTAAATCCGTCGTCCCTTTGAGACTATCTCGGACGGACTCTTCTAAATCATAGAAAAGCTTTCTTTAAATTCACTCGGGCGTTGACATTGGGTCAACGCCCGAGTGGCTCATGGGGGCGGATTGTAAATCCATTGGCAATATGCCGACGCTGGGTCAAATCCAGCTTGACCCAATATCAACATGATCTATCGGTAATTTTTATGTCAATTATGTCGATTTATCACATCGATGAAAAGGTAATTAGTTATAGAACCCCCCGATATATATATATAGATAGAGATATATATATATATCTATTACCTGTAGATATAGACACGTCTCTATACTTTCAAGGAAATATCAGAAATAAATAGATATGTGCATCCTGCATCCAGCAAGGATTGAACCTACAACTCTCTAATTATGAGATGAGTTGACTGCTTTGTCCATTCACCATAAGATGGTGAATATGAACCAATTCAGTCAATAATCTGAGTATAAACTCAGATCCCATTTTGATTTGGGTACCCAAATTCATTCTCTCATATTCAATTCAAGCCAAGTGTATACCCAATAGAAAACAGAGGTATACAACTACTAACTTATTCAAAAGTTTATTGGGAGTTGGTTATCGTTCTTGCAACACTTTGATTTCATGTCAGAGCTTGCCAGCTCACACTCAAATGTGAGTTCACTTGTTGGGACTTAGACACTCTAAGGAATGACCGTAGACAGAGACTGTCACTTGGTCTGGGGCGGACGTAGCCAAGTGGATCAAGGCAGTGGATTGTGAATCCACCACGCGCGGGTTCAATCCCCGTCGTTCGCC